GACCGTAATTCAACAGGATACTAAAAAACTTATTGCTTACAGTAGTGTAGCACATATGAGTATAGTAGTGTTCGGTCTTTTCTCTAATAACATTCAAGGTATTGAGGGTGCATTACTGTTAGCTATTGGTCATGGTTTTGTAAGTCCAGCACTCTTTAGTTGTGTAGGAGGAGTACTAGTAGATAGAGCGGATACTAGAGTTATTTACTATCTTAGAGGGTTAGCTCTGTGTATGCCAGTGTTTACAATCTTATTCTTTGTTTTCACTTTAGCAAATACAGGGATACCTCTGACTATAAATTTCTTAGGTGAACAATTATCTCTAATAGGAATATGGCAACTAAATCCGGTAATAGCAGCGTTAGGAGCCACTGGTATTGTTCTATCCGCCTGTTACTCTTTATTTTTATATAATAGGGTTTCATATGGTTCTTATTCCCCTCACATATTACCATTAAAAGATCTAAACAGAAGAGAGTATCAACTTTTAATAAGTCTTTTAATACCTACAGTATTGTTCGGTATAATTCCAAATGTTATATTAAACCCTCTTCATGTAACTAGTTCAGCTTTACTATATTCTTAAAGGTAGCCCTGATAACCCAAAATCAGAAAAAATTTGACCACTGGCAAGAGATAAGAGATTACCCCTAAGTACCTTCGCACCTTGGTTTAATCCTACTCATAACAGCCCTATGAACCCTAGCCAGCTTAAAAAAAGGTGGGCTAATTTGTATACGTGAAGCTTGAGCCTCTTTTTTAAAATTAACCTCAAGCCCTAATTTTAAAATCTCAGTATTAAGGTATACAGTTTAGATATTAAAACCTTAGTTGGAATAAAAGTAAAGATAGTACTAGCACTAGCAGGATAACTCAACTCTTTGAATGAAAAAAACCTAGAAATGTGGATACTACTCTTACTCTGATTTCTATGATAAAACGATCCTCCGAGGATTTAAAACTCTAACTCAAAAAAACTCTTTTTAAGTCTTCTGGCCTTATTTAAACCTAAAGCCACGGGTCTCCCTTAAGAAAGTAATAACCTTAAAAATAGAGATAATCCTGGAAAATCCGTAGAAACTAGGGGGTAGCTACGGCTGAGTTTATTCTTTTTCTATTTACTAGTCAACTTTTAACTTTTTTGAGTTCCTGTTAGCAGCAGGTAGTTATAATTTGAACTATGTTTAACTATAGGCAAATAAACAGACATATAAATTAAAGTAATTCTGACCCCTATTAAACCCTAAATCCGAAAATAGCTTCACAAAATTTAAACTTTTAAGGTCATTTGAAGTATTTAGAAATAAAGTTAACTCGCCTCCTTTCGCCTCCTTTCCTCCCTGCCGCCCTCCTTGCCTCCTTCTGTGCTTCTCCTCCTTCTTGCTTCGCACACCGAAGTAGAAAACGAAGGAGTGAAGAACGGAAGGACCGAAGGACGGGTGGAAGGGAGTCCTCCTTCCGTCCTCCGAAGGAGGGGAGTACGGATGGTAGGAGAGAAGAACCGTAGGAGGAATCCTTCGGTGATAAGGAGAAGGACGGATTGAGGCGAGTGGTCTTATAAACACAATCTCAAGTAAACGATAAAGCCTCAGTTTAAACTATAAACTATTAGTTCTCATGTAATTTATGGTATCTAAATATTTATGTTTAAAGATAAATTAAGTTTTAATATTTAATAACTAAGATAAAGACTCAAGAAGTATAAGCTCAAGAGTGTAATTATAAGGATCAAAGGTTTAAATTTAGTCTAGTGTAACCGATAAAATACCACAAGCTAATTGAAAATAATTCTTTACATAGGTCTAAGGTCTCCCCCCCCCTTTTTTGGAATTAAAATTCTAAACTCTTCACAATATCAAAACTTTAATTACGAACACCCCTTTTTTTATTTCTAAACTATATAACTAACTTTAACTTAGCCCTTTTTTTTTTTAGTCTTAAAAGAAGCTAAGAGGAGACTACTGAGAGTTTAAGAATTATTTTTTAATTTAAATATCTAATAATCAATTAAAATTTTATTTAAAGACTTTAGCATAATGGTTAATGCAGTTCGCTCATAATGGATATTATAAGGGTTCAACTCCCTTAGGTCTTATAAAGTATAATTAGTATTAAAAAAAAAAATTTTTTTTATCACCTTGAGAAATTTTTAAAATAATCAATATTTATTGATCTTTAAATATTAAATCTAACTTTAGAACTACCTTATTTATATAACTTCCGATTATTTATATTCACCTCCGAAGTACAGCTTATCACCGTCCTTCTAACCTTTCCTCCTTCTAGTCCTCCTTCCTCCTCCTTTCCTTATGGCTCCTACGGAGGCTGGAAGGAGTCCTAAGGAAAGGTGGGAGGAAGGAGGAGAAGGACCGTAGGTGGATTCGGACTCCTACGGAGGCGCTAGAAGGGCTCAGGACAGATTAATACACGTTAATAAAATAAGTATTATATTTAAAATTTTATAATCTCTCTTTTAAAGTTAAAGATGATACCTTAGTTTAGAGTTAAGAGTTAACCTAAAAAAAATTTAGAGAGAAAATTAAATCCTACCTTCCTGCCTACTAAGATTAAGGCTCCCAGCGAGAGGTCCTTACGAAGACTCAGGTGCTTTTTGGAATTATAGTTATAAAAAAGGTAAGCCGAAGGAGGGGGACCAGGGTAAAATTAAAAATTATTTAAGAAGTCATAGAGCTAAGTAGCATTTCAAAAAGAGGGAAGCTAAAATTATTTAGTGGACAGGCTATGCATTACTCCCCTTTTTCCCCTGTTTTTTTAAGTGAAGTGGACTCGGACTCTATCAAAAGTCCGCAAATTAAATTAAAACTTATAACTCCGCCTCAGGGCCTGAAAAGGGGGTTAAATTTACTAACTTTAACTTTAACTTAAAAGGGGAGAAAATTAATTTTAAAGGTTATACCTTTTTTTTTAGTACAGGTCCGAAGGAGTGTTTAAGTTAAAGGGCATTTGGTCGAGTCTGGTTTATGGCGTTCGTCTTGAAAACGATTACTTTATAAAAAGTCGTGAGTTCAAATCTCACAGTGCCCAATTATAATGAAATTTAATTAATCTTTACCCTTCAATTATAATCTTTATTATCTCCCTTACTTCTTCCTCTCCTGCCTCCTGCCTCAGCCACCGTAGGAGGACAGGACAGGACAGGAGGAGAGGGCTGATTGATTAGCCTTAAAATTCTTAAGGGCTACCTGCGGACTAGTAAATTATAACTCAACTCTTCTACTTCTACTTTAAGGTTAACCAACCCTCGATTTAGGAGCCGAACGGGAAAAAAACAAAGCAAAGAGGTAAGAGGTAATAGCTAAGGATAATATAAAAAGGTCTATTAACTAGGTATATGGAAAAGTCAAATTCTTGGTTTTAGATAAGCCCATCCTCTCTGGTTATAAACACAACTATTGTTTATGCCTTTAATCTTGAAAATTTAAAGTTAGCCTTATCTTAAGTTAGAAAAAGAATAAGTACTACTCCCTTTTGCTATAAACTTTTTTTTTTCAACTCATTTGTCGAATTTATCTCTGTCCCTCACTCAATACCTTTATTTCTCTATTTCCACCTTTTAAAGTAAGGATTCCGTGATAAAGGTTACTCAATCTAGGTCTATTTAAACCCAGAGAGTTTAAGAAAGGAAATTTTTAGTCAAGCCTCCCTACTTTCTCCTACTCCTTCGGAGAGAGCCTTACCTCCGACCTCCGTAGGACTCCGCCTTTGCGTAACCCGAAACATAGGAGGCCAGGGGTTTATAAAAAGAGGAATACCCCAGCGACGGTCAGACTTCCTTCGAAGGGGCAGAGAGCGCTTCGCGCTTAGCGACTCTCCTCCGCAGGAGGAAAGAGATAAGGACTGATGTACATATAATAGGGAATAATTTTCATTGGCAAGATAAGACAATTGCTAATTGTTCGGGTTAATGACCCTTAGGTGTTCGAATCACCTTTATTCCAATTAAATAAAAATAAATAAATTGTAAAACTTAAGTAGAGAAGGTCAAAATACCTACTAATACTGACTACTTTAGACTAAACTAAGCTAGGTCAAACTTTACCAATTTAACTAAGGTTGCCGTAGGAGTGAAGTAATTAAAAAAAACTAAATTACTCCTCCTTCTCTACTTCCTCCTTTTCCTTTTTTTTTTATAAAAAAAAAATATAATCCGGTTAAATCAAATAATATAAAAAAGTTAATGCCCTGGGTGTAGCCTAAAATATCAGTGAATTGGCTTAATTCCACGAATGCTAAAGAGATTGGAACTCTTTACCTGATCTTTGCTGTTTTTGCCGGTATGATAGGTACCGCTTTTTCAGTTTTAATTAGATTGGAATTATCTTCTCCAGGTGTTCAATTTTTACAAGGAGATCATCAATTATTCAATGTGATTATTTCAGCTCACGCTTTTATAATGATATTCTTTATGGTTATGCCTGGACTAGTGGGAGGTTTTGGTAATTATTTCTTACCTATCCACTGTGGAAGCCCTGATATGGCGTTTCCTAGATTAAATAATATTTCGTTCTGGTTATTGCCTCCAGCTTTAATCTTACTACTTATGAGTTCATTAGTAGAAAATGGAGCAGGGACCGGATGAACAGTTTATCCACCATTAGCTGGAATTCAATCACATTCTGGAGGTTCTGTGGATTTAGCGATCTTTTCTCTACATCTAGCTGGTGTTTCCTCTTTATTAGGAGCTATTAATTTCATAAGTACTACTTTAAATATGAGAACTAATGGTATGTCACTACATAAATTGCCTTTATTTGTATGGGCTATCTTTATTACAGCTATCTTACTATTATTAGCTTTACCTGTATTAGCCGGTGAAATTGTGCCGGCTCTAAACCTGGCTGTATGCTGGGATATCTTTTATTCTTTATTTAATTATATAGTAAAAGACAATCAGCAGGTAACACTTATCACAATACTGTCTGAGTGGAACCTCAACGACTGTGCGCCAGGGCTATCTATTGATTATTATTTTTATTGTTGTACTCCCCTCCCCTTTTCCTCCTTCCTTCGGTCCTCCTTGCCTCCGTCCTCTCCTCCGAAGGACTACTTCGGTCCTTCGGCTGGAGAGGAAGAAGGAGGGGACGAAGGAGGGAGGACAGGAGTCCTTCGGAGAGAAGGAGGGCTACTTGTCCTTCCTTCGGGGAATGACCGAAGGGAGGAGAGGCCACCTGTTTCAACCTATCGACCTTTTTTATGTTTAGGTTCTTATCTAGCAGGCCTTATTGAAGGAGATGGCAGCATTAATATACCCTCTACACAACGCTCTAGCGTTGGTAAATTAAATTACCCTAGTATTCAAATAGTGTTTCAAGCTAAGGACTTTCCACTTGTAGCGATTCTTTGTCGCCTAATTGGAGAAGGTTCAATTTCTAAAAAGAAACAAAGTGCTGCTTACATTTACACAATTAATAGTTTACAAGGAATCGTGACTCTAGTACAGCTCATTAATGGAAAAATCCGAGGTGGTAAACATAATAAACTAAATAAACTAATTGACTATATTAATAATAAAACCTCCTCTAGCTACGGCCTGCAGCCCAGAGGGCTCCTTCGCCCAGGGTTGATTTTAGAAAAATTGCCTTTAGATACTTCACCTTTGCAAAATAATGGTTGGTTAGCAGGATTTATAGAAGCTGATGGTTGTTTCCAAGTTCGTACTTCACTTACAAGTAAACAACGACGACTAGGTATAAGCTTTGAGCTAAGCCAAGCACGTATAACTCAACAGGGTTATTCAACACTAGAAGTTATGGAAATGATAGCTTCTTTTCTAAAAATATCAGTTAATAACATACGTGGAGAACGAAAACATCCTCAATATCGAATTCGTACTAGTAGTTTGAGATCTAATCAAATTCTGCGAGATTATTTAGAAAAATACCCACTTTATGGGTCTAAACTTCAAGATTATAAAGATTGGTGTCAAATTCTTTCCTATTTTGAGATGAAGACCCACTATCAAAACGTAGATAACATATGTAAAATAAAATCACAGATGAATCAATATCGAACTGTTTTTCTATGGGACCATCTAGTATAATAATAATCAAATCTGATAGTAAGATACAGTCTCACCCTGTGTGTAAATACAGGAGTATCTCCCTTTTCTAGCCTAATTGAAATAAGTAAGAATTGAGCTAATTAGCATAGACATTGAGTCTGGAGATCAAGATTTATTTTGGCAATTACAATGCTCCTAACAGATAGAAACTTTAATACCAGTTTCTATGATCCAGCTGGAGGTGGAGATCCTATTCTATATCAACACCTATTCTTAAATCCATACACTACTACTACTCTCGCTATCCTGCCTCCTTTCCTTCGGCAGGGGAAGAACGGACGGAACGAAGGAGTGCAAGATTTCAATTTTGAAAGTTTTAATAATAAATATAAGATTCACTATGATAATGATAGAAAAGTTCCTGACTATAAATTTTTAACTTGGTTTATTGGTTTTACGGAAGGTGATGGATCTTTTGTAATCAGTAAAACAAGTAAAGAATTACAATTTGTAGTAACTCAATCTACTGAAGATATAGCCATTCTACAATATATTCAAGAAAACTTAGGTTTTGGAAAGGTGATTAAACAAGGAAAAAGAACATCTCGCTATGTAGTACAAGATTTTTCTAATTTACATTTGATAATATTATTGTTTAATGGAAATATAGTATTACCTACTAGAAAAAAAAATTTTAAAGATTTTCTAGATAAATTTAATCCAAAAATTGTAAAAAAAAAAAATAAAACTTATGACTACGCCTCTGGCTCAGGCCAGGGGATAGCTGTAGAATATCGAGTATCCCATATATTACCTTCGTTAGGTAATAGTTGGTTATCAGGCTTTACAGATGCCGAAGGCTGTTTTACGGTATCTTTTTTAAAAACTTCTAATGCTTTCAGGCTTAGATATATAGTATCTCAAAAAGGAGATAGTAATCTACCTATTTTAAGTAGCTTAATTTTATTATTTCAAACTGGTGCAATAGAAGCACATTCCGCAAAATCGAATTATTCTTATATTTTATCAGGTGTAAAAGCTTGTTATAATGTCTATTCTTATTTCTATAATTTTAAGTTAAAAACTAAAAAAGCTATTAGCTTTGAGTTGTGGAAAGAAATACACAGTAGCATCGCAAAAAAAGGACATCTTGACTTAGAACTAAGAGATACTTTAATAGATAAAGCTAAAAAAGTCAATTCGATTAAGCGAAAGAGTAAATAGTGTAAAATAACAGGAATAAAGGGTATGGTTTAACTTAAAGTTACAAAATTGTTAAGGCAGGTGTTTTAAAAGTTTAAGACCTAAAACAATGAACATTTCATCTTGATTTGAGATGGTGTACCATATTCTAGTCCAATATTTTTTTAATATTGCATTCTTTGACGAGGGAATGGAACGAGTTAGTATTATCGTTTGGCAATGCTAGTGAAAACGGTCAAAGCTCCCTAAGTAAGACCGTCGGTTCTCTAAGTGAGAGTCGCTACAGACTGGGTCACTGGTGGGTGCTTAATATTTTCTTTCTCTTAATTTAAGTAAAGGCAAATAAAAAGTGCTTAATGTACAGTCGGTTTCTTTCTTTAATGACTTTAAATTAAGGTATTAGTTTTTATTAATGCATATTATTCTGGGTTATATTTAATATGTAAAGAAATGGGTTCTTCGGTCATCCTGAAGTTTATATTCTAATTATACCAGGTTTCGGTATAGTTAGTCACATAGTTTCAACTTTCTCAGGTAAACCAATATTTGGTTACATTGGGATGGTCTATGCTATGTTCTCAATTGGAATCTTAGGATTCTTAGTTTGGAGTCACCACATGTTCAGTGTAGGTTTAGATGTAGATACTTTAGTGTCTATAGTAATGGTAACATTATTAGTAAGCTTAGGGCTATATGCTGGAAACCTCGAATATTTATTTGGTCCACTCAGTCTATTAGCTAATTATTTTAAAATTAACGCTATTAAACTGTTCGGAATAATCCAATTTTTTTTGTATACTTCGGCTCCCCCTTTTCCTTTTTTTAATATCAAGCCGTCCTCCTGTCCTCCAACCTCGCCGTGTCCCCCTATCCTCCTACTACCGTCCACCCGTCCTTCGGGGACCGAAGGAGGGGTGAGGGAGGGGGCTGGAGCCCGAAGGGGAGGACCGAAGGAAGGAGGCAAGGAAAAAAAAGGACAGGAGGAGACAGCCAAATTAAAATTTTATGTGGATAGCTCTATTTTTATTTTATTGCTTCCCTATCTTCTACAAGGCTCCTTAAATCCATACTTGCCCTTTCCTTTTCAGGCCTTCTTAAAGGTGAGAAGGCAAGGGGAAGGGATAATCAATAACGGCCTCGTAGGAGGGATGGTGTCCTTCTTCTGCTCCTTAAGACCTCTGATGGGGACCTGGAGGTGCTACGCATCCCCGCAACCATGGGCTGACCTAGGAGAATACGTAGGTGGAAGGGTTCTACATTCTAAAATTTTTCAAAACGAGCAATCAGCAGGTAATTCTTTAAATTCTTTTTTAAGTGTCATACCTGAAAAATATCATATCTCAGATCATTTAATGAAACATCAAAAGCCTACCAATATTACAGATTTCGGTTATTACCTTAGCGGGTTAATAGAAGGGAATGGTTTATTTGAGGATCAAAAATTAGAAATTAAATTTCAAGATAAAGATATTTCTTTAGCTTATTTTATCAAAAAAGAAATAGGTTACGGGAAAGTAATTAAACTAACAAAGTCTAAAGAAATCAAATATGTTTTAATTCATTCTGAAGGTTTAAAAAAAGTATTGACTTTATTAAATGGTAAATTGATTACTACTAACATTATTAATCAATTGTTAACCCATAATTATGATACTATTTTTAATATCGAGATACTACCTCCAGCTAAGTTTGATTTACTGACTAATTTTTGGTTTTCGGGGTTTACTGATGCCAAAGGTTTTTTTTTAATTAATCCTACTTTATTTTCACCTCAGAGCCTGAGCCAGAGCCAACTCTTGCCACAAACTGGACTGTCCGAAGCAGGGCGCTTCTCCACTCCCACTCCTCCTTCGGACTCGAAGGAGGAAAGGGGAGGAGCCCATCCTTCTCTTCCTTCACCCTCCTTCGATCCTCATACCCTTCCTTCTCTCCTTCGGAATAAGGAAAGGACGGAGGCAGGAGCCCGAAGGGCCGAAGGGCAGAAGGAAAGGGGACCTGCCTCCTTCGGACACCCTGCGAAGCAGGACCGGAGGATGGAGGAGAGGGCTACTGCTCCAATCCATTTAGAGTTTTATATTAAACATAATGGACCAAAGGCAGAGCTGGTTTTAGATTATATTAAAAAAACTTTTGGAGGTAATTTTTACTATTTAGAATCAGAACAAACTTTTGTTTATAAAACAAATCATATTAAAGCTGTTAAACTTGTTATAGATTACTTTGATAAATTTCAATTAAATTCTTATAAACATGTTAAATTCTTTCAATGAAGAAAAGTGTATAGAATCATTCAAAGAAAAGAGCATTTTATGGAGAAAAATGTTGACAAAATTAAAAAAATAGAGAAGAACCTCAGAGACTAATACGCCCTACTCCAAAACTTATTTGGATGAAGCTAGAGTCCAAAATTTATTTGACTAGAGCTTACTTTACTGCTGCTACGATGGTAATTGCGGTTCCAACTGGAATCAAAATTTTTTCATGGTTAGCTACTCTATATGGAGGAAGTTTAAGATATAATACTCCATTATTGTTTGTTATTGGATTCTTAGCTTTATTCACAATTGGTGGGTTAACGGGAGTTATCCTATCTAATGCATCTTTAGATGTAGCATTCCACGATACGTATTACGTAGTAGCTCATTTTCATTATGTGCTATCAATGGGTGCTGTTTTTGCATTATTTGCTGGTTTCTATTATTGGACTCCAAAAATTGTAGGTAGAACATATTCTGACTATCTAGGAAAAATCCATTTCTGGACTCTTTTCTTGGGGGTGAATATAACATTCTTTCCTCAACATTTCTTAGGAATGGCTGGAATGCCAAGAAGAATCCCCGATTATCCAGATGCTTTTGCAGGATGGAATGCTGTATCTAGTTTAGGTTCATTAATCTCTGTTGTTGCTACTGTATTATTTGGTTATATCATTTATGATATATTTGCTAACCAAGGAACTTGCTCTAATAATCCTTGGCATATACCATCTTATTTTACAAATGAAGTACAACTAAGAAATGAAGCTAAAACTGCAAATACTCTTGAATGGACTTTAGCTAGTCCTATTCCATTACATGCTTTTAAAATGCTACCTACTCAAGGGTCTGACTCAGATTCTGAAAATAAAATAACCCCTAAAACTATTACCGCTTTCGCTCCAGGGCCAGGCCTTATTTGCTTAAATTTTCTCCCTCTCCTCCTACGGAGGACTACGGAGCGGAGTAAATATTTAAGTAGTATTTTTTCCTTCTCCCCCTTCTTGCTTTTGCTTCTTCTCTCCTTCGGACTGCCGAAGGAAAGGAGAACCCGAAGGACAGAAGGAAAGGAGGCAGGCCGCTTGCTTAAAATTTATTTATTTTTAGCGGCCATACCTAAAATTATAACAAGTTTCTTTAATAAAAAAAAATTAGTTAAACATTGGGAATATCTAGTTCAGGCCTCGAAAATATATTGTGGCTTCAAGGTAAATTCAGTTTTCTTTTCTATTACTCTAATTACAATCTCAATAGTGGCATCTTTTTACTTAAGGCTAGGAGCTGAGCACTTAAGGGTCCAGGCGCTAGATGACGGGTTATTGTTATTTAAACTAGTTATTATTTTTATTTTTATTATTTTTGTTTATTTATGTTTTAATAACTTCATTAGAATAGTATCTTTAATTAAGAGTTGTTTTGAGTATGGGAAAGTCAAGAAAAAAAAAAAAAATTTCAAAGGACTATTTCATATTTTTTCTTTATATCTAACAATAAATATTATCCTTTTAATCCTTTCGGGCTTTTATGTGATAAAAATTTGGTTCTACTTAGGTCAATTAGATCTAGAATTAGAGAGAATGCTAGTCACGACCCTCGTAGTCCTAGGAACAGTATGCTATATCGAGTTTTTAAATCTTAATAAAGTAAAACTACTCGAATTTCTAAATAAGAAAAAAACGCCTAGAGCTTATTATTTTATTTTTATATTGATAAGTCTCTTCCCTATATTAGTGACAGTCTTAAATTTTTTATGTTTTGTGTCTAATTGAAGCCTTCTATACGCTGATTCTGATGAGGATCTGAACTCAGATGACTCAGGTTCAGAATCTGACTTTCTAACGGAAGGTACAGATTCAGACTCTCAGAATTCTTCCTCATCGCCTCTGCCTCTTTCTATTTTACAAGATCTTAGTTTAGCTACCGCAAGAGGGGAGAATGGCCTCGTGGCTATAAATTCCTCTGACATAGATCCAAGGCTAACTTCTCATGGTGAAGAGATGATATCGGAAAATCGTAAATTTATCTATATTATAGGTCCAAGGAGCTTAAGCCTTCAAGACCTCTATCACTACTTAGCGACGAAAGGAGACACTAGGCCCTTTACGGACACGGAACCCTTTCCAGGAGCCTACCCGCTTTATTACCATCCTCACCTTACTCTGCTTAGTCCAGATCTCTATTCCTTTTTACAATCTGAGCCTTTAACTATTCATCCTAGTAAAGAAGAATTCGATAGCCCAAATTATTTAAAAACAATTACAACCCTCCATGATTATAGGTACAAAGCTTATAAATCTAATTTGGACTTAGATAAATTAAATATAAAACATCAAGAAAGACATTTAGAGGCCATAATTAATAGGAATAATTTTATAAGTCATTTACAGCATCAAAAAAATATTTGCAATAAACATACCCAAGAACTAGCAGCTCTAATATCCCTGGAGAATGACCCAGAGAGAAAAAGGAGTTTATACTTACAAAAGTATCGGCTAGATAGGGAGCTAGTAGATTTAACAACTAGGGAATCAAATCTAAGATCAGAAATTAATACCTCTGTTAATCAGATAAATAGAATAAACCTAGACACTTCTAACCTTAAAAACGTTGTAAAAAGCCATCTGAGAGAAGAAGCGAATAATGTTAGAACTGACTTTATTAATGCGAGTAATAGTTAAAATATACCCCCCACCCACTCCTGCCTCCTGTCCGAAGGAGTCCTTCGTGGCGAAGCTGAGAAGGAAGGACGGACTGCCCTACTTTCCTACGCAGGAGTCTTCCTTTCCTTCTCTGCTTCTCACTCCTTTCCTCCTACGGAGGCAGGCAGGAGGAGAAGGACTCCTTCCTGCCTCTCCTTCTCCTGCCGAAGGAGGAAAGCAGGAGGACCGCAAGGTAGGAGGCGAGAAGGGGACTCCTACGCTGAGAAGCAGCGAAGCAGAGAGGGACAGGAGCCCTCATTTCCTTCGGTCCGTCCTTCTCTCCGAAGGAGCGAAGGAACGAAGGAACGAAGGACACGGCGAGAAGCAGGAGCGAAGCAAGAAGGGGACTCCATCCTTCGGCAGGAGTCTAGGGGTGGGGCTGGTGAGGAATGATTCACCCGGTTATGAAAGATACTTAAGATTCAGGAGTAGCTTCTCCGACCCTGCTAGAGCTAGTCTAAAAATATAAAACATTAAAGTAAGAAAAGAATAAAAAGAAAAAAAAAATTAATTACGAAAAAAAAAGGGAAACCGCTATATTAAAAATTTTTTTTGGTAGGCAAATAGGGCAAAGGGAAGGGAGAGTATGACGAGGGCTGACAGTCCTTTCCTCCGAAGGAGGCAGGAGAGAAGGGCTGAGAAGTTAAGGCTATTTATTTTCTTATAATTAATTTCCTCTCCCCTAAAAGAGGAATAATTTAGTTTAGTTTAACGAGTATAGTTAAGTGGTATAACCTCTACCTTCCAAGTAGATATCATCAGTTCAAATCTGATTACTCGTATATTATAAAGGTATTTTTATACTAAATAGAATAACTTTAGCTGGATTTATTGAGTTGTAGTTTAATTGGAAAAACACCATTTTTTGGTAATGGCTTAATACTAGTTCGAGTCTGGTCAACTCAGCTAAAGGATAAACCCCCCCCCTTCTTCCCCCTAAATTAACATTAATTTCTGCCGAAGGAGGGTCGCACCCTAAAAAAATAAGTGGAGTGAGTTTACTTAATCTATACTCAGCCTCTTCTATCCCTTTTTATTATAATATTTATTAAGATTAAAATTTATCCTTACTGACAAAACCTAGACTAGATTTGTAAAATCATTAATACTGAAGCTCCCTATTTTCGGGCAGACTACCTTTCAAAGTTCCTCCTGCTTTTCTGACTGGAGACTTACACCGTTGTAAGAGCTCGTTGGTAGTAAACAATAAATAATACCCCCCTTTTTTCTACTTAACAGCTAGCCTCCTTCTCTCCTGCCTCCTTCGGACACCCGTCCTTTCCTTCGGGTTCTCCTTTCCTTCGGCAGTCCGAAGGAGAGAAGAAGCAAAAGCAAGAAGGAGGGGACCGAAGGAGGGGAGGACTCCTTCGGAGGGTGCGAAGCTAGACAGGAGAGATTAAAGGTAATTTTAATAGAGTTTTAAAGGTTGCCTCCGTAGGACCGCAAGGGAGAGAGAAGCCTTGCCGTGCCGAGATTTAATTATATAGTCAAAACCCACCTTAAACCTAGCCGGGGTATCTATTGAATTTCTAGATTAGAACTTTCGAATCTTAGCCTCCGAAGGACTCCTGTATCCCTGACTAGCGGCGCCCTCTATGTGCTAATAGATACTAAAAAGCAATGGTTTGGGCACTACTAGGCCTCCCACTGTTTTTTTTAAGCTTAAAACAGTCCTCCTTGCCTCTCCGTAGGTAGGAGGACTGCTCCGCTCCTGCTTCTCCTTCGGACTCCTGCCTCCTTCGGAGTAGCAGGAACGGAGTAGGAGAAGGACGGACCGAAGGACTCCTTCTACCTACGGAGAGGCGACTAGGGTATTAACGGAGTTAAAGTAAAACTTCTCTAATGTATACTGCTTAGCTCTATACTTTAGTGTACAATTTTTAAGACTCGACTCTCTTAAATTTTAAAGGACCGACTTATCTCTTAAAACTACAAGGGTCAAAAAAAAAAAAAAAAATAAAAAAAAATAACTATCCTACTTAAAAGCTTAGCTGGAATAAACACAAAAGTAGATGTAAACAGGTTAAAGTAGATGTAAACAGGTTTAATCTCCCGGGTAGTCTATGATAAGCATTAAACTAAAGATATCTCTATTTAACTATCGAAGTTTTAATGAATTCTCTCCTTCCTTCGCCTCTCGCCTCTACTCCTTCTCCTACTCCGTGAGAGTAGAGGCGAGAAGGGCCGTAGGCGGACTCTCGCTTCTGATTTGGACTAATTATTCTACTACTAATTAAGGTAAGGAGGGGTGGGGTTTCTAATTAGAACCTTGGCTCTGATCCTCTCGTACTAATCTAAAGGGAGTACTAACTAAAACTAATTAACTAGTTCCTTTTTAGTCTAAGAAAAAAAAAGGTTTTAGGTGGTAGAATTAAAGGGGAGAGGAAGGAGGAAGGAGGAAGGAGATGTTGTAGAGAAGGTAGAAGTAGGAGTATTAAAACCTCTACCCCAGTTTAGCCTCTCTGCTTCGCACTCCTGTCCTTTTTTCCTGTCTACGGTCCTTCGGAGGCACCCCTTCCTCCTTCCTTCCTCCTCCTTCCTGTCGTAGGAGGAGGAAGGAGGGCGGCTGGATTAAAAAAAAGTCAAAGGAGAAGGACCGAAGGACCGAAGGACAGGGGAGGCAGGGTATAGTAAAGCTATTTAATCAAATTAATTGTTAGTTATTTTATATTTTTTGAGCCTGGACTAGATTACTTATACCTTTAAACTCTAGTCAAAAAAACTAAGTTATAGTTATTTATATTAAGAAAGCAGAACTCGAGTGGTTGAGTGTCCCACTTTTAATGGGAAAGTCCTGGTTCAACTCCATGTGTTTTCAATATTTGTCCTGTTTATACTTTTTATTTAAGTAAAATATAGTCTACCCTTACATTGCTCAAATCTTAGAAGGGGCTAAGCTACTACGCAAAAAAAAAGACACACTTTTTTTTTTAATTTATATTTATTTTACCTTAATCCTTTTTTTTTTTTAATTAATCTAATCATACAATTTATTTAAAAAATTTAGCCCCAGATACAAGAAATAAAAATATAAGTGGGTTAAGTTTACAGATGGTTCTGTAGTAGACCTGCAAAGTCTAAAAAGTTAGGGTTCGATTCCTTCTTAACTCTAAATTAAAAATTTTTCTATACTCTGAGCTTGAGGACCTAAACATAGGGCAGAAGTTAGTTAATGCAAAAAGTGTAAGTATTACTTAGGGATAGCCGAACTCTACTCCCTATTCGGGCTAGGACTAACCTTTTAGACTTAGGCAGTTCTCCTTTCCTTCGGACTCCTACGGAGGCAGGCAGGACTCTCTCCTTCTCCATCCGTACTCCTTCGGAAGGAAAGAAGGAGTCTTAAACTTTAAATGTGAGAGAATCCCACTCCCTAGTGCCTTTTTTTATTTTATCCTCTCGTCTTAAGGCTGACTAATTAATTCTGTCTTGCTTTATATTTAAAGTACTTTATTTTTAGAGAAATTTAGGCTCCGGTGAGGTATTCTCCTTTAACTCTTCTCTTCTCTTCTCTTCTCTTATTTGTAGGTTTGAAATAGTTCCCTCCCCCTCCTGCCCTCCCTTTTCCTTTTCCCCCTTTTTTTTAAGCTATCTATTAGGTGTCCTTCGGAGTGTTGTAAAAAAAAAAGTATTTAAACTTATTAGATATACAGCCGGATCTTTTAGCTCAGAATTGGAAAGCTTTTCAGTTCTAGACGCTCTCCTATCGAGAGAAGTTAAAAGATCAGAGTAGAGTAACACCAGACAAATAAAAAGGAGGGGAAACTAGAGTCTTAACAGAAAGTACTGGAGGATAAACTGATGATAATTTAAAAAAGAGGAAGAGAAAATAAGAAAAAGGTGCTTTCTTTTCTTAAATTTTGAGTACGGGTCTAGCCTTAAATTAGTTTATAAATCATAGTCCCTAGCTAGAGGGAAAGAGGCTACAGCCTGCCGAAGGAAAAACTTTAAACTTTACTAATCTAAATTATTATTTGGACTCCTAGGCCTCGACCTGTCCGAGCTTAGGCAAGGTGTCGTGGTTTAATTTTAATTCTCTTAGTTCAATGGTTAGAACTGCATTCTTCTAAAGTGTTAATTTTGGTTCGAGTCCAAAAGAGAATATTAAAAACTAGCAGCCTGTCTTTCTCTGCGGTACTAAGGAGCGAGAGCGAGAGCGATAGCGAGAGTGAGAGCGGGAGCGAGAGCGTTAGAAGGAGGGCCTCTTAAGTATAAAAATATTCTTCTTCCGCTTTCCTTTTTTTCTTTATCTTTAGAGGATTTAAATCCTTTAACCCTTTTTTTTTTTCATAATGAGGCGTGGATATTCAGAGTATTAAATATCTTTATTCTTAAAATAAGAAATAGACATAAAAAGAAAGAAATAAAAATTTAATCTCTTATTTTTAAACCCTCCTCCCTCTATCTTAATGTACCTTCACAAAATTTTTAATATTTAAGATAATTTGAGATATTTAAAAATTTTAAATTAGCTCCTTAATGTTCGTACTCCGTACTCCGTACTCCGTACTCCGTACTCCGTACTCCGTACTCCGTACTCCGTACTCCGTACTCCGTACTCCGTACTCCGTACTCCTCTAGTTAGCTCATATTAAGCTTCTCTCCTTTCCCGCCTCCTTCGGTCCTTCGGTCCTTCCTCTCCTTACTTTCCGCTGGTGTCCTTCTACTTCCTTCGGTCCTTCGGGAGGACGGCAGGAGGAATCCTACGGTGATAAGGAAAAGGGGACAGCCCTTCTCTCTCCTGCCTCCTTCCTCTCCTCCGAAGGAGGGAGAAGGAGGACAGGAGTATCCACCTTTCCTTCTGCTTCTCCGAAGGGAGAGAAGGAAGGACTCCTTCTCTGCCCTCCTTCGGCCGGAGTCACCGAAGGAGAAGGAGTCCTGCGGAGGAAAGGAGAGGCGAGAGAAAGGCGGAGGGGAGGAGTCCTAGAAGGCGAAAGGAAAGATACTCTAGGATATTAAAAGGTAAAGATTAAAAATTAAATTTTCGCTTAGTCTCTCGGGGTCTGCGTCCTGAAAGTTTTTAACTAATAATAAAAGAAACAAAAAAGTAAGTTTTTAATAGTTTTTAATCTAACTTAGGTAAAGGTTCAAGATCTCTATTTAACAGTATTTATAGTGTTTAGAATAGGAGGAGATGTGCTTCGCCCACATTAAGTATTTATTCCCGATAAGTTACCTCTGACTAATCGAAAATTCTTATTAGAATAATATACATGAGAAATTATAAACTCGAATATAGGCCTGACTTTCTAACACTCCTTTCCGAAGGAGAAGGATGGAGTCCTGATTATTTATATTTAAAGAAATTTTTATATATATCGAATAAGTAGTACTAATTATTAAGTTTCCAATTTTTTTTTTTCATTAAACTTACGATTTCTACTCACTATTGTTAAAAAGGCAGACCCTAATTAGGATCTTACTGTTTAAATAGGAGAAATTTGACTTAAAACCCCTGACACTCCAGGACTATCCTATTTTAGAGGACTCGTAGCTAGTCAGAGGCATAAAAAAAAGATAGGGTAGTCTAAAGCGAATTTAATATTTTAATTCTTACAGATTAGAGATTTCTTTTTTTTAGAATTAGGGGTTATTAATGTCTGGTTTTTTGTTTTTTTTTTTCTCTTTTTATTTAGTTCTTTCATAACCTAAATTAGCCTCTTCCTGGTCTAAACCTTTTTCAGATATTCTAAACTCTTAAAGTTAGAATTATGGGGTGAGACTTTTTAATAGTCAAGTTTAAAGTTTTAATGAGCTTAAGATCGTCTTCAGGGTTTCTTAGCTTATTTAGGATAGCCAGGTAAGGAGCGTAGGGACATCTCTCTCCTACGGCTAGACACAATAAAACTACCTGTCTCCTCTGTTTCAATGACTGGTTAGGATAGCGTGGTGGAAGCAAAACTTTCGTGACCACATTGTACGTGCAAAACCTCGGTTTATTCAAATAATTTAGCTTCTGTGGTGTTCATACTAAGAGTAGTATCTTCGAAAGTGGTAGCTACGTAAGGGTCTGAATTCTCCGCTTTAGTTGCCATTAAAAAAATTGAAATCTATAGGGTCAGCTTTTAATCCAAGCGCCTTACCGTGACTTAAATGGGAGTTCCAGCCTGCCGAAGGAAAAACTCTTGCAACAGTAATAAAATTAAAAGGTCTCCTTCCTCTCCTCGCCTCTCCTGCCTCCTTTCCTCCGAAGTAGGAGCCCGAAGGGGACAGGAGAAGAGTCCTCCTACTCCTCCTTCTCCTTCGGACTACTCCTTCGGAGAGGCGAGAAGGGAGGAGGCAAGGTGGATACGGCGGGAGGCAGGAGAGGAAAGGAGGCAAGGGGGAGATCTCAAAGATTTAAATAAACCCACACGGAGGGTGAGATTCGAACTCACAACATTTCTCCTACCCAAAAGGAGCGACTGGCCAATTTGTCATCCACCGTTAAAAAAAATTAAATTGTTTAGTTTTTATTTTCTTTTTCGACTCTTTTATTTACTTTCTTTTAATTTAATTTTTTATTTTTTTAGTTACTTCAATTTTATTATAATATATATTTGTTTAGTTTAAATACTGGGACCTTGGGTTTTGTTTAATTTGACATTTAGAAATCTTATTTATTTAGACAGCTTAAATTTTAAGGCTGATTGAATTTAATCGCTCAGGTCCCCTAGGGGGACTACCACCTAGGATATAAATTAAAGGATGTAATAGGAATAGATTAAAAACTTAAACCTATATAATTGGTTGCCGAAGGACCGAAGGAGGGGTTATAAAAATAAAAATTATTCTCTGTAGTTAGTAGGTAGGGTAGCCCTTCTTACTCTGACTCTTACTATTACTCTGACTCTTACTCTTACTCTTAGGGATATAAAGAAATAAGCGGAGTATTGTAATAATTTATGAATTGAACTAATCAACTATCTAAAATAAAACTATTTAAAATAAATATTGATCCTTATCAGATTTGAACTGATCCTAGCTTCTTGAAGGGGAGCTGTACGAACCACTATACTAAAGGACCCTTAAATTTTGGATACGAACAAAGAGACTCGAACTCTTAAGGGATACCTCCCACTTTTGCTTAAGAAAAGATTGTTTACCAAATTTCAACATGTTCGCTGTATTTACAATTCAAAGGTTAATTAATAAAAAGAAAAAAGAAAAAAGAAAAAAGAAAAAAGAAGATCTATAACTTATTAGGGGATACAAGAAGAATTTAAACCTTAACCATGGGAGCTAAAAAAAAAAATATGAGCTTTCCTTCTTTCCTTCCTTTTTTAACTCACTAAATAGCATCAGCCTAAATTATCTTCTTAAAGGTAATTAGACTCAGCTCAGACCTCCCTTTAATCTGATCGGTGTTAGATGGTAGTTAATTATAAGCTTATAATTTTAAACCTCTCTTTTCCCCCTTCCGCCTGAAGATTTACAGGACTACCTGCTTTTGAGGATTAGAGAAAAAAAAAAAAAAAAGAAACAAGAGGGCCGGGGGTTAAATTAAAATCTTGATAGTTTTTAATTTGTTTTGACACTCAATGTTAAGAGTTATTTTAAATTATCCCTTTTTTAATTTTAGGCCTTAAGAGGGTTCGAACCCCTGTAGAAAGTATTAACAGTACCTCGCTTAAACCACTCAGCCATAAGACCTTAAAAAATATTTGACTTCTTTATTTAACCCTCTTTTAAAAGGAAAAAATTAATCATTATAAAATTTTCCGCTACCCTCGCCCTGTCTACGGGGAAGGGAGTTAGGTCTGGAAAGGTAGAGTAGAGAATTCTATAGCTTCTTAATTTAACCTATCATCATCTAGATTCTAAAAGGTAGTTAAATATAAGTAAGGTCTAGGCGGTTAATTATAACTAATATTAGAGTAGAGTAGAGTAGAGTAGCGAGTCACCCCTCCGAAGGAAAGGAGGGGGTACTTTTTATTTTACCTTTCTTAAAATTTTTTATATTCAGCATAGTACTCCGATTTGAAAGTTCGAGCTTTTTGTTTAAACTCGGCCTCACTTGACGCACTTATTTCCTCGGACTCCCCCCCCTCCCTTTTTTTTTTTAAGTTCTTCGCCCTCCTCTGGGCTGAATGCCCCTTTTTTTGAGTTGAGTTTAATCACTCATTAGTCGTAGTTTTAGTTGCTTAAAGCAGGTATAGAAGTAAATCTAGTTTAGCCTTTTCGATTCATATTTTGGGGGCTTTTTCTAATAACTCATAACTCTATAAACTTCAGCAGTTGTTTTAGTTTAGACCTTACTCACCTAACTCCGGATATCTTTAGGGTTCTGAGGTTGGAAGATTTTTTTTTTTCTTGGCTATTAGAATCTAAACTCCTTCTATTTAGACAGAGGTTCCTAATAATCCTATTCCCGTAGTAGCTAATAGGCAACGTTCCTTACTACAGTACCTGTTTTTAGCGTGGCTAGAGGCTAAACGCTTTAAAGAGGAATTCCGTACTTCAAATTCATTTATAAGTCAAATTAATTTATTTAACCCTAATACTAATAGGTTGCTACTAACTATTGTTATTTGTACTAATTAAAAGTTATAAAAAAAAGCAGATAAAACTAAAATTTATAAGACTAATTAAATGTTTAAAGATAAGTTTTTTTAATCGGTTTAACCCTCTTAAAGCTAAGATTAAATAACTCTAGGCTGGGTAGGATGGGCTCCTGGGGGAGACGGTCTCCTCCTTCTCTTCTGCCTAAGGAGGACTCCTTTGGAGGCTGCGAAGCAAGACCTGAGGAGTGGTGCCTCATCTATCTTTTAATTTCTTTAGTTTAACTTTGACCTTTTGAAAATTGTCTTTATGTTTATTAATATTTTGAGATTCTTAAAGGGCAATCCCTTTCTTACGACCTTACAGAGAGTGTTACTCAATTTAAATAGAAAAATTTAATTAAGTAGTATGGGTCCAAGAGTCCAAAAAAAACTAGCTTCAAATTTTAGGTAGCTCTCCTTTTTATTCCACTCAATTTAAGTAAACAAATTAGTCCTCACTTACAAGCGATGGTTTTGTTTCCCGTATGACTGGTTTAAAAACTGTTTTACTCTTAAACTTCACCTAGTTCTCCGGGCTAAACTACTGGTACCTCTACCTCCTTCGGTCCTCCTCCTTCGGTGCGAAGGAGGCAGGAGGCAGGAGGCAGGTGGCAGGAGGCAGTCCTTCGGTCCTACGGTATCCGAAGGAGTCCTACGGTACCCGAAGGACTCCTACGGTCTCCGAAGGAGTCCTTCGTAGAGAAGGAGGTTGGTGCCGGTTTTTAAGGGAAATAGGCAGGGGAGCCTTAAACAAGGTTTAGTTTAAATTTTTACTTTAGATTTGTTTAAGTTAAATTCTTGAAATAAGGAGTCTGTTTAGGAGTTGCTTAGAAAAATGTTTATTAAAGTTGATTTAAATTCAAAGCACCTATAAATTTAGACTTTTAATCTTTAATGATGAGCCTTTAAAATAAAAAGATTTTTTTAACTTAGAGTGCGGATACTTCTCAGTTCTTAAAGGCTGGTATGGGGGGTCAGATTTTTAATAAAATAGACTTTGAGATGGAATACCTGCTTAAGCAGACAGGTGACTTTAAATTTGAGGGTTACTCCATACCTTTTTAGGAATTACTGCGATTAGAGACCCGACTTTCCACTCTGAAGGGTTTTTAGACTTGCCCTCGCCGTACGTGTAGAAAGCTCCCCGATATAGTCGGATATCTTCAGCTATAGCCTCCAAACGGCTGGAGCTTCCAAAGCATCCCACAAGATTTTCTTCTTCAGGTGTTAAAGTTTTGTCATTTAAACCATGACCTATTGTTGAAAGGCGGACGAACCTCTTGGTCCCTGTAATAGTGCTACTCTCTAGTTCTATAGACCCTACCTTGCCTTCAAGATGCAGAGATACAAAATAAGTATTAGGCCTTCTTAGCAAGGCGAAATTCCCTCCACGGTTAACGTCCCTTAAGAAATCAGGATGGCTCTCAGGCAAGACTCCTGCCTGAGTAGGGTTTGTTAGAGTATTAGCAGAAGCTTCAGCTGCAGCAGTCGAGCTAAAATTAGTTCCTCGCATATCATTTAAATAGGTGTCTGAGTCTAAATAGTCCCCATTCACAAGTAGATATTGTTGAACCTCTAAATCTAAAAGGAAAGCAAAGTTTCCTACATTTAAATTAATAAACAATAATATTACTTTTATAATTAGTATCAAGAGAAAGTAAGCTAAATAAGTCAGTATAAGTGTTTTGTGTAACTTATTTGAATATATGATAAGAAAGATGTAAAGTTTGTCTAATGCTATGTTGCTTAAGTGACCTTTAGATAGATATGTCAAAGAAGCATAAATTAAAGAAATAGCTCCAATGGTCATAATTAAAGGACTTAAGAAATAAGTAGCATCCGGGAAATAATTAATAAGAACTCTGAAATAACCATAAGTGGCTAATTTTAAAATAGTCGCCGCTAATAAAATAGAACCCGCTAAAGGCGAGTCACTATGAGCTTTAGGAAGCCAAATAATAAAAGGGAATAAAGGAGTTTTCACCGCAAAAGCAAGGAAGAAACCTAACCAGAGCCAAATTTGAGAGTCCAATTTAATACCGTATAAAGAAATTAATTGAAAATCAGTAGAACCAATATAACTAAATAAACCTAAAATACATAATAACATAGGTAAACTACCGGCTAAAGTGTATAAAAATAATAACTGGGCAGATCTCACTTTATCTTTTCCGTGACCAAATATCAATATAACAATGAATAATAAAGGTAAAACGCTTTCAAAAAAGATATAGAATAACAATAAATCTAAAGACACAAAAGCACAAATTTGTAAACTTTCTAGTAGTAATAATGAAATTAAAAATAGTTTAAGGTTTTTGTTTAAATTTATATAATTAGAAAGTAAAGCAATAGGAGTTACAAAAGTAGTTAATAAGACAAAAAAAAGAGAAACACCATCTATCCCAAAATTTAAATGACAAAAATTTAATTGATTGAACTCAGAAACAAATTGAAACTGAGTAGTACTAGAATCGAACTCAAACCATATAAATAAAGATACAAATAAATTAATTAGTGATGTGGTTAGAGCTATTTTTTTCATCTTTTTATTACTCTCCTCCTCTATCTTGCCGAAGGACTCCTGCCTTGCTTCTACGGAGGCTACGGAGGAAAGGGCCGAAGGAGAAGAAGCATAGGAAGGAGAGAAAGAGATAGGGGCAGAATGGATGGGCAATAAGCAAAAGACTCCCAAGATGGGAATTAAAATTAATAGAGTAAGCATTTTGAATTTAAATTATAATATAATTAAATAATAGAACTGACTCCATCTACAACTTTGCAAATAAAAAATTTTAGTAATATGTTGCAGGGCTCCCCTACCATCCTTCTCACCGAAGGACGGTAGGAGAGAAGGAAAGGACGGGTGTCCGAAGGAGGCAGTCCTCCTTCGGACTCCTACGGAGGACAGGGGCCCGAAGGGGGAGGGCTCTCCTCCGAAGGAGGGAGAAGGATTCCTTCGGAGGAGAGGAGTCCTCCTACGGAGGCAAGCAGTCCTTCGGCGGATAGTTCTTTAAATATTTAATGTTTGTGCCCTCTTCTCTCTCCTCCTTTCCTTCGGACTCCCCTCTCCGTAGTAGCTTCTCCTCTCCGCAGGAGCGGAGGAAAGAAGGAGAAGGAGGAGAGAGAGAAGGAGAGACCGGGAGGAGAGGGGGTATTAGGGAGGAGGGTGTTTTTAATTAGTTAAGTAATAAGAATTATAACGTTGGCTTCTTATTTAAATTTAATTAAATCTAACCTAAATAAAATTATCTTAATGAGAGGAGGTTATACTCTTTTATCTAATTTTAAATTTTATTTTTCCTGCCTGCTTCTCCCCTTCTCCTGCTTCGCACGGACGGCTGCCGAAGGAGACTCCTGCCTCCGCAGGAGGAAAGGAGTAGTCCTCCTTCCGAAGGAGTACGGATGGTAGGAGAGAAGGAAAGGAGTAGGAGAAGGAAAGGAGTAGGAGAAGGAAAGGAGTCCTTCGGGCCTCCTTCGGAGGGGGGGGGGCCAGGGGTACTTCGGTCCTTCCTTCCTTCTCACCGAAGGACTCCTGTCCTTCGGCAGGAGGCGAGGAGGAGGGGGGGTGGTGTAAAAAGATAAAATATAAAATAAGATAAAAGTATCGATGACAATATTGTTAAAACATCTCAAAATATATTATATAATATAAAGTAATTCAAAGGGGTTATTAAGGAAAACTAAGGCAAATTTATAAAAAAAGGAGGTCTAATACCAAAAGCTTACTAACAATAAAGTCTTAAGTAAGCGCTCCTAAGGTAAACCTTATTAATCAATTACTTCCTGAAGTAAAACATTTTATTAGGGAAAGGAAAGGAAATCAACCGAGACTCCGAAAGTAATGGTGAGTGAAATCGGATTAGCCTAATTAATTAATAAATTGAAAAACTTAAGTATTTAGCAACGAAGGAAGAAAAGTTCATCTTTATTATTTAACCTTTGCCTCCTACCGTAGAGTGAGTACCCCTTTTATTAGGGACTTATTCCTCCTACGGAGGGGGGCCAGGAATCTAATATAGGAAAGAATTCTCTCTCCTTCTGGCCTTAGGTTCCTTTTTCTTTTTCTCTTTTCCCTCTCCTGCCGGGCCCTTTTTTATTTTTCCTCCTTCGGTTGCTCCTGCTGGTGCGCCCGAAGGGCAAGAAGGAGAGCTAGAGAAACAAAAGGAATAAGTCCAAAGCGGGGGAAAGGTTGGTACAAAAGACAAGGAGCGGGATGCAAAAATATATTAGTTAGTAATACTTTAATAAAAACAAGTAGTGTTTAACATTATATAGTTATATATAAGAATTACTCTAAAGAAGGTGAAAAACTATAAGACCTGTAGGTTTATTAATTAATATTAGAATAAGATAAAAGAATATTTACCCCTCGGCCCTCCACTCCTTCGGACCCCTGCCCTAGCCCTCCGAAGGCATCCTTTTTTCCCCTGCCTGCTTATAGTCCTTCTCTCCTGTCCGAAGGACTCCTTCGGAGAGGAGAAGTACGAGAAGCAGGTAGGACATAAAAAAGGTGGCCTTCTGAGTCAAGGACAGGGCAAGGGTTTAAAAAAATCTTTGATTTTTTATTTAGTCGGGGGTTCTACGAAGGGATCAAGATTCTAAATTTATCTAAATAAAGTACGATGAGAGAAAACTTGTCGGAATATAGGGGTACCATCCTCTAAGGCTAAGTATTATAAATTTAGCGATAGTGAATAAGTACTGTAAAGGAAAAGTTTGAAAAGCAAGTGGTATACAAAAAAATGAATTTTTAAAATAGTGAGTATTATTCCATAGGATTCGTTCCTTTCCCCTTCTCTCCTCCACCCCTTTCTTATAAATTATAAGACTTTATAAGACTTTATTTTATAAAAAAAGGACAGGTAGGATTCCTAAAAGCTAAAAAATTTTGGGTCTGTGGGAGGTGAGGACCAAAAAAAGGCTGCTTCCCCCCCCCTTTCCCTTTTAACCCTCCTTCGGCGCCCCTTCCTTAACTGTGAGGGGCGCCGAAGGGGAGAATCATAAAGGAGGGACCAAAAAGGGGGGGGGGGGTAGGGAAAAATATGAACATTTAGAAATGAATTGGTGAAATAGATCTTGAATTAGTAACTCTATAAGCAGTCGAAATTCTACTTTAGTAAAAGATTCATGAATGACGGCGTACCTTTTGCATAATGGGTCAGCAAGTTAATAGGAGTAGCAAGGTTTAAAGCCCTAGCGAAAGCGACTGGACTATAATTTAAAAAATACAAGAAAAAAAAAATTTTTGTATTATAAGTACACATAGTGATGGGTCAGTTACTTCTATTAGACCCGAAGCCAGGTGATCTTACCAAGACCAGATTATAATGGATCGAACGGGTGAATGTTGCATAATTCTCCGATGAGTTTTGGTAAGCGGTGAAATGCCAATCTGACCTGGTGCTAGCTGGTTTTCTACCGAAACATATTTAAGTATGACGTCTACACAAAATTTATGGAGGTACAGCAAGGCAATTCCCAACAAGTTTAAGGGTTGTGTTTTTAACACATCAGCCTTTTAGGCGTTTAGGTTGCGGGGACCTCGAAAATCTTACCTTTGGAAGCGAATCTCGGAATTACATAAATTGATGGTAGATATTCAGACTACTCATGCTAAGTTGGGTAGTCAAGACGGAAACAGCCGAGAACACTGATCAAGGTCCCAAATGATTGTTAAGTGAAATTAAGGACGTAGCAATATCGTATACAGCTGTGAAGTGAGCTTGGTAGTCGCTACTTTTAATGATCGTATGTAACAACGCATCAGCAGTCTAGATAGTAGCGCCGAAAATTTAACGGGTCTTAAACAATCAACCGATATCGTGTTGGTTTAGAGTTTTAAGCTGATTAATAAATTACATTAAGACTTTTAACAAAAAAATAAACCTAGGTAGTAGAACATTCAGTCAAACCCATCATAAAATAGTGTTTCATTATTTTTTAGGTTACTGAAGAGAGAATGCTGACATGAGTAACGTAAAAAGAAGTTATAATACTTCTCGCCGAATACGAAAGGGTTGCAAATAGGAAAGGTTAATCCGTTTTGTTTGAATGCGGCCTCTAAGGACCAAAACCAAAGTTTTGGCTGATGAGTATATAATAGAAAGTCCATTTTTTTAGTGGACCAGGAAATGAATATTATAAGTAATAACATTTTACCGTATAAATTCTCCCCTCCCCTTCTCCTGCTTCGCACGGACGGCTGCCCTTCGGACTCTACTCCTTCGGCAGGACCGAAGGAGTAGGAGTCCGAAGGTGTAGCTTCTCCTCTCCGCAGGAGCGGAGGAAAGAAGGAGAGGAGGAGAGATTAGAAGTTAAGATTTATTACTTAATTTTGTATTTTTATATAAATAGTCACTCCTTTCTTTACCCTTTAAGATCTTGTCTCCACCCTCTCCTCCATCCATCCTTCTGTGCTTCTGCTTCGCTCCTTCGGAGCCGAAGGAGGAAACGAAGGAGGAGTCCGAAGGAGAGAGAAGGACAGGCAGGAATCATAAATGAAGTAAGGCGGGTGCTGTGGCTAAAAAATAGTTAACTTAAAAAAAGGGTTATTTTTTTTTATTAAAAATACAAAAATAAACTACCGTACCCTAAACCGACACAGGTTCGTAGGTAGAGAATACTAAGGCGTAGAGCTAAAAGTTGTTAAGGAACTCGGCAAATTCACCTCATAAGTTTGACGAAAAGAGGTACCGCATATTGTTTTTATTATTAGTAATAATTCATTTATTTTTTTTAAGGAATAGAGGATTATTTTTTTAATTCATTAAACATAAGGCGGTGGCACAGAATCGGAGGCCCCGACTGTTTACTAAAAACACAACACAGTGCAATCATTAATATGATAGTATACTGTGTGAAATTTGCCCGATGCCATTAATATAAGAGAGGTCATAGGGAACTGTGACTAATCGAAAATCTGGTTAATAGCGGTCTTAACTATGAGGATCCTAAGGTAGCAAAATAAGTTGGCCATTAAATGTGGTCCGGTATCAATAATGTAACGATGGCCTCACTGTCTCTACAACTTGCTCAGTGAAATTGAATTACGCGTGCAGATGCGCGTTGCCTCCAGGGGGACGGGAAGACCCTATGCAGCTTTACTGTAGTTAGTTATCACATGAATCTAGAACAATCTTAATTAATAGTAAATAGGGAAGTCGATAGACAAATACTGGAAACCTTAAAATAGAGATTGGGTTTATGTTTACCTTAAAATTAGAAAGAAAAGGGAGAGTTGACTAATTGGCAGTTTGACTGGGGCGGTCGTCTTTAATAGAGTAGCAAAGTACATCCAAATATTTTTCTCCGAAAGGAAACACACTACCTCGCCCTCCCTAACACTCCCCTAGCCCTCCTTCGGAGGGCGCAACCGAAGGAAAGGATCGAAGGACTTCTTCTACCTTCTCCATCCGTTCTTCGAAGGCAGGTGAGAAGCAGGGAAGGAAAGCAGGTAAGTAAATTTATTTTTCTTTAGCTTTATAAGTTATAAGGAAGAGATTTTAAAACAAATAACTATATCCTCATTAAATAAATCAAAACTTTCTCTACTCCTCCTGCCCCTTTTTTTAACTAAAGCTATAAAAAGAAAAGGAGGATAAAGAGTTAGTCCGAAGGAAAAAAAACAATAACACATTAAAATTTTTATAAAGGCATAGCTAGAAATTGAATGGAGATCAATCAACCAGTGAAGGGTTGCGCAGAGTTCAATGGCGGTAAGCATGCTTAACTGAAAGACCCAAAAGTCGCACAGATACGTAAGTAGGGCATAGTGACCCCTCGCTATAAAATGGGATAGACGGGGATCAATTGATAAAAGTTACGCTAGGGATAACAGGCTGATAGCCGACGAGAGTACACATTGTCTCGGCTGTTTGGCACCTTTTTTACAAAATGAAAAGTGTGTTAAGCTAATTATGCACATACATAATTAAATAACACATAACAGAATAACAATATAGAAAATTTTCTATTTATTAAATAATAAAAAAACTGCTACGCGCTACGCAGCGGGGCACTATTTTTTAAATTATTTAATAAATAAGATACCCTCAAAGTCTCATTAATATTATAAATATTTTTTATATATTTATAAAAGCAATTTATTTTGCAGAGACTGCTCTTTTATAAAAAATCTTAGAGCCACAAAAATAAAACTATATGACACATGAACAAAACAATCATAGAAATGCTAATTGGAACTCTATTAGGAGATGCCCATATTAGAAGAACTGGTTTAAATAAAGCTTTTATTTCTTTTGAACAATCTTCTAAAAAAATAGATTATATTAATTTTTTACATAAATTAATTAAAGAAGAAGGAAGATTACCTTTAATGGAGGAAAATTTAAAAGAATATTTAAGAGGAGATTCAAGATATCAAAGTATGAATAAGTCGTTATATTTTAGAACTCAATCACTTGAAGAACTAAAACCTATGGCAGATTTATTTTTAAATGAAGAAGGTAAAAAAGTAGTACCTACTAATATTGCTGATCATTTAACACCTAGAAGTTTAGCTTTTTGGATAATGGATGATGGTCAACGGGTAAATAGAGGCGGTGTTACTTTGTGCACTGATAGTTATAATAAGGAAGAAGTAAATATCCTTAGAGAAGCTCTTAGAAAGAATTTTAATTTAGAAACCACTATTCATAATAAAAAAGGTCCTAATGATGCTTTATATGAAAGAATTTACATTAAAAAAGACGATTTTGAAGAATTTAAACCTTCTTTAATCTCTCACATGCATGAATCTATGTTATATAAAATAAATGTCCCCTTCGGCGCCCCTGGACTAGGTCCCCTTCGGTTCTCCTTCGGAGGACTGCCTCTCCTTCTCCTGCCGAAGGAGGAAAGCAGGAGGAAAGCTAGAAGACCAGGAGGAAGAAATAAAAATAAAACAAGATTCTTGCTTCGCACCAGAAATAGTAAGTGATAACGGGGAAATTATAGATATATTCGACATCGGGGGATCTTAATAGAAATATTAATTTAGAAGTTGGCTATATGCTGGAACCCCCTTAGAGCTTTCAATTAAAAAAAATTAAATAAAGATTAATAGTCCCTCTCCTCCTGTAGCTTCGCAAGAAGGAGGCAGGCAGGACCCTTCGGACAAAATTTTTAAAGTTGAAAGATTGGGCAATCAGCAGGGAAGTTTCTAATTTTAGATTTAAGCAATTGTAGAATTTTTAACCCCTCAACGATCACACGCCAACATCCAGAGCTTTACCAATTACTCTTGGTACTGGATGAAGATATGATCTAAACTTAACTGAAAGGTTAAGAGTGTTAGTTTATTAGTTTATTAATTAAAAAAAGACTAAAGACTAATACATAATGCGATGTCGACTCATCCTATCCTCCGGGGGAAGAAGCTTGGAAGGGTTCGGCTGTTCGCCGATTAAAAGGGTACGTGAGTTGGGTTTAATACGACGTGAGTCAGTATGGTCCCTATCTTCTGGAGGGATAATTAGTAAAAAGGGGCAGACCTTCTAGTACGAAAGGATCAATAGGCTGTGTTTCTCTAGTGTACCAATTGTTGGTACTATTTTGTTTAAGACCCTTTATCTCTTAAAACAGATAAAAGGGTAAAATCCTTTTGGACTTTAAGCTAAAAGTTCTTTAATTTAAATACCTTTAAAAAGGTTATGATAAAAGGTCACAAAATGGGAACGCATAGTTGGGTAGCCACAAACATAATAGATAAGTGCTGAATGTCTATAAAGCAAGAATCTAACCCCTAGATACTTTAAAAATGAGGATTTATCTTTATTACAATCCTACGCTCCTTCGGCCGCACTCCTTTTCCTTTTTTTTTATATAAAAAAAAAGGACAGGACTCCGAAGGAGAGAGGCCTAGTATAATTTAGATGTAATATCATTAATTAAGAAATAGAACATTTCTAGATAGGCTGCAAATATAACATATTGTAAAATACTTAGTTTAGCAGTACTAATTTATAAAGAAACTAGGAGAAAAAGGATTGTTAAAAAAGAAAAAAAGCATTTAAAAACGAAACAACAATCCGAAGGACTGAAGGACCGAAGGCAGGAGACCGAGGGACCGTAGGCAGGGGAAAAATATAATATATAAAAAGGGGGAATCTGATAATGGTAATCAGTTGTATTTGCATTACAAATATGATAGTTCAAATCTATCTTTCTCCATTTAACCCTTCTGCTTCTCCGAAGGACTCCTGCCGAAGGAAAGGAGTAGGAGAAGGACTGACTTAAAATAATTTTAGTTTATTGGCCCTCCTTTACTTCCTTTTCCTTTTTTTTATTGCTATCCTTCTGTCCTTCTCTGCTTCTCACCGTGTCCTTCGGTGAGTCCTCCTTCTCCGAAGGAGGCGAAGCAAAGGAGGACTGCCTTGCTTCTTCTCTCCTTCGGACTGCCGAAGGATGGAGAACCCTCCGTCCTTCTCTGCTTCTTCTACCTTCGGACTTTCCGAAGGAGTTCTTCTCCTACTCCGAAGGAAAGAAGCAGGATGGAGAACACGAAGGAAAGGAGGGGAGGAGGAAAGGAGGGCTCCTACGGTCCTTCGGAGGCTAGGGGGAGAGTAAAAAATACATAGTCAAAATTAGAGCCTCGGTTGCTTAGTGGTCCAAGCGCGATTCTGAAGAAATTGAGATGGGAGTTCAATTCTCTCCCGAGGCAAGTTCCAAGAGTCAAGGGAATAATTATAAAAATTGTATTAGAAATGTCTGTCTCCGTATCCACCTACGGTCTCCTCCTCGCCTTTTCCTTCAGTCCTACTCCCCCCCTCTGCAGCATAAATCTGTAGAATGCTAATCCCTCCTTCTCTTCCTTCTCCCTACGGTCCTTCGGTCCTTCTCTTCTTCTCACCGAAGGACACGGTGAGAAGCAGGAAAGGGGGCTATAGCTAAAAAAAAAGGAAAAGGCTTTATAATCCAAGGGCTAAAAGAAGGAGAATAAAAAAACCGAATTTAAATAAAATGAGTCGAAATAGTTTAATTGGTAAAACGAATTCCTTGTAAGATTTAAATATTGGTTCAATTCCAGTTTTCGACATCAAATAATTATATGTCTCTCCTTTCGCCGAAGGAGCGAAGGACCGAAGGACCGAAGGACCGAAGGACCGAAGGACCGAAGGACCGAAGGACCGAAGGACCGAAGGACCGAAGGACCGAAGGACCGAAGGACTCCTTATCCTACTCCTTCGGAGAGACCGAAGGACTCCTCCTACCATCCGTACTCCTCCTGTCCTTCGGCAGGAGGAAAGGAGGAGTCCTTCCTGCCTCCGCAGGAGGACCGCAGGGGAGGTGAGCCCGGCCTCCACCCGTCCTTTCCTTCTCTCCCTCCTTCTCCCCTTCGGTCCTTCGGTAGGCCGCAGGACTCCTTCGGAGAGAAGCAGAGTGGACGGATGGAGTCCTCCTGCCGAAGGATGGTAGGAGAGAAGGATGGTAGGGGGAGACCGAAGGATCAAGGATTCCAAACATTAAAAAATTAAAAATAAATAGTTAAATTTGATTAAAGGTAAAATTAGTTTAATTGGCAAAATTACGTCTTGTGGCGACGAAGATCAGAGTTCAAGTCTCTGATTTTACCCTAAATTTTAAATAGTCAAAAGTATGACTCCTTCGGACATCCGTCCCTGCCCTCCCCTTTTCCTTTTTTATAGCTTTTCACTATAGATAGTTTAGATTAAAAGAAGAGTTAAGAAATCTAAAACTGTTATTTTTAATTTTATTTCTCCCCTCCACCCGTCCAACCGTCCAACCGTCCTTCCTCCATCCGTACTCCTCCTGGCCGAAGGAAGGAGCCCGAAGGGAGGAGGCAAGGTTGCCGAAGGAGAGAGATAATAGAAAAAGGGAATTAAGTTAAGGTTCTAGGTCATTAAAAAATATATCTTTTAGAACAAAAATAATTTTGTGGTAAATTTTAAATGGAAAATTCTAACTTTAAACTTTACTTTAACTTTTATTGTTTAGCCTTTGCCTAGAAAAATAAAGGAAGGTATAAAACAGGATGCCTTCGGTCTCCTCCTCTCGCCTCTCCTCTCCTCCTTTCCTCCTACGGAGGCAGGCAGGACTCCTCCTTTCCTCCTACGGAGGCAGGCAGGACTCCTCCTTTCCTCCTACGGAGGCAGGCAGGACTCCTCCTTTTCCTTTTTTTTATATAAAAAAAAAGGACAGGAAGGAGGAGGAGAGAGAATAGGAAGTTATTAAAAAATAAATTACCTATATTAGACTTATTAATTTTTAGATTTAACTCAGTCCTTCGGCTCCCCTTCGGGCGGCTCCCCTTCGGGCGGCTCCCCTTCGGGCGGCAACTAGTATTATATTAATATTAATTTATACTTAATATTTTATAAATTTTTTCCCTCCTTCCTTTCCTTTTTCCTCCTTCCCTCTGCCGACCGCCGTCCTCGCTTCTCCTTCCCTGCTTCTTTCCTTCGGCAGGACTACTCCTTCGTGTTCTCCTCCTACTCCGAAGGAAAGAAGCAGAGGATGGAGAAGGAAACGAAGGAGAAGGAGGGTAGGATTTATAAGGCAAAGGAATCATAAAGGGGGCAGGATTAATAAAAGCCAGTTTTTACAAAATTAGTCCTATAGATTATTATTCTAACTCTTCCGGGTTATCCAAAAGCCTTCTCTCCCTCCTTTTTTTGGTATTGGTATTGGTATTGGTATTGGTATTGTTATTGGTATTGGTATTGGTATTGGTATTGGTATTGGTATAAAAAGGAGAGGGAATTATTTAAAAGGGAGCCCCTGGCTTATAAACCCTATGGCCTACCAACCCTCTACCTTTCCTTCGTGTTCTCCTTCTCCTTCTTTTCTGCCGAAGGAGAAGAAGCTACTCCTGCTTTCCTTCGTGTCCTACGGAGAAGCACAGAAGGAGAGGAGAGGCGAGAGAAGGAAAGGGGAGGAGGAAAGGCAGGAAAGAAGGAAAAACAACAGTATACAAATAGCCTTTTAATTATAATACAACTAATGTATGAATTTATAATACTATCTCCATTAAGTCAGTTTGAAGTAACGGGCCTAATTGGATTAAGCGCACCTATTCTAGGGTATTTAAATATTACTGTTACAAACTTAGCTTTGTACGCCTCTTTTATTTTAATCATAGTCTTGGGCTATCATTTATATGGAAATAATGATTCAAAATTAATACCCAATAATTGGTCTATTTCATTAGAGTCTTCTTTTGCTAGTCTTAGCTCAATGGTAAGAGAACAAATAGGGGCTCTAAGTGAAATATATTTACCTTTTATCTACTCTTTATTTTTTTTTATTTTATTTGGTAATTTAATTTCTAATGTTCCTTATTCTTTTGCTGTTACAGCTAGTGGAGTTGTTTCTTTAGGGCTAAGTGTTACAATCTTTATAGGGGTGACTATTTTAGCTTTATTTCTACATGGTTTAAGCTTTTTCTCTTTCTTTATACCAGCTGGAACTCCTTTAGCTTTAGTACCTTTATTAGTGTTAATTGAGTTAGTCTCATACTTAGCTAGAGCAGTTTCATTAGGTGTTCGATTATTTGCTAATTTAGTGGCCGGGCATACACTATTGAAAATCTTATCTACATATTTATACAAATTATTCTCTGGAAGCGCATTAATAGCAGTACTTACTTTAATCCCTTTTGCTATATTCTTAGCTTTAGTTGGATTAGAAATAGCTGTTTCATTAATTCAAGCTTTTGTATTCACATTATTAGTTTGCTCTTACTTAAAAGACGCAGTTCACCTGCATTAACAGGTACATTTAATTAAACTGAACTAAATTTAATATAAGCCGAAGGAAAAACTTGAATAATACTAGGTCAAGCCTTCGGCCCCGAAGGGCTCCTACGGCTACCTTACGCTATCGAACAAATGAATATACAATCCTTCCTCCCCTACCATCCGTACTCCTCCTGTCCTTCGGCAGGAGGAAAGGAGGGCTCTGCTTCTTCGGAGAACACGAAGGACTCCTTCTACCTGTTTCTTCTCCGTAGGAGAAGCAGGAGAGGCGACAGGAGTAAATGATTTAAGATGGTCAATAGCTAGACAAGGTGTCCCCTTCTCCCCTTCGGGCTGCTTCTCTCCTCTCCTTCCTCCTACGGAGGACAGGGTCCGAAGGTAGAAGGAGTAGGAGAAGGAAGAGAAGAACCCCCCCCCCCTCCCCTAACCGTAGGCTCCTTCGGAGAGTCTTTTACGGACGGAGGGGCAAAGGTTAGGGGGGGGTATATGGGAGATGGATTGTAAAGAGTACTGAGATAGAAGTCTTGAGCAAGTAATAGACAACTAGTAATATATGATATAAGGTTGTTTAGATCTGATTCAAAGCCATATAAATTTGATGGATAATGGTTTATTGCCTCTCCTTCCTTCGGCCAGAAGGAGAGTCCTCCGCAGGAGTCCTTCTTCTGGAGGTGTGCGAAGCAAGGGAGAGAATTTGTTTTTGAGTCTATTGGATCGGACAAGAGAAATAATGTTAGTTTTGACGAGTCTTTATTGCCTCTCTCCTGTCGATGGAGCGTAGGAGAGGTAGATTGCCTCCTGCCGAAGGACAGGAGGAGAGGAGTTCTTTTATATAAAGAAAAAGGAGGAGTTCTTCTGCTGCTTCTCCGAAGGAGTCCTCCTTCGGCAGGACTGCTTCGCTGCTTTGTTAGAGGTAGAGATGGGAGAGGGAGGAGTCCTACGGAGAAGCTGTTATGAAATTATTTCGAATTATAATTTTTAACATTTGAATATTATAGTAAGCATAGCTTTTTTATAAATTTAATCTAAAATGAAGATTAAGATTGAAGCAGTCCTTCGGAGGATTGTGTCCGCCCTCTAGCCCTTCGGGCGCAAGCGAAGGAGTAGTGCGAAGGAGGGAGAGGTTAAAGATAAATATAAAAGGAATTGTGTTTTAAGTGATAGGATGTGTTAAAAATATAATTAAGTTATACTAAGCCTGCCTCCTTCGGACAGGAGGAATGTAACACGGCGGCCTGGCGAAGGAAAGGAGGATAGTATTAATTCACTAACACTTTAAAGGAGGGTGTTAGAATAATTTTACTCTTTTTAAGAAATTTTTAATTTTTTAGTTTTATTAATGATATTTACATATTTGATGGATTTATTAAAAAATTCAGTAAGTTTGAATGAACCTATTGTTTTGTTTTGTTTTGGTGTTTTGGTGTTGTCTATTATAAGTTTAATTGCTTTTTTAAACTTATTATTTTTTTTAATTGTAAATTATTATTTAAAGGATGAAAGCATAATAAATAGTTGGCCTAAAATTTTTGTAAAGGTATGGAAGTTTTATAAATTAGGAAGTATTGTCAGCATATTAATTGAGAGTGGGTTTGGAGTAGTATCACTATTAAGTATAATATGGTTATGTGTTAAAATAATATTTAGAGTTAGTTAATTATTCGTTGCCTGGTTCCTGGTTCTCAAGCGTAGGAGCTCTCTCCTTCGGCAAGGTAGGAAGAGTGCGTCTCTCCTTCGGAGTCCTTCGGGCGAAGGGAGGTAGGAGAGGGAGAGGTAAAAAAAAAGATACTGCGAATAAAAGGATAGTAGTATTTTAAATTATCCTTTTTAATAAGAAAAAAAAAAAAAAAAAAAGAAATGATAAAATTATATAAATGGTTGATGGATTATAAATATGAAGGGTGTGTTGTGTCAACATTTATGAAAATGAATATTCAAGGAAAAGATGGAAATATTAAATTAGCTAGTTCGACTGTTTTTGTTCATAAAAGATGGTTTAAAAATATAAATAAAATTAATTTTTATGAAGTTAAATATGTATTTTATATAAAAAGTAATGTTGAGGGTAAATGGTCTTATACTGAAGCTGTAGATCAATATGGAAATAAATATTATGTAATATATATAGGATTGCTAACTTTAATAAAATTTATGCACGACGGATTAAAAAATCCAAACTCATATGAATTTGAAGTTCCAACTGAATCTACTAAATTTTGGGGAACATTGGATTTAGAAGCATGTAGAAAAAATCGTGTAGACAAAATTATATCAAATGGAGTGTTTATATTTTTAAATGATGCGTGGTATAATATTGTGTTGGCATTTAAATTAAATAATATTGATTTGAACGGTGGAAAAATTTCAAGTAGACATATTATGAAACCTACGGATTTCGTTTTAGGAACATTTATTAATAAATTAATAATTAGTAGTGAAACTAAATTAAATTTAGATACTATAAATAACTTTTATTCTAATAGTTATAAAAATGAAATGTTATCAAATATAATTGATTTAAACCTTTATAGGAAATTTAAAGATAATGAAGAACTATTTAAGCGTAAAGGATGGAATACTGAAGGTGCAGTTTATGAAAGTGATGATGAAGAATTAAATAACTCACAATCTATAATAAATGGATATTTATCATATAATTATAAAATATATTGTGTATTATTAAGAAAAGAGATTAAAAAAAAATTCGATTTATTTTTGAATACCGCAATTATGAAAAAGGAAGGTATGGAAATTATTGCTTCTGATATTAGATCGGTTATTAAAAGAATAACTAAAACTTTACCATTACAAAGTAACTCTGAAAAAAAACCTCACAAAAGAAGAAAAGGGGTATCAATCTTTGATGGAGCGGGTGAAAAAGTAATAGAAAATGAAGGGAAAAGGTTGATTAAATTAAAAGAAGATATTTTTTCTCAAGAAAAATTAATAAATTATCTTAAATTAAAGATTGATAAAGAATATGAAAAGAATGATTTTAATAGTTATAATTTAATTGAATTGGAAGAGTATAGTAAAAAATTCCGAGACTTGACAGAAGAATGAATGAAAAGTTATAAAAAAAATTAACAAAAAAAAAAATGACAAATATAAAAAAATATTATAAAATGTCTATGTCTAGATTTTTATATTTTATTAATAAATTCTCTCCTTCTGGTGCTATGGTTCCTTCGGATAGTAGGAAATTGGTTTTAATTTTTTACTTATTTCTTCTTGGTTTAGTGTGTGTGTGTGTGTGTTATTTTTTATTTTATGATATATTAAGTTTAATGTCTAATACTTTAACTTATTATATGGATAATATATACAATTTGGATAAAGATAGTGAAACATTATCTCCATCCGTACGGCAGGCTCCATCCGTACGGCAGGGTCCATCCGTACGGCAGGGTCCATCCGTACGGCAGGCTCCTACGGCGAAATTAAAAGATATTAAGAAAAATTTTGTATCTGATGATTTTGATTTAGAAAGTTTTAAAGAAAGTTTATTAAATTTATTTTTAGAATATATAAACCAATATTAGAACCAGTATCTGTGGATTATCCTATTGATATGTTAGCTAATCAAATATATGTTATAAGTATAATATTATTCATTCTATCAATAACGATTATGATCTCCTTCGGATTAACAGCTTTAATAATGAATCAAATAATTTATGTATATAGCGATAAGTTATTGAACTTATTTAAGAATAAATATATTAGATGGTATATTATTTTTAATAAAAAAATTATAGGGTTAGAAATAATATTTATAGGTGTAAGTTTATTGTATTTTATGTATTATTTATCTTATGGTATACATTTTATAGCAACACATCCAATTACGTTTAATTAATATCAAGCATCCTTCCTTTCCTCCTGTCCTTCGGCGTAAAGAAGGGGAGGCAGCCTCTCCTCCTTTCCTCCTGCCGAAGGACAGGAGGAGTTCTTCTCCTACTCCGAAGGAAAGAAGCAGGACAGGAGTCCGAAGCCGAAGGAGTTCTCCATCCTTCGGCAGGAGTCCGAAGGAGAAGCAGAAGGAAAAAAAAAAAAGGTTCATACCCCCAGTCCTGCCTTCGGCCTTCGGCCTTCGGCCTTCCTTTCCTCCTTTCCGTCCTGCCTTCGATCCTACTCTGCTTCTCTCTAGCTTCGCTCCTCCTTCGGCCGGACTGCCGAAGGAAAGGAGTCCTGCCGAAGGAAAGGAGTCCTTTCCTTCGGCAGTCCGAAGGAGGAGTAGGAGAAGGAAACGAAGGACTCCTCCGAAGGACTCCTACTCCTCCTTCGGACCCCCTTCTACCTTTCCTCCGGCAGTCCGAAGGAGGGGCAGGAGTCCTCCTTTCCTTCTCCCCTCCTTCGGCCTGCCGAAGGAGACGGCCGCAGGACTCCTACGGAGGCAAGGAGAGAAAGGAGGAGGAGAGGAGAAAGAAATAATATAAATTAGTTAAGCAGCCAGAATTCTTATTATTTTAATAATGAAAAAATGGAATAATCTTCCTTATAAATTAAATAATAAACAATTATTTACTAAAAGATTATTAAAATATTATATAAATAAATTTTGAGAGGATATAATAAATAAAACAGATATTGCCGAAAGCCACATCCTGTTAATATTTAGAATACAATTTGATAACGGTGATAGCGATTATAGAACTTTAGGTGACATGCAAACTTTAAGTAAATCCGAAAAAGATAAAGATTTTTACATTAATTATTTATTATCTATTATGGAGTTAAAATCTGATACCTATAATACTCTACCTGTCCTCTCTATTGTATTTTCTTATGGTTTTAGGGATGGGCTTAGCACTCCATTTCGGGGTCCTTCTTGCCCTCTTACTCCGAAGGCAAGAAGCAAATATCAAACTTATTATAATAACAAATTACCTGTAGCTTTTAATCCTTTAGACTACGGGGAACTTATGATTAAAAATAATAATGTAATATGGGTTAGAATAAATGATAAAGTTTGCACATGTACTGAACAAATTTCTGCTGAGGCCTGCCGAAGGACAGGGGCCGAAGGAATCAAAGAAAAATATAATACTGTAAAATATTTTAAAAATAATAAGGAAATTTATACTTGAAGAGATACTTATGTGAATGAGAATACCTTTAAGAGATCATTAGGGAAATCTGTTTATACTTATGAAAATAATGAATTAGTTTTATTAGAAGTTATTAAAAAGACTGGTTATATTAAACCTATTTTATCAGATCAAGAGTTAGATCAAAAATTTATTACTATGGACTTAGAAACATATCAAGCACCTCCTCTACCTTCTGCCGAAGGAGACCTTAATAAGGGTAGGGAAGATGGTGCAGAAGTAAGTGGGAGGAAAGACTAGTCATTCTAACCGTACGGAGAAGGACTCGAAGGTACTAATACCTTACTTATTATGTTGGTATGATGGTGCCGAAGGCATTAAAAAATCCTATTGGATTAAAGATTATAGTAATTTCGAATCTTTAGTGGAAGCTGCCTTTAAAGACATTTGTTGCAAGAAATATGATAATTATAAGATTTACTTCCATAACTTTGCTAACTTTGATAGTACTTTTATAATAAACATTTTATCTAACTTAGGTCACTTAAAGCCAACAATTCATAATAATAATCTAATTAGTTTATCTTTTAACTATAGAAGTTATCATTTAACTTTTAAAGATTCTTATTTATTGTTACCTTCCTCTTTAGCTAAGCTATCTAAATCTTTTAATATTTTGGATATTAAGGGTACTTTCCCTGTTTTACTTAATGATATTGAATATTCTGGGTCCGTACCTAGTTTTAAATATTTCGCTGGGATAACTATGGAAGAATATAAGAATTATGATTCTTTGTTCAACCTTTCCTTCGGCAACTTAGGTGAGGGAGGAATACGGAGTAAGTCTTGGGATTTTAAAAGTGAGGCTATTAAATATTGCTTTAATGATTGTATATCTTTATATCAAATATTAGATAAGTTTAGCAAATTAATAAATGACCAATTTGGATTAAATATTCATAAATATCCAACCTTACCAAGTTTAAGTTTTGCCATATGGAGAAAAAATTATTTAAAAGACTGGAAAATTCCTACTTTAACCGGTAAAATCTATAGTGATATAAAAGAATCTTATACCGGAGGAGCAGTTGATATGTATATTCCATCAGCCGAAGCTAAAGAATTGATATATTGCTACGATGTAAATTCATTATACCCTAGTGTAATGAAGGATAGTCCGGTTCCAATAGGTCAAACTACTTACTTTGAAGGTAATATTAGAAAATTTAAACCGGATGCTTTTGGATTTTTCTATTGTGAAGTTGAAACTCCTGATTTAAAACATCCTATTATTCAAATACATGATAAAAATAAATCGGGGGGTATTAGTACTTTAGCTCCTTTAGGAAAATTTAATTTTATGTTATTTAGTGAGGAAATGGATAATGCAAGAAGATTAGGTTATAAATTTAATATAAAATGAGGTTATTATTTTGATAAAGGCTTAGTTTTTAAAGATATTATTAATGATTTATATAATATTAGGATATCATACCCTAAATCTGATCCAATGAATTATATAGCTAAAATATTAATGAATAGTCTATACGGTAGATTCGGTATGACCGATAATTTTGGTGATATTAAAATTATTAAGAAAAAATATTATGATAAATTTGAAGATAAAAATATCGATAATATTTTAGATATCAGAGACTTAGGTAATAATTATTTGATAGACCTTAAAAAGGATAGACTTAATACTATACTAGATAATGGCTCGGAGAGTCATAGTATCAATATTGCAATAGCTTCTAGTATTACAGCTTATGCTAGAATTCATATGTCTAAATTTAAAAATAGTCCTGATTATAAGTTATTTTATACTGATACGGATTCTATTTATATTAATAAGCCATTACCTGATTATTTAGTTAGTTCAAGTGCAAAGCAAGAACTCGGAAAAATGAAACTTGAGATGATTGGAGAGAAAGCTGTATTTCTAGCACCTAAAGTTTATGCTTTGCTCCTTTCCTTCGGCAGGACGCAGCCGAAGGACAATATCTTCACCTCACCGTATCCTTTCTTCTCCTGCCGAAGGAAAGGAGGCAGGAGAAGGAAGGCAATCCTTCTGACCTTATTATTAAAGTTAAAGGTAGTACAAAGGGTCTAAATAAAAACAAAAAAACTCATTTTCAAGTAATAGTATAATGATCTTTAATGATTTCAGAATTAAAATTAAAATAAAATAGGAGAATCTGTGTTTTTTCAAGTACACATTTTTTTTAAGGTCTAAATAAATATGATAGAGAAGGGCAGCCAGGGATTTAGGCATCCTACGGATTTATAAAGCAGGGGGGGATTTATAAGAAGGCGGGAAAACATAAAAGAGGATAATAAATATTGCAAATAGCAAATATAATACGACAATTTAAAAAATTGTTTAAATATCGATATGAATTTAATTTTGGTTCTGATTGAACGTTTTTCAGTAGTTTTAAGACATGCAAATCGTTGTTCCTAACAGTTTATCTTTATGTTTATATAAATTAAAAAAAAAATATAAATTAAAGATAAAAAAATAAGAATAAGGTGTAAAGGTGAGTATTTTAAATTAGATACCTTATAGACTCCTTAATTAGGAGATAATTTTATTTCAAAAATCGTCCCCTCCTGCCTCCTGCCTACGGAGGCAGGAGGCACCCTCCTTCGGCTTCTCCGAAGGGAGACCTTTGTCCCTCCTTACCTTTTTTCAAAAAAAAAGGAGAGGAGGAGTGCGAAGCAACTCCTTCGGCAGCCGTCCGTGCGAAGCAGGAGAAGGGGAGAGGATGATTAGAGATACTTATTAGGGAACTATCACAGAGGCACCAGCTAGTCTGTCCTCCTTAAATTTTTTTCTAGACCTGCACTTGTTCTTTCACATTTGCCCTACCTGCTTCTGCTTCTCCGAAGGACTCCTTTTAAGGAAAGGAGTCCTTCGGAGAAGCAGAGGTAGAGGGTAAAGGACGGGGCAAGAGTAATAAGGAAAGTAAAATATAAATTAGCTATTTATAAAAAAAGGGAAATTTTCTGCTATAAGATTCGATTTATTTTGTTTAAAGGTAGTTGGTGGGGTAAATGCCTACCAAGCCGACGATCAATAGCCATGTTTGATAGAGCAGATGGCCACATTGGGAATGGAAAGCCCCAAGTAGTGAAAACTACCAGCAGTCAAGAATATTAGTCAATGCTCGCAAGAGTGAACTAGCTAACTGAAATCACATGATCCAATGTTTATGTTGGTTATTGTGATAACGTAAGGGAAAAAAATGATATTACCTTACTATTAGTGTTGTCCAAAACTGGTGCCAGAAGACTCGGTAAGGCCAGAGACGCGAACGTTAGTCGTCCTAATCAGGCGTAAAGGGTGTGTAGGCTGCTTTCAAAGTCATATCTTTCAAAAGCTCTTATAACGAAGATTTGTTTAAAGGCCGTAGATTTAAACATCTCCAATTCTAAGGTAAAGATAGGGTGAATAAAAGCTAGAATCAAAACGAGGATAAGCCAAATAATACTTAGAGTAGGGTTGATATCCGTAGATGCTAAGTGGAATACTAAAAGTGAAAACTATTTATCTAGGACTGATTGACGCTGAGAAACGAAGGTGAGAATAGGAAATAGGATTTGATACCCAGATACCTCTCACTGTCAACGATGAATGGTGGTTTGTTAGTTTATATAAGAACTAGTAACGATGCTAACGCGATAACCATTCCGCCTTGCGAGTACGGTTGCAAAACTGAAACCAAAAAAATTAGTCGGTCTCGAAGCAAACGAAGTGAAGCATGTTATTTAATACGAGAACACGCGTAAAACCTTACCAGTTCTTGCATATCCAATCTTTAATGTTAGGTGGTTCTAAATGTCAATTTAGTCCTATTTAAGGTTAAAGATTGAGTAGTTTCTTTTGCCTCCCCTTGCCTCCGGGTAAAAAAAGGCCAAGAAACTCGTTTACAGGTGTTGCATGGCTGTCGTAAGTCCGTGCCGTGAGAAGTGAGGTTAACTCCACTAACGGACGAAATCCCTGTTGTTAATTTATACTTAACAATTATTGAATTTGACAATTTTTCATTTGGGGCTAAGACAAGCCGTTATGGCCCTCATGAACTGGGCTATAGACGTGCCACGAAAACTTTTACAAAGTGACGCCAAAACCTAACCTCTATACTAATGCAATATTTTAGTTAATATTTAAGATAGACTTTAAATAATAGGGTTTTAAGGAATAGCTAATCATTAAAGAAAGTTAAATAACCAAATATATGGACGGATTGCCGCCTGAAATTCGGCGACATGAAGAAGGAATTTCGAGTAATCGTTGATCACTAGCGCAACGGTGAAGAATGCATTCGGGATGAACTAACTGTCTGTCGCTGGGAAGAAGCTTGAATTGGGGGAAACTGCCGCGAAGTTATTATTTTTTTAAGGCAAACCTAATTTAATAATATCAGCTATTATTTATTATTAAATAAATTAAATTAAATATTTTTTAATTTAAGGGCAGTTTTATGCTAAGCTTTAATTTTAGAAGTAATTCTGGTTTAAAGTATTAGTCATTTAAATATTAAAAAAAAAACACCTTTCTTAAGATAATTAGTTTCAGTTAACCCTTTTAAGTAACATCTCAAAAGTCATAGCAAGGTAGCTGTACTGGAAAGTGCCGCTGGAAAATAAATATTTTGTATTTTACCCCCCCCCTGCGTAGCGCGTAGCGCGTAGCGCGTAGCGCATAGCGCTTCTCCTGTCCTCCTTTCAGAAGGACCGAAGGAGGAGAAGGAAGGACTCCTTCCGTCCACCCTGCCCTCCTGCCGAAGGACAGGTGGGAAAGGAGTCCTTCGGCAGGGTGGAGTCCATCCTTCGGCAGTCGCCTCCCCTTCTCCCCTTTCCTCCTGCTTTCCTCCTTCGGCAGGAGAAGGAGAGGCAGGGCTGCCGAAGGAGACGGCCGAAGGACAGGAGGAGAAGGTAGAGAGGAAGAAGGAGGCGGACTTTAAAAAAATCGAAGATTTTTTTTTAGGGCTCTCCTCGCCTCCTCCCCTCCTTCGGAGGACGGAAGGAGGAGAAGGAGGAGAAGGAGGGTAATTTAATTTAAGCGATATGGTGTAAAGGTTTTGCACAACAGCCTCATGATCTGTGAGTTTAGGTTCGATTCCTGATTTCGCTTTTTTTTTGTTTCCTTCCAACCCTTGCCCCTTCCCCTCTCCTTTATACCCCTTGCCCCTTTATTCATCCTTTCTCTCCGTCCTCCTTGCCTCCTTCTCTCCTCTCCTCCCTTGCTTCGCTCCTTCGGACCGTAGGAGTTCTTCTCCTACTCCGAAGGAAAGAAGCAGAGAGGGGCAAAGGGGAGAGGACGGCAGGGGTGCTTTCCGAAGGAGAAGGACCGAAGGAAGGGGAGACTGCTTCGCGCTTCGCTGGCAAGAGGTTTAATAAAAAAAAGGACCAAGCCCCCTTTGTCCTCCATCCACCCTGCCGAAGGACTCCTCCCTTCGGGCTCCTGCTTTCCTCCTTCGGCAGGAGAAGGAGAGGCAGGTTGCGCCCGGCCGAAGGAGGGCTACCGTAGGAGGCAGGACCGAAGGACAGGAAGGACCAATAAGGATGGAAAAAATTAAAAGGGGTTAGCTGAGTGGTTTAGCAGTAAATTTACACTTTACAGACAGGGGTTCGAACCCTCTACTCCTTAGATTACATTTAAAATTTTCCCCCCTAGCTTCTCCTCCATCCATCCTTCTCCTCCTTCGGTTGCGCCCGAAGGGCTAGAAGGAGGAAAGGCAGGAAGGAAACCCACCCTAGCTTCTCCTCCCCTCCTTCTCCTCCTTCTCCTCCTTCCGTCCTCCGAAGGAGGGGAGGAGGCGAGGAGAGCCCCGCCTTTGGCTGAATGGAGGAGAAGGACTAAAAGGGAAAAGCTAAAAAAAGGAAAAGGATAGCAAAAAAAAAAAAAAAAAAAGGACAGAGCCCGGCAAGGGTGGTCAGGGGCAAGGGTAGTAATTTTTATTATAAGAATTGTACTAGAGAAATCTTAAGTTGCTATTGTTTTTCTCCTTCGGTTGCGAAGCTACCTCTGTCGCCTCTCCGTAGGTAGAAGGAGTCCTCCTTCGGTCCGTAGGAGTTCTCCATCCTTTCGCCGAAGGACTCCTCCTTCTCTCCTTCGGACTACGGCGACAGGAGGCAGGAGTCCTCCTGTCCGAAGGAGGACTCCTACTCCTTCGGAGAGAAGCAGAGAAGGAGGCCTGCGCCTTCCCTCCTTCCCTCCTCGCCTCTCCTCCAGCCTGCTTCTCTCCGAAGGAGTAGGAGAAGGAAAGGACGGACAGGTAGAAGGAGGAGAAGGACAGCCTCCTCCTTTCTCCGTAGGAGAAGGAGGGCTAGGGTAAAAGCAGTAGCGATTACGAGCCCCCCCCATATTTTTTTTTTAGACTCCGTAATTTCCTTTTACCTTTTCCTCAAAAAGGATGGGACTAAGACTAAATTGCCTCCTTTCCTCCTGCCGAAGGAGGACCGCAGGGGAGAAGGATGGTAGGAGTCCTCCTTCTCCATCCTTTCTTCTCCTGCCGAAGGAAAGGAGGCAGGCCTCCGAAGGAAAGGAGGGGTATAATAATTATAAATGAGTATTATAAACTAAAACTAAAGTAAATTAAGAATGAATTATTATGGTTAAATTATATGGCAATATTTTTTTCAAATTTTAATAGTATTTTTAATGATGCTGCACAACCATGGCAATTAGGATTTCAAGATAGTGCTGCTCCAGGTTTCACAGGTCTGGTGACATTACATAACACTATCGGATTTTATTTAATTATTATAAGTTTTGCGGTATTTTGGGTAATCTTTTCTATTAGTTATTATTATAATTCTACAAAAAACCCTATTGCCCATAAATATTTAACACATGGAACCGTAATTGAATTAATCTGGACAATTTCTCCAGCCTTAATTTTAATTGCTATTGCATTCCCTTCTTTCAGATTATTATACTTAATGGATTTTACCTTAATGTCAGAGCCCTCCTCCCCTTCTTGCTTCGCTCCTTCGGTGAGAAGGATGGTAGGAGAGAAGGAAAGGAGGGCTATGGATGATGGTGCTGCAAATAAAAAACAATTTTATCTCCATACTAACGGATATACTTTTCAACCCTTGGCCCGACTACCCCCCCCCCCTAACCTTAGCCCCGCCTCTCTCCTTGCCTCTCCTCCGCAGGAGTCCGAAGGAGAAGGAGGAAGGAGGGAAGGACCGTAGGAAGGAGGGAGGGCGAAGTTTATTTATTAGTTGGTATGTTACATTATCAATTTGGTTTATTCTGTACAGTACAAAACCATGATAATCGACCAGTAATTTGTATTAGTACTAAAAGTATGTCACTCTTCGTCAAATTAGTTAAACCATATTTTCATCCTTCAATGATGTATAAAATTAAAAATCACTCTGACATTTAAATCTTCGTCCCCTTTGCTAGTAATAGCAATGTGCAAATTTCACTATATGCTGGAAACTCCTAAGATAAAATGTACAAACCGAAATATGCTTAAATTTATAAAAAATCTAAATTCCCCCCTGCCCTCCTTCTCTCCTTCCTTCTCCATCCTCCGGACCTTTCCTTCTCTCCCTCCTTCTCCCCTCCTTCGGCCTGCCGAAGGAGACGGCCGCAGGACTCCTTGCCGAAGGACTCCTTTCCTTCTCCCCTCCTTCGGCCTGCCGAAGGAGACGGCCGCAGGACTCCTTCTACCATCCGTACGGCAGGAGAGGCGAGAGAGAGAAGCAGGGTGTCCGAAGGAGGCAGGCCTCCGAAGGAAAGGAGTCCTTCGGTCCTTCGGTCCTTCGGAGAAGCAGGGGAGGGATGGATATATATAAATATTAAGTATATGGATAAGTGTTTGTGAAAATCATTATTATGCGTTTCAAAAGATTCAATGAATACATAGGATAATCAGCAGGAAACCAAATTGTATTACAAATGCAAAAGTAGGATCCTCAGAGACTTCTCGTGAAACGTCCTATTTAAATATATAGGACGAAGATATAGTCCAAGTTCCATTTCCTTATATAAATACTAATTCCTCTCTCCTCCGTCCACCCGTCCACCCGTCCACCTGTCCTCCATCCGAAGGAGGACCGAAGGACGGGTGGAGGACAAGGAGTCCTTCCTTCTCTCCTCTCCTGCCGTACGGATGGTAGTAGGTAGAAGGAGTCCTTCGGTCCTTCGGTCTCCTGCCTCCTTCGGAGTAGCAGGAAAGGAGTCCTTCGGTCCTTCGGTCCTACGGAGAGGCGAGGAGAGAGGAGAGAGGAGAGAGTGATATAAAAAGGGAAGGAAAAAGGAAGTAATTTCTCCAACATTAACAATTAAAGTAGTAGGCCACCAATGGTATTGGTCTTATGAATATTCTGATTTCATCACTGATCAAGGGAATTCTATAGATTTCGATTCTTACATGGTTCCAGAATCCGATTTAGAATTAGGTCAATTCAGATTATTAGATGTGGATAATAAATTAATTATACCCGTAGATTGCCACATCAGATTAATTGTTACAGGTAAACATCTTGCCCCTATTAAATTTATAATAATTTAATTTGAATCTCGCTATATGCTGGAAACCTCTAATGTTTAATTTACCTATCCCCACTCCTTCCTCCTTCCTCCTTCCTCCTTCTAGCCCTCCTTCGGAGGGCGCAACCGAAGGACTCCTTTTCCTTTTTTTTTATATAAAAAAAAGGACAGGAGTCCTGCCTGCCTCCGTAGGAGTCCGAAGGAAAGGAGGAGAGGAGTCAAGGACGTGCTTCTTATTAACCCTCGGTATTAAGATAAATAGGTGATAATAATTAAAATGGTACGCCTTCTTGCGTAGCCCGAAGGAGAGCAATCAGCAGGAAACCAAATAGTATATTAAATAAAAATAGAAATACTAGAGTAGGATCCTCAGAGACTACACGCGAGAAATCTTTCTAAGATTAAGATATAGTCCAAGTATAAATTTTTAATTGAAAATTTCTCCTTCTTTCCTGCCTGTCCACCTTTCCGCCGAAGGACTGCTTCGCTCCTTCGGACTACGGAGAGGCGAGTCCTCCTTTCTTCGAAGGCAGTCCTTCGGGTCCTTGGGACAAAAATTAATATTTATACCTACCGATACTTATTCAATATTAGTAGGTAAGTTATTATCTGACCTTTGCCCTGCCTTTGGCTGGAGTCCTCTCGCCGTGTCCCCTTTCCTCTCCTTCTCTCCTTCCTCCTTCTCCTTCTTTCCTCCGCTCCTGCGGAGAGGAGAAGCTACTACGGAGAGGCAAGGAGCGAAGCAAGAAGGAGGACGGGGGGGGGATAATGGGTTGCCGAAGGACCGAAGGAGGAGCTATTTTGAATAAAGGTTTAGTCTTATGTACAGATAGTTTCACAATACAAGAAGCGGTAAGATTAATGAATGTATTAAAAATAAAATACGATATCAACTGTACAATTCAAGGATTAAAAAACAATAAACCTAGAATTTATATATTAGCTGTCCGCCCTCTTTCCTTCTCCTACTCTCCGTCCTCCTTCTAGCTTTCCTCCATCCGTACTCCTCCTGTCCTTCGGCAGGACTACTCCTTCGTGTTCTGCTTCGCACTCCTTCGGTTGCGCCCTCCGAAGGAGGGCTAGAAGGAGTGCGAAGCAGAAGCAGAGAAAGGAAGGTAGGGCAGCAAGGGGAAGGGAGTATGCCTAAGTTAAGAAATTTAGTAAAACCGCATATTTTATCTACAATGTTATATTCGCCGAAGGAGCGAAGCGCGAAGCAGGCCGCTCAACATTAATTAAGAATTTATGCTTGGCAGATGTTATCCATTCTTACGCAGTACCTTCTTTAGGTTTAAAATTAGATTGTGTACCAGGAAGATTAAATCAAGTATCCTTCTTAGCTGAAAGACCTGGAACTTTCTACGGTCAATGTTCCGAGATCTGCGGTGTGTGGCATGGATTTATGCCAATCGTAGTTGAAGCAGTATCATCTCCTGATTTCTTAGTATGGATTGACACAGCTTCTCAATAGTAATTAAAAAAAAATTGGCTACCCCCCCCCCCCTTTCTTCCCTCCTGCCATCCTTCTCACCGAAGGACTCCTGTCCTTCTCCGAAGGAGGCGAAGCACAGGAGGAAAGGAGGATTCTTAAGCCCCGCCTCCCCTTTATGGGCGAAGCACCCCTTGCCCTCTTCGAAGAACCCCCCCCTCCGCGTCCGTGCGAAGCAGGAGCGCGTAGCAGGAGAAGCAGAAAATGGGGGAGAGAATAAAAGAGGTCTATTTTAATATTTTCCCTTTTATGTGCGTCTCTCTCCGTAGGAGTAGTCCGAAGGAGAGAAGGAGTAGGAGGAGAGGCGAGGAGCCCGTCCTTCTCCCCTTCGTGTCCTACGGAGAAGCACCGAAGGAGGACGCTTGCCGAAGGAGGGGGGGAGGAAAAGAAAATGTTAACTTATATTTAAGAGTTCGAATCTCTTAGTTTTATATCTTGTATCATCGATAGTGTATCCCTCACCCCTTGCCCCCTTTCCTTCGGCAGGCTGGATTCCTGTCCTTTTTTTTTTTAATAGCAATAAAAAAAAGGACGGGTGGACGGGTGGACGGGTGGACGGGTGGACGGGTGGACGGGTGGACGGACGGCGGGGCGAGGTGGAGGGGGGGGCTCTCCTCCTTCGGACCGAAGGAGTACGGATGGAGAAGGAGGGTAATTTAATTTAAGCGATATGGTGTAAAGGTTTTGCACAACAGCCTCATGATCTGTGAGTTTAGGTTCGATTCCTGATTTCGCTAATGAAAAAGGACAAGTATATAGTGCTAGTACTTGTCAATTTTAGATACGTGCCCCCTCTTTTATAAACCATAACCATTTGGGATTAGACCTTTTTCTCCTTCTCACCTCGCCTCCTTCTAGCTTTCCTCCTTGCCTCTCTCCGAAGGAGTAGTCCGAAGGAGAAGGAGGACGGAGGCAAGGAGGACCGCAGGGGAGGAGTCCTGCCTGCCTCCGTAGGAGTCCGAAGGAAAGGAGGAGAGGAGAGAGAGAAAAAGGTATAATTGAAAGACTTAATTTAATTGTTTAATATTTAGGCTGAAGTAGTTTAAAAGGTTAAAACATACCCCTCATGTGGGTAAAAAAAAGGTTCAAGTCCTTTGTTCGGCTGCGGGTTTTAATTTAATTAAGAGTCTCTTTTTTGACTAAAAGACTTTTCCCCCCTCCAACCTTTGCCCTCCTCCTTCGTGTTCTCCTACGGAGAAGAAGCAGAGACCGTAGGAATGAATCCTTTGCCCTTGCCCTACCCTCCTCTCTGCGCAGCGCGTAGCGCGTAGCGCGTAGCGCGTAGCGCGTAGCGCGTAGCGCGTAGCGCGTAGCGCGTAGCGCGTAGCGCGTAGCGCGTAGCGCGTAGCGCGTAGCGCGTAGCACCCCTTGCCCCTTCCGTCCTGTCCTTTTTTTCCTTCGGCTAGCTATAAAAAAAGGACAAGACGGAGGGCAGGGGCCCGAAGGGGGACAGTCAAGGACGGGTGGACGGACGGCGGGGCAGGAAGGGGCAAGGGTTGAAATAGTAGAATAAGGCCATCCTTCAGTCCGGAGGCGGTGGCGGAGGCGGAGGCGGAGGCGGAGGCGGAGGCGGAGGCGACAAAAAGGCCAAGAAAGGAATTTAAAGAGGCGAAGCTATGGTATTTATCTCAATTTTAACATTAATAGTGGCTAAGGCCCTACCTTCACTAAATAATCAATTATCGCCAGTTTATTTTACAAGAATCTCTGCTTTAATTCTCTTATACGCTGGAGTCTTATCATTTAATACTCTAAATATTCAGTCAATTGGATCGGGTATAGGTATATATAGTGGATTATTCCAAGTTACAATTATATCTCAATTTATAGAAGTATTTTTATTCATAATAGGATCTTTAATTTTAATAGCTTGGCCTTTAAATTCTAGTTCTAGGACCGCACCTTTTTCTCTCCTTCTGCCCTCCATCCGTACTCCTTCGGAAGGAGGACTGTCTCCCCTTCTTTACGCCGAAGGACAGGGGTGCTTCGCCACGAAGGAGGAAAGCAAGAAGGAGTCCTTCTCCTCCATCCGTACTCCTTCGGAAGGAGGACTACTCCTTCGGAGAGGCACAACAGGAGCCGGAGCCAACCTTTTTTCAAGTAATAAAGGGTTAGGGGAAGCTCCTGATTATTGTTTAATCGTTTTATTCAGTACTCTTGGTTCCTGTTTATTAGTCTCTAGTTCAGACTTAGTTTCTATGTATTTAAGTATAGAATTACAATCTTTTGGGTTATATGTCTTATCTACTTTATATAGAGATTCAGAGTCTTCCACTAGAGCAGGATTAAAATACTTTTTATTGGGAGGTTTATCTTCTTGTTTAATTTTATTAGGATCTGGATTAATTTATGCCTTTACAGGATTAACTCAATTTGAATCCATCTATTCGCTTATTTCAGCCCTTCGGTCCTTCGGAGAAGTAAATAATATAATACAAGGATTAAGTTTAGGTTTAATTTTAATAATTATAGGATTTTTATTCAAAATAGCAGCGGCTCCTTTACATAATTGGAGTCCAGATGTTTATGATGAAACACCTACAATAGTGACAATATGGTTAACCATCATGCCTAAGATAGCTATATTAATTTTGTTATTAGAATTACAAACTCAAATGGGTATAATAGGATCTCTTTCCTCCTTTCCTTCTACTGCTTCGCACTCCTTCGGTCCTTTGGCTGGAGAGGCAGACCATAATGATTTTTTAAAAAATTTATTATTAATAAGTTCATTATTATCTTTAATAATTGGAACAGTAGTAGGATTAGCCCAAACACGAATTAAAAGATTATTCGCTTATAGTACTATCTCACACATTGGATTTGTACTATTAGCTTTAGCCATAAACTCAGAACAATCGATAGAATCTTTTCTATTTTACATTATCCAATATTCAATAACAAATTTAGATGTATTTTTAATTATTTTAGCTTTAAGTTATATAATTCATCCTAACTATTTAAATTTAAAAGAAAATAAAGGTAATATCATTAAAGATATAAGATATATTTCAGAACTAAAAGGTCAATTTTTCTCAAATCCCTTACTAAGTTTAAGTTTATCAATTTGTTTATTCTCTATGGCTGGTATTCCGCCACTAATTGGATTCTTTTCTAAACAGTTTGTTTTAGCTTCAGCAATACAAAGCGGATACTATTTTATCGCTTTTGTAGCTATACTTGTTAGTGTTGTAAGTGCTTCTTATTATTTAAAAATAATTAAAGTACTTCTCCTACCTTCCTCTTCCTTCGGAGAAGGAGAAGGAGTCCTTCTACCATCCGTACTCCTTCGGAAGGAGTCTCCTTCGGCTCCTACGGCTCCCCTTGCCTCCGAAGGAGGACGGGCGGCTCCTTCGGTAAGTAATTTCCACAGTTTTTTAATCTCTACTTTAACTTTATCTATTTTATTCTTTATATTTAAAACTTCTTTAATCTTAAATAGTACACAACTGCTATCTTTATCTTTATTTTATTTTTAATGAATAATTTATTTTTTCTTTTTATTTTTGTCCCTTTATTAGCCTTAATTTTACTAGGTTTAAATATTTTATTAGCTGTTCATAGACCAGATGAAGCTAAGGTATCTGCTTACGAATGCGGGTTCAATGCCATAGCTGGACAAACTAGAAGTACTTTCCAAATTCACTTTTTTATTGTAGGTCTTCTATTCTTAATATTCGACCTTGAAATACTTCTATTATTTCCTATGGCTGTTACTTTATATCAAGTATCTATTTTCGGATTCTCTATCGCAATAATTTTCTTTATTGTTTTAACAATAGGATTCATATTAGAAATAGGATCAGGAGCAATTTCACTTAATAATTTGGATATATTCAATCAAAAGAATGAAAATTCTAAATTTAACCCCCTACCACTACACTACACTATGGACCCGTAGGAAAAAATATACTAAACACAAATAATAAATTCACAGCTAGAAGCGCCTTCGTGTCCTTCTCCATCCTTTCGCCGAAGGACTCCTCCTTCTCCGAAGGAGGCGAAGCAAAGGAGGCAGTCCTCCTTCTCTCCCCTTCTCCTGCTTCGCACGGACGGCTGCCGAAGGAGACTACGGCGACAGGAGGCAGGAAAGAAGGAAAGAAGGAAAAACAACAGTATACAAATAGCCTTTTAATTATAATATTATTAAAGTATGAATAATAACAATGATTTAAAAAACCTTGTGCTTCTCTCCTTCGGACTCCTCCCTTCGGGCTCCTACTTTCCTCCTTCGGCAGGAGAAGGAGAGGCAGGCAGGAGTCCGAAGGAGAGAAGGACTCCTCCTTCTTGCTTCGCTCCTGCTTCGCTCCTTCGGAGGACCGAAGGAGCGAAGCTAGAAGGAGAAGGATGGAGAACTTGAAAAGGGGTTCATAAAGGTTTGACTACTAAAACTTTATCGTCAGGTATGTTAGAGTTTCAACAAAAGCCTTTAATTAGAGTTATAAGAGTTCTAGGTGGTGTTAGTTGGTTAGCAATTTTAGGTAAAAGCTATATAAAATTAAATTCTTTCGGTTTGTATGTAGCATTGTTCTTTGTTATTATATTTTTTATATATCAAGTGTATGTAACTATTAATAGGTTTATATATATTAGAAGAATATTAAAGAGTAATGTCCTAGATATCAAAATTTCACCTTTAGATAGATATGCTAGTCTTATTGAGGGCCGAAGGGCCGAAGGGCCGAAGGGCCGAAGGGCCGAAGGGCCGAAGGGCCGAAGGGCCGAAGGAGAGTTGTAGTTTGTGCTAAAGGGGTCCTTCGGAGTGATGTAGCACCTAATGTTGGAATTGGTCTTGGTTTAATGGTAGGAACTGATCAAATTTTAAAAGATGCTGGTCTCCATCCTTCTAGCTTCTGTGCTTCTTTCCTTCGGAGTAGGAGAAGAACTCCTGCGGAGAAGGACACCTGCGGTCCTCCTTCGGCAGGAGGAAAGGAGAACCTTTCTTTGCTCCTTTGGTAGGAGCAGGTTTAAATAAAGTTTTGCCTCCTAAAAATGAAAATCAAAAGTGGTTAGATTTACTTCATAAAGCTGAAGATTGGGTAGAGGGTTTAAATAAAGTTGGTAATAATCTCTCCTGCGGCCTGCCTCCTTCGGACACCCGTCCTTTCATCCTTCGGTTGCGCCCTCCGAAGGAGGGCTAGAAGGCAGGACCGGAGCCCGAAGGGGGAGAAGGACAATCAAGATCTAAAGGTGAGTTACTTGAATGGTTATCGTCTGAAGATAGAAAGGAGTATTTGAAAGCTCTAAGTGAAGTTCAAGTTGCTAATAATAAAGATTTAGAAGATGCAAAAACTGTTGTTATGGATATAATAAATAAAAAACCTAAAGGTTAAAGTTTAAATTTATTATTTAATCTTAAAATTTAAATTATTAAGTAGAAGAGGGATATTTCTTAGTTATTAATAATTAGTGGTGCTTCGCTCCCTCGGACCCCCCCCCCCCCCCCCCCCCCCCCCCCCCCCCCCCCCCCCCCCCCCCCCCCCCCCCCCCCCCCCCCCCCCCCCCCCCCCCCTCCTTCTCACCTCTCCTTCCTTCGGTCCTTCTCTGCTTCTGCTTCGCACTCCTCCTTGTCTCCTTCGGACTCCTGCGGAGGCAGTCGCCGTAGGAGAAGGAGGAGAACACGAAGGAAAGGAGCGAAGCACCCTGTTCCTTTGCCTGTCCTGCTTCTCCGAAGGACTCCATCCTTCTCTCCCCTTCTCCTGCTTCGCACGGACGGCTGCCGAAGGAGACTACGGCGAGAAGGAAAGGAGGACTCCTTCTACCTACGGAGAGGAGAGGAGAAGCAGTCCTTCGGCGGACTCCATCCTTCGGCAGTCCGAAGGTAGAGAGGCGGAAGAGGCTTACAGTTAAAAACTGAGCTAAAAGAGTCTGAGTATACGAAGTAAATTAACTGAACTTTAAATTAACTTAACTTTTTTAATTTTAGATAGTTAGCTAAAAAAAAGGACAAGTACTTCCTCTTTATTTCTTCAACCTATGCAATAAACAAGTAAAGTAAATAAAGTAATATCTTAGGCTTTGGTTTTCTCCTTCCTCCTTCCTCCTCGCCTCTCCTCGCCTCCCCCTTCTTGCTTCTGTGCTTCTTTCCTTCGGAGTAGGAGAAGAACTCCTGCGGAGAAGGACAGAAGGAAGGAGAGGCGAGGGAGGAGAGAAGGATGATCCATAAGGGGCAAAGGTTGGTACTAGGAAAACCTAAAAATAACTTAAATAACTTTAACTTTAACTTTACTTGTATATACCCTATTTCTTCTTGTTATAGAAGACAAAGACAAGACCTTAAGTCGGGACAATAGCTATTGATTTTAGTAAGAGTCTCCAGGCTTGAAGAATTGAATTTGAACAACTGAGAAACTAAATATATGCGGATTTTTTTTTAATTTAACCCTCCCCTTGCTTCGCTCCTGCTTCGCTCCTTCGGAGGACCGAAGGACTGCTTCTCACCGTGTCCCTCAGTGAGCCCTCCACCCTGCTTCTGTGCTTCTTCTCCTTTCCTCCTCCTTCGGAAGGAGGAGAAGGATGGAGAACACGAAGGAAAGGACGGATGGGGGACTCCTGCGGAGGAAAGGACCGAAGGACTAACACTATTAGAATTTAGGGGCTGATTAGTGGCCGGGGTACTGCTATCTTTATCTTTATCTTTATCTTTATCTTTATCTTTATCTTTATCTTTAGAACCGGTATTTTTTAGGGTTTCTTAAAATTTTGAAGTATCAGTATTTAGTTTTAAAAAAAAAAAAAAAAATTATAAAAAAAAAAAAGATGATTTACAATGAAAGTCTCTATAAACAAATTTCAATTATTTCCTTTTCATTTAGTGGATCCTTCTCCTTGGCCTATTTTTTTGAGTTTTTCCTTGTTAAATATGGCAATAGCCGCAGTACTTTACATACACGGATTTAATTACGGTGGTGGATTATTAACTCTAGGTTTCATTTTAACTACTTACGGTATGACCCTTTGGTTTAGAGATGTTATAACAGAGGGTACTTATCTAGGACACCATACTAAAGAAGTAAAAAACGGATTAATGATAGGAATGATACTGTTTATTATAAGTGAAGTTTTTGCTTTCTTATCTGTGTTTTGGGCTTTCTTTCACTCAAGTTTATCTCCGGCTATAGAGATTGGAGGTTCTTGGCCACCTTTAGGAATAACTCCTTTAGACCCTTTTGCTATACCTTTATTAAATACTTTTTTATTATTAAGTAGCGGAGCTTTCGTTACTTTTGGTCACCATGCCTTAATAGCTGGTAATAGAAAAGCTGCAATAAATGGAGTATTTATTACTATAATCTTAGCTATAATTTTCACGGCTTTACAATACTTTGAGTACTCTGAAGCAGGGTTTACAATGTCAGATGGTGTATACGGTTCAGCCTTTTATGCATCTACGGGTCTACATGGATTTCACGTTATAATTGGAACATTATTCATTTTAGTAGGATTCATTAGAATAATAAACTACCAAGCTACAAAAGAACATCATCAAGGGTTTGAAGCTAGTATCTTGTACTGGCATTTTGTAGATGTAGTGTGGTTATTCTTATTTGTAGCTGTATACTTCTGGGGTGGAGCTTAATCCAACCTTAAGCAAAGGAACAGTCCGTGCGTTTTAAGCTTCTCTCAGTCCTCCTCTCTCTCCGAAGGAGAAGGAGTCCTTCGGTCCTTCGGTGAGCCCTCCTTTCCTACTCCTTCACCTACTCCTTCGGAGAGAGAAGGCTGGTAGGGATGTAGAAGAAGGACAAGGAGTCCATCCTTCGGCAGTCGCCTCCCCTTCTTGCTTCGCTCCTTCGGAGCCGAAGGACAGGAGGAGAAGGTAGAGAATCATAAGTCCAACATACGCCCCCTTTTCTAGAATACCTTTACCTTAGTCTATTAAACTATCTCTCTTCCCCTTTCCTCTTTTTTAATCGGCTCCCTTCCTGCCGAAGGAAAGGAGTAAAACCTGAAACCGTCCAGTATATTTAAAGTCAGCGAAAGTAGGGGTGCTCCGCCCTAGTTACTATTAAACCGGAAACATTTAAAATAGAAAAAAGGGAATTAGTCCAAAATCGAATAGTTTAAATAAAGGACCGAGATTTTACACCGTTCTACCTCTGCCCCTCTCCTCGCCTCCGTCCACCAGTCCAGTCAAAGGACGGGTAGGAGGAGAAGGAAGGACCGAAGGACAGGTAAACCCTCCCGAGGTAGAAAATAAGGATCGAGGGCGAATACTTTTTTTTTAGCACTTAGAAGATTTAAAAAGGGAGGAATTATCCTTATAAACGAGTCAAGATAAAGGCTAAGACTAAGTCCAATAAAAAGAAAAAAAAAGGGATTGGTTATTTAAAGACTTTAGTTTTAAACCACTTAAAGGAGTTAAACCTAAATTATAAATAAAACTAAGCAAATACCCCCCCCATAAATTTAAATATTCTCTACTTTGAGCTTTTCTCCCTTCGCCGTCCCTCTCCTTCTCTCCGTATGAGTAACCACCTTTCCTTCTGAGAAGGAAGGAGGAGCGCAGGAAGGAGGAAATGACCGAAGGAGGGCTGAATCACCCTTTAGGTCTAAAGCACAATCCTTAAAACTATGGTGGATCTGGGAGGGGTCCAGGAAAGACAAAAAGTAGAAAACATACCAATTACATTTAAATAGAAAAATAAAACAACTTTATTGTTAAATAATTTCTATATCCCTGTCTTTTCTTCGAAGCACCAGCAGCCTCCTTCCTTCTCCATCCGTTCGCCGAAGGACTCCTCCTTCTTGCTTCGCTCCTTCGGAGCCGAAGGAAAGGAGGCAGGCCTCCGTCCTGCCGTAGGACTGGTGGAAAGGAGGAGGGCCAGGGTATTAAATTTAAATTAGTAATAAAATCCCAATTATTAAAGGTTACTAAAAAGAAAATTAAAACAAAATTATGAATCTTTCTTTATTCTTATTTTTAATAGGTATATTAGGTTTTATATTAAATAGAAAAAATATTATCCTTATGATCATAGCCATAGAAATAATGTTACTAGCAGTGACGCTATTAGTATTAATAAGCTCTATCGGTTTTGACGATAATGTTGGTCAAACTTTTAGTATTTACATAATATCTATTGCAGGAGCAGAATCTGTTATAGGTTTAAGTATTTTAGTTGCTTACTATCGTTTAAGAGGAACTATTTCATTAAGAACTTAATGTATTTATCAATTATTATCTTACCTTTATTAGGTTCAATGGTATCAGGTTTCATGGGTAGAAAAGTCGGTGTAACTGGGTCACATGTTATAACTTGTACTTGTTTATTTTTATCTTCTTTACTAATGACTGTAGCTTTTTATGAAGTAGGTATTTCAAATAGTCCAGTATATATTAACCTGGGTTCTTGGTTGGATTCTGAGTTATTATTCGTTTCTTGGGAATTTTATTTTGATCAATTAACCGTTTCTTTAGGGTTGGCTGTGCTATATTGTTCTACTTTAATTCATGTGTATAGTATAGATTATTTATCTTCAGATCCTCACAATCAGCGATTTTTTTCATATTTATCTGCTTTCACAGGAGGTATGTTAATTTTAATTTGCGGTGGAAACTTTTTCGTGATGTTTGTAGGTTGGGAAGCAATAGGAGTTGTTTCTTATTTACTAATTAATTTCTATTTTACAAGAATACAAGCGAATAAAGCCGCAATATTAGCCTTTACTATGAATAGGACTGGTGATATGTTAATGAGTATAGGATTTTTTGCAGTATTTGCAGTATTTGGTTCTTTAAACTATGCTTCAGTATTTTCATTAGTGCCTTATGTAAATGAAACTTCTGTTTCTTTAATTGCTTTATTACTATTAGGGGGTGCTTTAGCTAAAAGTGCTAATATTCCTCTACATTCTTGGTTGCCTGGAAGTATGGAGGCTCCTACTCCTGTTAGTGCCTTACTACATGCCGCAACTCTAGTAACAGCGGGTATCTATTTATTATTAAGATGCTCGCCTATTTTAGAGTATACTCCTACGGTACTTTTAATTATAACCTTAATAGGATCAAGTACAGCCTTTTTTGCTGCAACTTGTGGTTTATTAGCAAATGATTTAAAACGAATAATTGCTTTTAGTACTATCTCTCAATTAGGTTATATGATGATGGCTATAGGGCTTAGTCAATATAATGTAGCGTTAATGCATACAGTTAACCATGCCTTTTTTAAAGCTTTACTGTTCTTAGGGGCAGGTGCTGTAATTCATTCTTTTGCAGATCAACAAGATGTAAGGAGAATGGGAGGTTTAATAAAATTTTTACCTTTTACTTATTCTGTGATGTTAGTAGGTTCTCTAAGTTTATTAGCTACTCCCTTCCTAACAGGATTTTACAGTAAAGATTTAATTTTGGAATTAGCTTATGGTGTTTATAGTTTTAGTGGACTATATGCCTTCATATTGGGGTCTGTTACTGCCGGTATTACCGCTTTTTATAGTTTCAGGTTAATTAGTTTAGTATTCTTGACTACAGCAAATGGACAAAAAGAATCTTATTTAAATTCTCATGAATCAAATTTAGCTGTAATAGTCCCTTTATTTGTTTTAGCTTTATTTAGTATTTTCTTTGGTTTTGTGTTCTCAGACTTATTTGTAGGTGTAGGTTCGGATTTCTTTGGAAATTCATTATTTATACACCCTAATAATATCTCTATAATTGAAGCTGAATTCTCTCTTAATCCTGTCATTAAATTACTGCCAGCTATTTTTAGTTTTACTGGTGCTCTACTAGCTATTTTTATGTACCACAAAGCACCTGAAATTTTAATAGATCTAACAGAAAATAAATTAGGTAGAAAAGTATATAGCTTCTTAAATGGAAAATATTACTTTGATGTTATTTATAACCACTATATAGTCTCTAAAGGATTACGAGTCGGTTATACGATTTCTAAAGAAATAGATAGAGGAATCATAGAATTATTAGGACCATACGGATTAGCTAAAACTTTCACTAAAACAGGTATTGATATAGCTAAATTAGATACAGGAGTTATAACTACTTATTCTTTATATATTACAATAGGTTTACTATTCTTATTATTTTTAATATTTACTCCGGTTTTAATAGATACTTCTATGTTCTCAGAAATAAGACTAATTATTATTTACTTGGCTTCTTTAATATTAGTGCTATACCCCTCTCCTTCGGCCAGCAGTCAGAACTAGTAGAGGCTAACAAGAATAAAGGTACTAACAAATAATTAGTTAAATTTATTTACAAAACTCGTTATAGTTTGATACTGCTTACCTCTACCTCTGACTCCCAGAGTTTTAAATTAGTTGAGGCCTAGCAAATATTTTTAGTTATTTTACCCCCCCCCCTATGCAACCTACGGTCCAGCACCCCTTCGGATACGGACATAAAGGGTAGGCGGGACAGCCTTCGAAAAACCCGGAGGAGGGAAGAATCCTTGTCCGGACACCTTTACTTTTATGAATACTTAGGCTGCCCTCCTGCGGACCCCTGCCTAAACCTACTCAGCCTAGGCGGAAAAATGGGGGAGCTAAGAATCCTAAAGGGGGTTGGGTTACTGGACAATAGGGCTAAGGTGTAGAAAAGGGGTCCTACGGAGTGATGCTATTTAAAGTAAGGTGAAAATAAAGCAGAGCAGTCTATCCTTTCTGCTACTAAGGGGAAATGTTTAATAGTTGAGACCCTTTTTAATTAGGTTTGGAAGAGGAAACTAGATCTCGTTACTTAGACTAATTCTTTAAAGTATCCTCATAAGTAAAAATATAAGTAATTACCTATCCTAACTTCTTTAACGCCCCGTGCTGACCTCTCCGGTCTATACCTTTGCCTATTCAGATCTAATAGCTAATAGCTAATAGGTGTCCCTTTTTAATCTGGAGGAAAAAAAAAAAAAAGGACTAAAGTCCAATAAAGGGGACTAATCACGAAAAAAAAAACAAAAAGAAGGGGGGGGGGGGAAGTTAGTGCTTGGAGAGTAGTTAGAAAATCTTATAGTTAGTGATAGTTTAGAATAACTTTATACTTCGTCCCGCCTAGTTATACTTCTCTCCTCCACCCGTCCTCGCCTATCCTCCGAAGGACTCCACCTTCGGACTGACCGAAGGAGTCCTTCGGAGGAGATAAGTACCGAAGGATGGGTGGACGGAAGGACCTAAGGACCGTAGGAAGGAGGTACTCAAGTAAACACACTAAACTAATTGTAAGTTAAATCTGAACCTCAACGGTCCTATCCTGTTTAGGAGTTTACGACCTAGGTTAAGATCTAGAAAAAAAAAAAAAAAAAAAAGGGTTAAAGTTAAATAAAGGGTTAAAGGGCTTAAAGGCTGGTACTGATTGAGGCTAGAGGTTATTAGGGTCAGAGGTGATTAAAAAAATAGGGGCGGTTAAATACTAACGGTGGCTGTCTGACTAAAAATATGCAAATGAAGGGCTAAATAGATATAAATTTTGACTCTACTTTAGATAGTCCTAAAATAAGTACCAATAAAAAGTATAGGTATTATTTTAAAAATAGACTTTAAAGAATTATAAAAGTAGTTTAGTATAAAAAATTTTGGAGTTATTTTAATTAAAGCCTATAATTTAATGGTAGAATGATTTCTTGATGAGGAATATGTAGAAGTTCAAATCTTCTTGGGCTTATTATAAATAAATATTAAATAATTATCTCTCGCCCTCGCCTCCTTCCTTCTCTCCGAAGGATTCCTGCCTTCGGAGAGAAGGAAAGGAGGGACGGGCCCAGAGGAGAATAAAAAAAAAAATAAAAAATAAATTATTATCGTTATAGGGTAAAGTATTTTTTTATCACAAATATAGGATCTTTTAGTAAAGGAATGCTTTAAATGAGGTAGGAAAGGGGGGGAAATTAAAGGACGAATTGTCCCTTTTTCACCGTTACTAGCGTAAACTAGTACCAGTGCCCTTTCGTACGTAAACTTCCTATTCTCGCTTAACATTGGAGTCTCCCCTTTTTATCTTTTATTGTGGCAGTCCTACTTTTTATTGTTTGCCTGCCCTTTTTTTTTTCTTAATCTTAGCCTGCCTGCCCTTTTAAAGTACCTTAAAGTGCTAAAGGAAAGAAACGGATAATTAGGTTCAAACAAAGATAGATAAAGTAAAAAAGGGATACCTTCGGAGGGAAAAGGTTTTAACTTTACCTAAAATTTCTGACTAGACCCTTACTTAATGCCTTTAGGTGCACTACTTCTACTTTAATTATTTAATCCCATTCTTTCGCAAAACAGCGGGGAAGTTCTAATTAATGGCAGTCAGTAAGGGGCTAAAGCAGGGCTGACCCTACTATTAAGGATATTTAAGGTTATTAAAACTAACTTTTATAAAATTTAGTCTTAAAAAAGGGTAATAAACTTCTAATTTAAAATTTAGATTAAATAGAGTCTAAACCTTTGGCCTTTAAAGGGCGCTAAGTAATTAAAAAAGGAGGAGAGAGAGTCCGAAGGAGAGTAGTCCTTCCTTCTCTGCTTCTCACCGTAGGAGTCCGAAGGAGGACTCCTGCCTCCTTTCCTTCGGCAGGAGAAGAAAGGATGGAGAACTCCTCCTTCGGACCCCTCCTTCTTGCTTCGCACAGTACGGCAGGAGGAGAAGGAAAGGAGGAGAGGAATCTACTAAAGTATTTTTATATTGAAATTTTCAATTATGATTTAAAAATTCTAAATTCTACTGTTTAAGAAGTCTCTATCTAAAAAAAACTTTTATTAACACCTCCCCTCCTACACCGGACTGGAGAGTCTAGCCCTCCGAAGGAGAGTCGTAAGAGAAGGGAGGCAAAATTTTTTAATTCTTACCTTAAATTTTTCTTTTTTTTTTTTTCAAGTAAGTTTAGCTTAGCTAGTTTTAAGTGAGGGGTAGCAAACCTTTATTTTTAACTTCCCAAAATTTAGTCCCTCTATGATTCCTTCCTCCTTCCTGTCCCTTTTTTTTAATGACTAAAAAAAAGGACAAGGACAAGGAGGGAGGACTGCCACCCCCTCCTTTTTTTTAATCTTTAAAGCTATAAAACGGGAAAAGGACAGTCAACTCTGGAAATTTAAACCCTGCCCCCTTCGGGCTCCTCCTTCCTTCCTGTCCTTTTGGACTAAAAAAAAAAAAGGAAAAGGAGGAGCCCTCCTTCTCTCCTCCGAAGTAGTAGAAGGAAAGGGGAAAGGAGGAGGATACTTTCCCTAACCCTAGCACCTTAAAGATTACCGGTAAACATCCAGGAGCAGTGGTCGGACCTAGGGGAGGGTGTAATTAATAAGGAACTAGAAAAATTTAGCTAGTAACCCTAAACCTCTAACTATTTTAGCCTTTTATGAACTTAAGCTGACGAACTATAGTAAGAAATTAGTCTAACCTTTTTCTCCTTCTCCGAAGGAGAGCTAACTTTGAAAAAAAAAAAATTTTTTTTTAAATTGCATAGGACTTGAATAATAACTGGATGTTATATCTAGGGCTGTATCTTAAATTGCAGCGACTTTTTTTTTAAGTTTGTATAATCTATATAAATTTTAATGAAAACACGGACCCCTTCCTACAGCCTAATGCAAATTCCGAGATAGTCTAAATCCTATACTTTATTCCTTGACTTTCCTTTAATTCCTGTGACTCTTTAGGGCTAATACTAACCTGATTAGGAGTGGGTTACCCTCGTATCGAGGTCTTTTACCCTCACGCGCTCTTAACTCCTTGGATTTTAGCTTTACCTTTAAAAAATGACAGGACCCCTATATTATGTTACCTAGACTCACTAAGACTTAGAAAAGTAAAAGGGTAAAGAGCTGGTTAAATAAGCACGACTCGTTCCTTTTTTATATTTCCACTAACCCTGGGCCCTTTTAGGTTTTTTGAATTTACCTTCTCTCCCTCACCTTTTCCGCCGAAGGACTGCTTCTCACCGTAGGAGTCCCCCTTCTACCTGTCCGTCCTTCTCTGCCTCTTCGGAGAACACGAAGGACTCCTTCTACCTACGGAAAGGTGAGAAGCAGGAAGGAGGGGCAGGAGAAGAAAGAGAAGGAGGGCTGCTTCTCTCCGTCCTCTCCTGACTTCTCCTACTCCTTCGGTGACACCCCTTCTCGGCCTAGTCCTAAGGAGAGAAGGTAAGGAGGACTGGTAGAAGGAAGGACAGGACTCAGCAGGAGGGATACTTTTTTCCTTCGGCTAGCTTTAAAAAAAGAGCCCTTTCTAAGGAAATAATTCTGTCCTACGACGGCACCCTGATCTGTTATAGGTATAAAAAAAAGGATAGGAGATACTACCCTTGGTTTTAGTGTCCTCTAAGGGTGGAGCTAGCCTAGGGGAGTCCATCCTTCGGCAGGAGAAAATCCTGAGGGGTGGAGGGTAGGGATGGGTTGAAGGAAGTAGGGGCCTGGGCGTTAGTAGGGGGTGGTAGGAGCGCAAAAGGCGGGAAATGGGGTAAATCCAGCCCTCCTTTCCGAAGGAGAAGGATGGTGGGAAAGGAGTCATCAATAGGTTAAGTGGGGAAAAGGGGAAAGAGGGATTATTTGCGCTAGAAAAGATAAAGAAAAATAGGTAAGATAAATTTAGGAGCACATCAATAGCAAAAGGATAAGAAAGGAGAAAAAAAAAAAAAACAAAAATAAAAATGAACACTAATAATTTAATGTTAACAATACTAGGACTTCTTCTTAATTTAATTGACGTTTTAGCTGTTATTTTACCAGTATTACTGGCGGTTGCTTTTATGACCATTATAGAAAGAAAACAATTAGCAGCTCATCAAAGAAGAGTGGGACCCAATACAGTAGGATACTATGGAGTACTTCAACCTTTTGCAGATGCGCTAAAACTAATTTTAAAGGAAACAGTTATACCATCTCAATCTAACAAAGTATTATTTTATTTGGCCCCCGTTTCTACTTTAGTTTTCAGTTTATTAGGTTGGGGTGTTATACCATTTGGTCAAGGCTTAGCCCTATCTGATTTTTCATTAGGAGTACTGTATACTTTTGCCTTATCTTCTTTAGGAGTATATGGAGTACTATTAGCAGGTTGGTCTGCTAATTCTAAATATGCTTTTTTAGGTTCACTTAGATCAACTGCAGCTATGATATCTTATGAGTTGATATTAAGTTCAGCTATTTTAATAATAATATTATTAACAGGTTCGTTAAATTTCACAAAAATAATTGAAAGTCAACAATGTATTTGGTTTATTTTCCCTTTATTACCTGTTTTTATTTTTTATTTTATTTCTATTTTAGCTGAAACTTCTAGAACACCTTTTGATTTACAAGAGGCTGAATCCGAATTAGTAGCTGGTTTTTTCACTGAACATTCTTCAGTTCCCTTTGTATTCTTCTTTCTAGGTGAATACTCTTCAATAGTATTATTTAGTTGTTTAACTGCTATTTTTTTCCTTGGTGGATATAATTTTCCAGAATTATTTTTAAATGAATCTTTTTTAAATTTACAAGCTATCGTTTTAGGATTAAAAACTTGTATTTTCTGTTTCTTCTTCGTTCTTTTCAGAGCTACTCTGCCTAGATTAAGATACGATCAACTTATAGACTTATGCTGGTTAAATTTACTTCCTGTATGTGTAGCTTTTATTATATTAGTTCCAAGTATACTAATTGCTTTTGATATTGCACCTTACTAATTAGTAAGCAAAATATAAATATAACTAACCCCCCCTCTAGCATACTGCTAGGCTTATCAGCAATTTAAGTTTTATTTAAAAATATGTTGTTTACCCTTTTAATTAGTCTTGCTAAGGTGTCTTAAATCCTGCCTCCTTCGGTCCTTCTCTCCTTCGGATTCCATCCTTCTCTCCTACCATCCGTACTCCCCTTCCGAAGGAGGACGGAAGGAGGACTCCATCCGTTCATCCTTCGGTTGCTGCCTCCTTCCTTCTCTCCGAAGAATTCCTGCCTTCGAAGAGAAGGCAAGGAGGAAAGCTAGAAGGTAGGCCGGACTCAGCGTAGGAGTCTGAAGGAGGACTCCTTCGATCCTTCCTGCCTCTCCCCAGCGGACCACCAGCGGAGGCAGGTAGTAGGAGGACCCTAGGGGTGGAGGAAAGGAAGGAAAGGAGGAATAAAAAGTAGCTAGCCGAAGGAGTGAATAGTTTAACTATAAACTATAACCAGTTTCCTATACCTTCATCCCTCTTGGAATTTACTTTATCCTAAAATAGTTCAAACTACTCTCTCCTCCCCGTCCTCCTTCGGACTCCTACCCGTCCTCTCTCCTCCGAAGTAAGGAGAAGGAGCCTACGCTCCTTCTCCAACTTCGGAGGAGAGAGGACTATAAAAAATCAAAGATTTTTTATTTTTACCTTGACTACCCATACTTTTTAAAAAGGAATATCTTCCGTATATGGATGGATTGCCTCCTTCCTTCTCCTACCCCTACTCCTTTCCGGCGGCTCCTTACTGCCTCCTTCCTCCTCCCCTACGGTCCTTCCTGCCTCTCCCCTGCGGTCCTCCTGCGGAGGCAGGTAGTAGGAGTACCGTAGTCCGAAGGAAAGGAGGACAAGGAGGCGAGAGAAGGAGAGGAGGGGTCCTTTTTAAAAATCCAGTAGGAAAAGGGCCTGAAGGAATCCCTTTACTTAATAGTTGAGACAAGGAAATAGCCAGACTTTTTTTACCTTTGTCCTCTATTTCTTCTAATATACTAAGGGGGCTATATTTAAACCAGGATTAGGATTATCTACGGAAGGTTACGTAAAAAAATTTATAAAGCCCTTAAATTAAGTTGAAATTTGAAATATGATTAAGAACCTTTCCTATTTTTAGTTGAGTAGGTGTAGACCTAATATTGCTCAAATTTATAATCTTAAAAAACAAATTAAAAAAAAAAAATAAACTAATAAAAACATGAACTGTTTTCACTATTTAAAAAATTTTTATAAAAAAGTGATTTTATTAATCTTAATCGCAAGGATTCTTTATTTTTGTATATTAAGGTTTAAACTTTTAAGTTATTTGCTTATTTTTCTCATGCTGTTGCCAGATGTCATCGTTTGAATCTATTTTTTAAAACTAAGCTTATCTGTTATAGCCGGCCGAAGGACAGGAGTGAATAATTACGAAAAAGTTAGCGGGTTTATTAAAATTAAAGAAGGGTTATTTATAAGTACAGAAAATTTCATAAAAGTTATTTTTTTCATGTCTTCTTTTTTTAGACTAAGTTTATACTATAGTTTTTTGTTTCTAGCCGTAGGTGGGCTAGAAATTTTAAACCTTAACTTTTTTAATTATTTAAACTTAGATTTTTTTTTTAAATACCTTAATTATTTGAACGGAACCGGTATCAGTTCTAAACAAGGTCCAGGATTAATAAATACAGCGTTCCCTACTTCTACTTCTTCTGTAGCTTCCTTGCAGGTACCTACGGAGAGTGGAGACTCACAGCTTATGTCCCTATCTTCTCAGTTGTCTTCTACTTCTAATAATTTATCTAGTTTACCTGACCCTTCAACTTCGGTGCCTTCTAGTCCGGAAGCAGCATCTCCAGGTCTCCAAAATAGTCCTACGACTACTCAGACTAGTTTAAATACTAATAATTTTAATTCTTTAAGTTTAGAAGAAAAACGTGAATATATAAGAATTAAATTTTACAATAGAGGAGTTGACTCTAATCTTCCATACCTTGATTGGTTTTTACAAAAAACATCTCAAACAGATGGGTCTATCTCTAGTGTAGATAGTACGATCGATCAAAACCTGAGTGCTATCTTAAAGATAGAAAGAGAAGCTAAGCTAAATTCTCATGCTACTACTTCCTTAAGACCCTTTTTAAGAAACAAAACTTATAATAGTCCAACCTCATTCCCTAACTGGGTCCCTTTCAAGCCTAGGGATACGTATGATGGTTAACCTTAAATGAATTCCCCCCCTGACTCCTTCGGAGTATTGGCCTTGCTACCTGTTCATAATAATCCAAGGGGAAATTAAAAAAAAGTAATCGATTATTTTTATTATTCTTTTTATTTTCTTTCTTAGGTAATATTTTTAGTTTTAAGGCTACTATCTATTTTATACTTATTTGATAGTAAAATATAAATCTAACCCCCCCCCCCACACACACTATCTAGTCTCTAAAGTCCAACATCGCCCAGCCCTTGGCCTGAGCCTCACTCCGCAGGCCTCTCCTCGCCGAAGGAGTCCTTTTTTTTCCTTCTCCTCTCCGTAAAAGAAGGAGGAGATGGAAAAGGGGGAGGAAGGAGGAGAAGGAGACCTGTTCCTTTCTTATAGCAATTAAAAAAAGGAAGTGAAGAAGGAGTAGGAGTGGAGGGCTGGGAATATAAAGGGTGAGGGAGGGTAGGGAGAAGTTTGCTTGCGGCATACTTATAAACAGAGTATATAAGACCTTAAAAAGGGGTCTAATTTATTGTAAAGTAGAGGGGGGGTGGAGAGTTAAAGAAAGGACGCAGGCTGGGTACTTATTAAATTAAAAATAATAAGCCTAAACAAAATTTTATAAAGGAAACACTTTATAGTGTCCTTCTCTCGCCTCCGTCCACCCCGAAGGACGGGCAGGAGGAGAAGGAGTCCTTCCTCCTTTCCTCGCCGAAGGAGTCCTCCTTTCCTTCTCCATCCTTTCGCCGAAGGACTCCTCCTTCTTGCTTCTCGCCGTAGGAGAAGGACAGGTGGCAGGAATCCTTCGGAGAGAAGGAAGGAGGCAGGAGGAATCCCTCCATTTAATAGCCTTTTCCCAGCTAAGACTAAAAAGGAAAACCCTGGTCTATTTTCTCTGTACTTTGAAATCTCGTAGACTTAAGACTTAACTCCTCTTTATCAGGACAAATTTACTTTTTTTTTTTGTTTGTTTTTTTTTTCCGCTAATCTCAAACATTAATAAATAATAAGGATTAAACTTAATTTAAATAAATATAAAAGTAGTTTAGTTAAAAAAGGAGTGGGGTTGAGTTATCCTAATTAAAGCCTATGATTTAATGGTAGAATGATTTCTTGATGAGAAATATGTAGAAGTTCAAATCTTCTTGGGCTTATTATATGTAAATTAATATTTAATAAAGAACAAAAAAAAAGTAATAACAGTACTAATAGTTATTTTTCTAACTGACTTTAAAAGTACTCCCTGGCTTTTTATATTTATAGTATTAATCGACAAGTATATTAACAGCAATAGTTTTAGCTGTTAAATTAGTAGCTCGAGATACTCTATGGTTTTAGGGCACAAAATTACTTGTCCTTTATATAAGGGCTTTTAAGATTCAGACTTATACTTAAATTATTTTATTTTTTCTAAGAATATTTTTTATATTTCGTAGTTCATATAAAGAACCTACTCCCGTACTTTTTATACCTTCTCTTTAGACTACTACCCTGGCCCCTGTACCTCCACCCGTCCTTTCCTTCTCCTACTCCTTTCCTTCGGAAGGAGTCCGAAGGAGAAGCAGGGGGGACGGACAGATAAAAAAAAAAAAAAAAGGAAATAAATCGCCACTCCTCTGGGGCCTGGCTCTCTCCAGGTCAAAAGTGGGCCTCTAGGGTTGACTGTACTTTGACTTTTAGGAGCTCAGGCTAAAAGGAAAAGAGGGCTCCATTTTTCTTAAGTATTGTGGAGGGATTCTTTCCTGTATTTTTATCTTTCAGCTCCTTTCCTGCTCCTTCTGTTCGAAGAAAGGAGGACTACTCCTGTCTTGCTTCGCACCCTCCGAAGGAGTCCTTCGGTCCTCCGAAGGAGCGAAGCAGTCCTCCTTCGGCCTTCGGAGGCAAGGAGGAGAGGCGAGAAGGAGGATAGCTATAATTAAAAAAAAAGGAAAAGGCAGGGGGTGCTTCGCGCTTGGCGCTTCGCAGGGGTAGGGTTTTAAACCGAGGGTTTCATATGGAACGAGAGCGAGAGATCTTTATTGGTTTTTCTTTTTTTTAGATCTAATATCTAGTATAACCTATTTAATAAAATATTTAACTATCTCCCTCAAGCCCCGCCCCATACAGACTTTTCTCCCCTGGCCTCCCTAGGGGGGGGGGGTTGCTTCGCGCTTCGCGTTTCACGCTTCGCGCTTCGCGCTTCGCAGATGAAGAGGCTATATTTAAATTTAAATATAAAGATTGAATAACTTTGGCCCTTAAGGCAAAAAAAAAAATATAATAATGAGAATATTAAAAACCCACGTTTTACTTAGATTAGTAAACTCTTACATAGTAGATTCACCTCAACCTGCTAATATTTCCTATTTATGGAATTTTGGTTCTTTGTTAGCCGTTTGTTTAGTGATACAAATACTAACTGGAGCTTTCTTAGCTATGCACTATACACCTAATGTAGATTTTGCTTTTAACTCCGTAGAGCATGAGCAATTATTAAAAAGTTTATTTAGTGAAGCACAATTGAAGGTTAATCTTATTGTTTAAGGTAGGGGAGGAATCCGAAGTCCTTCGTACTTCGTCCTTCGTCCTTCGTCCTTCTCCTACCCCCTGCCTCTCCCTTCTTCTCGCCTCCTTGTCCTTTTTTTTTAATCATAAAAAAAGGACGGGAGTCCTGCCGTCCTCTCCTCTCCTTCGGACACCTCCTTTTCCTTTTTTTTGTGTATTAAAAAAAAAGGACAGGAAGGAGGAGAAGGAGTCCTCCTACCATCCGTACGGATGGAGGACTCGGACTCCTACGCTGAGAAGAAGGAGGGGAGGAGAGGAACAAACAGGTTACTTTAGGTTAGGATCTAGTATTAGTCAAACTATTAGATAAAGTTTAGGTTTAAAGGCAATTAAAAATTTTTTTTTAATTTGATTTACCTGGAAAATATAAACTTTTAAATAGTAAAACTAAACCAGTTCAATTAGTATTAGAGAATAAAGCCAAAAAGGATAGATTTAACCTTAGGGCTAGAGTAATGTTTCATTATTCTGCAGATATTAATGTTTTAATCCCTTTCCTAGATAATTAGAAAGGCAATCTAAAAAAGACTTAATTGTAAAGATTGAAAATTAGTATTAACTCTTAAACAAAAAGGGTGGCCATTACAGTTACAGATCCAGAGAAAGAACTTTTAACAGCTATAATTAATCTAATGAATAATAATTGAGTAACCACTAATAATAGTTCAGCCTTCGGGCCTTAGGACTAACTGATATTTAAGATTTAGAATCTAAAATAAATTATTTATTTGATAGTTCTAATTTAGAAATTCATGATAATGGAAAAATATTTATTAAATCCTCTAAACCTTATCTTTAAGGAAGAGGTAATATTCAAATAAATGTTCTCTGCCCTTCTCTCCGAAGTAGTCCTCCTTCGATCCTTCTAGCTTCTCCGAAGGACACCTGCGGTCCTCCTTCGGCAGGAGGAAAGGAGAGAAGGAGGCGAGGAGAGGCTGGTCCATTATTTCAGTCCTTTTAATGTATTAAAAGTGCTGCTCTATTTTTTAATACTAGTGAAAGATCTATTTTTAGAAAACTAGATTCTGGTGATAAGATCTTTTTTTTTTGAAGGAGAACAATATTATACTCTAAAAAGAGTAACCTCTTTATTTTAACTAATTTGAAAGAAAAAAAAAAATAAATTTCACTAAATAACCCCTTTCTATATTAAGCTGGAAGGGAAAATCTCTCTTGTGTTCTTTAAACTTCGCTATATGCTGGAACTCCCTTAGAGCTTTTGGTACTTGGAGGTAGGCTACGCCTACACATTAAGTGACAATCCAAAAGATAGGGCTATTAGCAGGAAACCAAATTGTAGCAGCCTTAGGCTGCTCCAAAGCTAGAGTAGGTTCCTCAGAGACTACACGCGAAGATCTCCTTTATCTATAAAAATTTATACGAGAATTGAGATATGATATAGTCCGATCAACCATGAGAGTGGTTGCTAACATGCTGAGTGAAATGAGTATAACAGAACAGTACTTGTTTACGGTTTATTTGATAGAGGCGCGCCACCGCCAATGAAAAGAGAACAAATACCAATAAGGCTAACAGGATTTATTGATGAGGAAAGAAACTTCCAAGTCTAGACAGAAGTTATTAAAGAGAGAGAAATGTTTAGAATTTGACTGCTTATTCATGACATAGCCGTATAAAAAAACTAAAACAAAAAAAAAAATACGAGACTTTTTAGGTATAGGTCCTCCGGAGAGTGGTAATTGAAGGTAGTAGTTGTCTATTTATTATTAGCGGCTCCGTACGGAGAAAAGCCTATTAGCCTTTCTTTTACCTTTACTGGGCAAATACCAGCTATACACAACTAAATGGTTAGACTACGTTGACTTTAAATCTGTAATATTATTTCTTTACGAATCAGTACTGCACGTTTATCTTTACCCCAGTTAGAAGGGATGAGAGGTATCAAGTCTCTCTCCTTTCCTTCTGTCCCTACCTTGCCAGCCCTTCTCTCCGTAGGAGCGAAGCAGAAGGAGGGCTCACCTGCCGTCCACCCGAAGGACTCCATCCTTCGGCAGGCAGAAGGAGGGTACCGAAGGAGGAGAAGGACTGCCTTACCTCCTTCTCTGCTTCGCTCCTTCGGAGGACCGAAGGACTCCTTCTCCTCCTACGGCGGACTCCTTCGGAGGATAGGCGAGAAGGGGGGAAAGGAAGGAGTCCATCCTTCGGCAGGAGAGAGAGAAGCGCCCTTTCAAACTCGGAAATCCGAAGATTTCTATTTTAGGTCTCTCGAACTTCACTTTAACAAATTAAGATACTTCTATCTTCCAGAAGGTCGAGTCTTAACTTACAAAATTTCCCTATATATAATTAAAGGCAATACTGTACAATCCCTGACCGGGTTGCAGCTCCTAACTTTTCTTATATTAGCCTAGTATTAGATATAAAACTGCCTGTGACACTTAAACCTAATATGGTACACTCCTACGGTGGATCTAGCAAAAGCCTTTGCACGAGCAATTTACTCCGAAGGAGTGCCAAAATGGTGTTCGATAATGGAGTATCCTTAAGTGAAGAACCTTTCAATTTCTTGGCATCAGCTATGGTAGCTACCGGCTAGTCAAACAATTGTAGCCTCTAGACGTAGTATCTACACCGGAAAATTTGTCGCAAGTCGTTATACTTTTTACTCCAAACCACTATAATTTCCCTTATTGTACCGTGCTAGCCAGCCTCTCCTTCCTTCTCCGACTCCCTCTCTCCGAAAGAGTCCTCCTTTCCTTCTCCATCCTTTCTTCTCCTGCCTCTCCTCCGAAGGAGGAGAAGGAGGAAAGGAGGCAGGAATCCTTCGGAGAGAAGGAAGGAGGCAGGAGGAGAAGTAAGGAGCCCATCCTTCGGCAGGAGAGAGAGAGGACTGTTCGAAGGAGGGGTACCCTTTTCCGGGCCGGCCCTACTACGTACTGTAATATAAACATAAGGCGGATTTAAGTGGACATGTTTATAACATAAATGATTATGAGAGATGTAAATAATGGATGGATTATTAGATATACACATGCTAATGTAGCTTCATTCTTTTTTATTTTCGTATATCTACACGTAGGTAGAGGTCTATATTATAGTTCATATAAATCACCTAGAGTGTTAGTTTGGTCTATTGGAGTTATTATCCTTATACTTATGATGGCTATCGGTTTCCTGGGTTTGTTACATAGCCCAAAATGATTTAAATTCAAGTACAAAAACCTGAGCCTACAAAGGCTAATTAGTAAGGTTAAGTCAGGTAAGTTTAAACCTGATCTAGGTTTTGGGAGACAATTGCCCTACTCCTTCGGAGAGCAGGGCTGGTGAAATAAAGTAAAATCAGATATAATAGGAATAATGTATTTTTATGGCGTGCCCGGCGCTTATTTACCTTTCCTAAAAAAAATTGTTTTTTTACCGGCCCCCCGATTGGTCCCCGATTGGCCGCCGATTAGCCAACCATTTGCCCCCGGATGGCCCACGATAGGCCTCCGATTGGAGCCCGAATGGGCCCCGAAAGGGAGGGTGGCAACCCAGAATAATAATTTAAATGTCTTCTACCTTAAAAGCAAGGGTCCCTGCCTTCACCCTACCCCTCCGAAGGAGGCTGTGGGGAAAGGCATACCCTCTAGTAGCTCTGCTTCCCCAATCCAGGGTAAAGATTTAACAATTTGTCCCGCCAATACTAAGGAAATTACCTTATCCTATCATCTCCTGCCGAAAGACAGAAAGGAGGATGAAGTAACTAAATTTTTAAAGGATAAAAATTTGAAACCTGTTTTTGTATACGATAATCTATCTAATAGTTCAGTTAAAACCAGAGTCTTAAATGAAACACCTGGTCTTAGTGGTATTTATTTAATCTTAAATAAAGTTACTTTGGATTATTATATAGGATCTGCTTCAACAGGAAAATTTTATGCTAGATTCACTAATCACTTATTTAATTTAAATGGAAGTAAAGTAGTGAAAAATGCTGTAAAAAAATACGAGATATCTTCATTTGCATTTATAGTATTAGAATTGTTTCCTGAAATAGTGAATAAAGAGAACAATAAAAAATTATTAGATTTGGAAGACTTTTACTTAAAATCTTTATTACCAAACTATAACATCTTGACTGAAGCAGGTTCAAGTTTTGGTTATAAACATACTGAAATAACTAGAATTAATATGAAAGCTAATTACAGTGAAGAGCGTAGAAGGGCTATTGGTAATTTAAATAAAGGTAAAATTTTATCTCCCTGAACTATTGATATTATTAGACAAGCAGCTTTAAATCGAACAAAACCTATATATTCCCCTGAAGCTATTAAAAACATGCAAAAAAGATCTAAAGCAATATTAGTTTATAACTTAGATTATACAGTATATGCTGAATTTTCTAGTATAGTAGATGCCGCTAAATCTCTGGGTTGTGATCAAAAAACCATCCGTCGGGCTTTAAAAAGTCCAAAAGGGATATTGAGAAGACGTTGGATAGTTAAATTTGTATAGGTGCCGCTATAACGCTATGACTTTCACGCTCTCCTACGTAGATTGGTTTATCTAAGTTTGAATTTAAATTATAGTCCCACAAGTAAAATTTTTTATGCAATCTAAGGAGAATAATAAAAAGTAAAGTGGAATAGCCCGACAGGGCTATTGAAGATTTTTTTAATCTTTGGCAATGTTAGTGAAAACGATCAAAGAAAATTTAATCCTACTTTACTTAAAGACTACAGTACAGATATATAGGATTAAAGGATAGAGATCGTCGGTTATCCTTATAATCGCGACAGACTGGGTCACTAATGGGTGTCTGAAATGATGCTTAATGCACAGTCGAAAATTTTAGTTTTTCCTCCTGCTTCTCCTTTGGACTCCTGCCTCCTTTCCTCCTTCTCCTCCTTCGGAGGAGAGGCAGGAGAAGAAAGGATGGAGAACTCCTCTTGCTTCTTCTCTCCTTCGAACTGCCGAAGGATGGAGAACCCGTAGGAGAAGGACTCCTTCGGAGTATAAACTTGGCCCTACTCGCGTTTGTAAAGCGAGCCTATTAAGAAGCGGAAATTTTTAATTAAGGCGTGCCTGGTCTGCCTTACTAGCCTCCCTTTTAAAGCAGGCCCGATTAGATGAGTATTGTTTTAAAGCAAATTCACCCTAGCTTAGTGCGGGCGAAGGAAAGCAAGGGGGGGGGGAGGATAACTAATATAATAACGAAATCAAAGTTATTATAGCTTTTTATAAATGTCTTTTAATTTATTTAAAGTAAATCAGTATGTGCTTCCATATGGTCAAATGAGTCTTTGGGGTGCAACAGTAATTACTAATCTATTATCAGCTATACCAGTATTTGGTCAAGATATTGTTGAATTAATTTGAGGAGGTTTCTCTGTGTCTAATGCGACACTAAATAGATTCTTCTCTTTACATTATCTATTACCCTTTTTATTAGCAGCTTTAGCTGTTGCACACTTAATTGCTCTACATGAGCACGGTTCAAATAATCCTAATGGAGTTACATCTAATGGTGATAGATATGCAATGCATCCTTATTTTATTTTTAAGGATCTTGTAACTATTTTTGCATTCTTTTTAGTTTTATCTGTGATAGTATTCTTCTATCCAAATCTATTAGGTCACTCAGATAATTATATTCCAGCTGACCCTATGGTGACTCCAGCTTCTATTGTTCCAGAGTGGTATCTGTTACCTTTCTATGCTATCTTAAGATCTATCCCTAATAAGCTATTAGGAGTTTTAGCTATGTTTGGGTCCTTATTAATTTTATTAATTTTACCTTTAACAGACTTATCTAGAATTAGAGGAAATAAATTTAGACCTGCTATGAAATTAGCTTTCTGGTGCTTTGTTGTAGATTTTATTCTATTATTGTGGATCGGATCTCAACATGCGGAGTCTCCGTACCTAGAGATTGGACAATTTGCAACTGCTTTTTACTTTGCGTGGTTCTTAGTGATAGTTCCAGTAATAGGGATAAGTGAAAATACCTTAATGGATGTAGCTACCTCAAAAGACTTTAAATAATCAAACCCCCCATAATAACTATTACTCTCCTGCCTTCGATCCTTATATCCGAAGGACAGAAGGGGGAGGCGAGAAGGAGGGGAGAAGGAAGGAGTCCATCCTTCGGCAGTCCGAAGGTAGAGAGGAGGCCGTTTCCTTAATTTACCACAGTTTAGACTATTGGATTGAAGCCTTCAAGGGCTTCGAAATATCGAGTATTCGATTGAAATTCAGCCCAGTGTTAAAACAGCTACTAATTTTTGGATTACTCCCCTTCATGTTTCCTTTACTAAGTTCTACTTGATTTAGATAGGTATTTTTATATTAAAGAGTCGAGTCTTCCCTTTTTTTAGCTTATTTATACTTAGATATTCTAGACTCTCTCCGAAGGTCCCTACAAAGATTAAATCTTTAGATAAATAATCCAGTATGCTCCTTTCTTTTAAAAAGAGTACTAAAACTAATCTAAATGAGAGGTGCTTATCTCCTGCCGAAGGAAGGACTCTCTCCGTAGGACTCTCCTGCCTCCTTCCTCAACTCCGTAGGAGAAGGAGGAAGGACTCCTTCGGCGAGGAGTGGTAGAAGGAGTCCTTCTCCCCTCCTTCGCCAGGGGGCGAAGGAGGCGTGAGAAGGAGAGGTAGGAGTCCTGAAAGAGGTACCACTATTACTCTTACTCTGCTTTAGACTGCTTTATTTTTAAGTATCTTTAGCTATCTTAGCCTGCTAATGTAATTTAATTACAGATCTAACTAGCAATAGTTTCCGGGTTAGCCTAACCGTAGGAGGGCTCACTCATTCTCGGCCTGCTACCCAGGGCTACCGTTCGTAGGCGGGACTTTCCCCCCCCCCTTTTGCCAAGCCTGAAGTTGAAAGGGTTAAAAAAATCTTTGGGTTTTAAAGGAGGGGAGGCGAGGCAATGGTTATAGGGGGGGGGGGGGGGGGGGGGGGGGGGGGGGGGGGGGGGGAAGGGAAGGGTTTAAAGGGGGGGGGGGGGGGGGAAGGGTTGGGGGGGGGGGGGGGGGGGGGGTAGGGTAGCCTGGGCCGCTGAATACGTAAAAAGCCAAGGGAGGAGGGGAAGGGATAAAGGAGTTAACATTACTAACTAGTAGGTTTAGACTAACTAAAAATGAGTATTATTTCTTTTTTTTTTTTTTTAGCTGGTTCACTAAACTTAAATGTATTCCTCCTTAATAGTTGGGTCTCCTTTAGCTGAGAATTAGAAGGTCAAGGTAAGCCCCTATTTAGACATCTTATTGGAATTGAACCAATAGTATAATGCTTCGAAGGCAACTGCTTTACCAATTAAGCTAAAGATGTTAAAAGAAAAAATTTTTTTTGAAATTAAAATTTTAGTCATAAGCTAGGAGTCTTAAGACCTTTATTTTTTTTTTAGGAGTAAGCAAGCCAAAGGTAAACTGAAAAGTATAAAAATTCAAGAATAATTATATCTATTACTAAAATTTAGGTCTTTTACTTTTAATCTTAATTTTAGTCAAATTAAAAAAAAAAAATGGAATATTTTTATAGCTCACAATAGAAAGTTAAAGGTTCCTATTAATGTTCTGAATAAGTATTAGAATAAAAATTTAGCTCCTCGATTTTTGCCTACTTTCGCCTCCCCCTACCATCCTTCTCTGCCCTCCACCCGTCCACCCGTCCACCCGTCCTTTCCTTCGTGTTCTCCTCCTTCTAGCCCTTCGGGCGCAACCGAAGGAGGAGAAGAAGCACAGAAGCAGAGGGGACCGAAGGAGGGGACCGAAGGAGGACGGTGAGTCCGAAGGTGGACTCCTGTCCTCCTGCCGAAGGACAGGAGGTGGAGAAGGCTGGAGACCGAAGGACCGAAGGCAGGAGGCGCCCCTCCTCTCTCGCCGTAGGAGTCCTGAGTCCTCTTTCCTGCCGAAGGACAGGAGGACCGAGGGAGGGAGAGTAGGAGAAGTAAGGACTCCTACCTTCGGAGGGAGGAGAAGGACGGAGAGAGAAGCTGAAGAAGAAGAAGAAGAAGAAGAAGAAGAAGAAAAATACCTTTTTTTTTATACGAGTAAAGAGACTTGAACTCTTACAATTAAAAATCATGAGTACCTAAAACCCACCCGGCTACCAATTTCGGCATACTCGTTTAATTAAAGTTTAGATTTTGAAATAAAGATTAAGATTGTTGCCTCCGTCCTCCTTCGGTCCCCTCCTTCGGTCCCCTCTGCTTCTGTGCTTCTTCTCCTCCTTCGGTTGCGCCCGAAGGGCTAGAAGGAGGAGAACACGAAGGAAAGGACGGGTGTCCGAAGGAGGCAGGAGGACCTTTTTTTTTACTTAAAAAAAGGAAAAAAGGGGGTAAGAGTCCTACGAGTCTTACGGAGAAAATTTAACATACTGGAAGATAAGGCTTAGTAAAACAGAAAGATTAAATATACAAGAGTGAGGTGACTTGAACACCTACAAGTGATTTTGGAGATCACGATACTAACCAATTATACAACACTCTTTTTTTTTTACTTTAATTTAGTCTTAAAAATATAAAATTTTTAATTTTAGAACTAAGGTTTTTATGCCTATTCGAAGAGTATAGGCCCTTTTTTTTTGTCTGGCAGAGTAGGGAGTAGGAGTAGTGAGCTGATAAATTGTCAGTCCTAAATAGAAACTCTATAGCCCTACTATAAAAAAAAATTTTTTAAAATTGTGAGAGGTTTGAATTTTCCCCTTTTAACCTTTTCTAAGTTTCCCCCTAACAACCGGCTATAATCTAAATAAGTCACATTTGGACTTAGATAATTAAAGGGGGGTTGGCTAAAAAGAAACTTTTAAATTAAAAAATAAATTTATCATTAATACTATTTAGTCAGGTATAATCTTTTTTTAACTAAACTACCCCTGGGGATCTAAAGCCTTTTCCCTTTTTTTGAAGCTGAAGTTTTAGCTAAAAGGACAGTCTTACGGTGGCCCAGGGCCTTCTTCTCGCTTCTCCCCATCTCTCCGCAAAAAAGGGGGACTGTAGGGTCCTTCTCCTCCTTCCTTCTCGCCTTCCTCTCGACTCCTCCTACGGGTCGAAGGAGTAGGATGGAAGGACCGAAGTAAGGTAGAAGGAGGAGAAGGACAGGAAGTAGGAGGCGAGAAGCACTCCTCCTACGGTCCTTCTCTCCTTCTGCCGAAGGAGACTACGGCGAGAAGGAGGCGAGAGAGGCAGGGAGGGGGGGTAGGAAAAACGAGGAGCGAGGGGTGGGTGAAATTAAATTTTTTTACTTAATTTAGTAATATAAATTCTGATTACTTGTTGTAATGTAAATAAAGGTAAAACATATTTAGACAAAATATATACTATAGAAAATAATATAATAAATGAAAATAATAATTGATTAAAGAAAAAAAAAGGTATTAATTGAGGCATGATTTATATTTGTTTGTATTTTTATGGCTCTAAAAAGTACCTCTCCTTTCTCCTTTCTTCGAAGAAAGGAGAAGGCTCCCCTCCTTCATTTTTACTCGCCCTTAGCCCTACCTTTCCCCCCTTCTGTGTTCGTGTTCGCCTACGGAGGCTGGAGGCTGTCCTTCGGTCCGGAGGAAAACACATTAGAGGCAAGAGGCAAGAGGCAAAAGGCAAGGGTTGAGGGGGGGGTGGTGGAGATAGCCAGGGGCGCTGGCTAATTCAATTTTATTAAAAGAACTATCTCTGCTTAATTAAGCTTTTATAATTTATTTTAATTATAATATAAATGAGACATTGAGGGTATCTTAACTAATATTATTAAAAATTTCGCAAGCCTTCGGTCCGAAGGAGAATGGTTTCTTTTTAAATAAAGTTAGAAGTTATTTTTATCCTCTTTTATCCCTTACCCTTTTTGGATTTAAATTCCCTCTTCATATTTTTAGCCCCTTATTTTTCGTCCCTTTAATCCTTTCCCTTTTTAAGAGCTTTCCCCGGATATTTAAAACAAAGAGATTTAAGATTGAAAAAAGTAAAGGGTCCTTCGGAGAGACCTCCTCCTTACTCCTTCCTCTTTCTCCCTTCCCCCTCCTTCTACTCCGGAGAGAAGGAGGAAGGCAGGACCGGAGTGTAGCAAAAAAAAAAAAAAGGAGAAGGGTCGAAGGAGTAGGATGGAGGACTAGGAGGGGTGGTGTAGCCAGGGGGTACTACTTCTCCTCCTTCTACCTACGGAGAGGAGGAGTGCAAAGCAGGGGGAGGCTAAGGTCTTATAGAAAAAAAAGAGAGTCGCAGTAAAAAAAATTATTTGTTTCTTGTTCTTGATATAATTATAGTAGCTAACATTGCTAATAATAATATAACACTTAGAGTTATCAATAAAACGGCGTCATTTATATATAAAGAATGACCTAAACTAGTAATTTGACTCATTGAAGTTAATGTCAGGTCAGAGCTAAGATTAATAATCTTGGAATATAGATCTAAAGCTAAAATTAAGTTTTCTGCCGCAGGAGAAGTATTTTCTTTACCTAATAGTATTGAATCCATGTGATATAAATAGCTTTGATTTATCTCTATGAATAAAGAAGACTTGATTGGAAGATTTATAAATAATGGAATAATATTAAAAAAAATAAAAATAAAAAAAACTACAATACAAATAGCTAAAGGTACGTTTTTGGTAAATTGAACGCCTGTTTCCTGAAGTTCCGAAATATTAATATCTATCATCATAATTACAAATAGGAATAGTACTGCTATAGCACCTACGTATACAATAATATAAGATATTCCCACAAAATTAATACCCATAAAAATTAAGTATAAAGATGCTTGAACAAAAGTAGCAATTAAAAGAATTACAGAAATAACTGGATTTATTGAAGTGATACAAAATACACTAGTTAAAAGGGTACCCATAGCTAAAGAATTTAAAAAAAAAGTTGCTTTCATTGGTTTAAAGATAAAAAGTTAAATTTAGATGTCCTGCGGATGTTATTTTTATGGTGCCCTTCATTTTTAAAAAGGAATGATTCCCGCTACCTTGTCTTTGACCTGCAAACCCTAGCCCCCCCTCCGGAGGACCGAAGGACTCCCTCTCCTGCGGAGAGGAGGGGCAGGAGACCGAAGGACCGAAGGACCAAAGGAATAAATTCCTTTACCTCCAGCCCCCTTGCCCCCTGGTCCCCTTTTTTTAATTTCAAGCCTGCCTCTCCGAAGGAAGACCTCTCCTCCGTAGAGGTAGAAGGAGGAGTGCGAAGCAGGACAGGAAGGAGGAAAAAAAGAAAAAAAAAAAAAAATGACAGGCCTTCGGACCAACGGGGACAGACCTAAAAGTGAGGCAGGGCTCTCCTCCGAAGGAGGAGAAGGAGGGTAGGAGACCTCTTTTAGAAGTTTAAGTTTAAAAAAGGTAAAAGGAAAGCAAAGGCAGAATATTTTACTATCTTGTATTATATTGAGCTCTTAATTTGACCTCTAAGACAAAGATAGAGAAAATATATACTATTTAAGTAGGATTTTGATAGTAATATTTATTGGAAATATTTGCCTTTCAATTAGATAGCTGCTCTTAAAACTAAACTATCTTAAACCTCTCTCCTTTAATTTTATCTCCTTTTGGCTCCAAAAAGGTCTCCTTGGCTACCACCCTTGCCGAAGGAAGGGGGGGAGGGGAGGTAGCCAGGGGGTGCCGGCAGGAAAGACAGGAGTGGGGGGGGGGGGGGGGGGGGGGGGGGGGGGGGGGGGGGGGGGGGGGGGGGGGGGGGGGGGGGGGGGGGGGGGGGGGGGGGGGGGGGGGGGGGGGGGGGGGGGGGGGGGGGGGGGGGGGGGGGGGGGGGGGGGGGGGGGGGGGGGGGGGGGGGGGGGGGGGGGGGCAGGAGAAATAACATATTACGCTCTATTATTTTAAGTTAAAATTTTTAAGGAGATATAATTTAACATAGTGAAAATATTCTCTATTGCTACTAAAATAATTGATTAAAAGACTTAAAAAATTTTTTTATTATAGGTTTGCCCACCGATTCCTCTAATTTTTCTTCTCTCCAGGCCTCTTATCCCCGGAGGACCGAAGGACCGAAGGAGGCAGTTCTCCTTCCTCTCCTCTCCTTCTCCATCCATACTTCTCCTGTCTTGCTTCGCACCCTCCGAAGGAGTCCTTCGGTGAGAAGGAGGAAAGGCAGGAAAGAAGGAGGAGAAGGAGGAAGAGAAGAAGCACACTAGGACTCTACAGGGGCAGTGTATGATACTAAGAAAGCTACCCTGATACGTCTAGAGTTTCCTATTTTTAAGCATCTAACTTATAAATTTAAATACATAGGTTAACTATAACTACATAGAAAAAAAAAGGTGTGGGGGGGGGAAAAAGACTAGTACTTTATAATTAAAAGCTGTAGGTTTAACCTAGAAAAATAGACCTGAAAAGAGAATAAAAATATTTTCTTTTCGTCTTCCCTAACAACCTTTAGGCTTCCTTTTTTTATATTTTAAGAAAGGATCACTTGGCTCCCCCCCCCCCCCCTTGTCCCCTCCGAGACCCCCAGCCTGGGCCCTTTATGCCTAACCTTGCCCCCCTTGCCTTTGTCCAAAAAAAAGGCAAGGCTAAGAATACGAAGGACAATAATAAAAATAAAGAAATCTTCGATTTTTTAAGTCCTGGACCCTATGCCTCCTTCGGAGTCCTTGCCTACCCCCACCTCCCTTTCTCCTTCGGAGTCTGAGTAGGAGTCCTTCGGAGAGTCCTTCGGAGAGTAGGAATAGCACCCACCACAGTTCTGTCAAATTTTAACTATAAAAAAGGACAGGACGGTAGAGGGGGGGGGGAGAGTAGAAACAGAGGGAGGTAGTCAGGGGAAAAAAGGCAGTGGAGGCAAAGGTGAGTGGGTTAAAGTATAGAGGGCTCCGAAGGAGGCAAAGGAGAATGGGTAAGGGCCGAGGTGAGGGGGAGGTAGCCAGGGCGCAGGCGGGAAGTCACCTTCACCCTACCTAAGGTCCTACGGAGTGAAAGTGACCAAGGGTTAAAGGAAGGACGACTTAGCATTCTATTTCCCTTTTTTTTATTTCTGTGACACATTGCGAGGCCTCGTAGGCGACTAGACCTAAAATTTTAGAGTTGAGGTTTTAGACTTTACTAGCGTACCCTCCTTTTTCCCCTCCTTTCCTCCTTTACGAAGGAGTTCTTCTCCTACGGAAAGAAGCGGACAGGAGTCCGAAGCCGAAGGAGAGAAGGACCGAAGGAGGCTGCTAGGGTCCTTTTTATTGGACTTAGACAGGAAGCAAAGGAATGAATCCTTGAGGCTTCAATGCGCTAGGCTGGAATAATTAATAGGATCAAGGACAGGGCTAGGAGGCAGGAGAGTTTAAACAGAAAATGAAGTTTTTTCATTCAATTGCTCCTCCGCTGTCACTATTTAGCCTTTTCACTCTTTTCGTTCACTACTTAGGAAGCATCACCTGAAGAATTCTTTGCCTATAACCATCTCCACCCTCAGGCTATCTCTAAATATTAAGGCTTGCTACTAATCTGGCAATTTAGGTTAAAAAAAAAAAAAGAAAAATTTTAAGTTAGTTATAATTTAAAAATATAAGTTTTAATTATAATATATTTATTCCCCTTGCCCCTTCGCCTCTTCCTTCCCCCCTCCTGTCTCTCCGAAGGAGTCTACGGTCCTTCTCATCCTTTTCCTTTTTTTGGATAGTAAAAAAAAAAAAGGGACTGGAGAGGAGACTGCCAAAGGATTCATAAGGGCCGCCGTCCTTCCTTCGGCAAGGTGGAGGGGGGAGAAGCCCCCTAGGTAACTCCGCAGGACCTCTAGGGGAAGTAGACTTCCGCCTGCGCCACAGACTACATCTTTAAGGGAGGGGGTAGCCTGGGGAGGGGTCCTTTTTATACTAAAAAAAAAAGGGATAGAACGGCAAGGGTTAATATAAATTTCAAAATCAATAAAAAATAAACTAAGGTATTATTAAAAAAGTTAATTTTGAAAACGAGCCCTTCCAGATTCGAACTGGGACCACCCTAATCGACAATTAGGTACTCTACCAATTAAGCTAAGGGCCCTAACTTTAAACTTTTTGCTTCTATATCTTTTCTATACTCTTTATCTCCATTTGTAATTTTCTTTTTTTTTTTTCGTAGGGTGGATACTCCCTTTATGGTACTTTACTGCTACTGTTAAGCTTTAGAATCGCAAATATTAGCATACACCTGTCACTTACTTCTAAAGACCCTACTCTTTTTTTTTTATTCTATTTTTAGGAGTATTCAAATAGTATTAGCTTCTAATACTATTAAATAGGTCATCCGTAGCCTAATAGTCATAATTTTTATTTGTAATACTTTAGAGGAGATAGTAGGTACTAAAAGCAAAACTTATATTAACTTCTCCTTTTATTTAAATTTTTCTAATCTACTTTAGCCCTATATGTTATACGCCCTCCCTCCTTCTCCTCCTTACCCCCCCCCCCTGCCTCCTTCTCCCTTCTCCTCCGGAGTGAGCCCCTTCCTTCTTCCTCCTCCTACCTACGGTAGGAGGCAGTCCTCCTTCGGGCTCCTACGGAGTTAAGGAGGAGAAGGAGGAGATGATCTCCAAGGCTACCTTCCCATTTAGGGGTGGTGATAAGGAAGGCGAGAGAGAAGGAGACAACCGTCAGCGTCCCTGGAAACCCACCCTTTTAGTGGAAAGGGGGAGCCCTGGGTTCCCTTTTGTCTGAATACAAAGGAAGGTATCAGGGGGAGGGCTCTAGGCAAAGGCTAGTTAATATGACAATTCCTTACCTAGCTGAATCCTTACCCCTTTTACCCCCTTTTTTTTTTTTTTCTTCCTACTTAAACTTTTTCTGTTTTTCTCACAGTTGTTCTATCTCTAGCACTCCTTTCTTCCGTCGGACCGTAGGTGTCCTCCTTGGGACTCTACGGTGAGTCCGGCCTCCACCCTAAGGACGGATGGTGGGCAGAGAAGGACCGAAGGAGGAGAGTTATTTACCTCTATACCTTTTTTGTTTTTCAAGTTAAACTCCCACAAAAAAAGCCTAAGATTTTTTTTTTTAACCCTTAAAAGAGTATTGAATTGTATTTTCAGAAATTTGTAATATTTTTTTTTTTTATTATTAACCCTCCTGGCCTAGCTCTGTACGGGGTTAACTGGGGTTACAGGCTATAAATAAAAAGGTTTAATACATTATACTCTATCGTTATAACTTTTTAGTTATGTTAGCAGCAGCAAAATACATTGGAGCAGGTTTAGCTTGCTCAGGATTAATCGGTGCTGGAGCAGGGATCGGAACAGTTTTCGGTTCTTTAATCTTAGCTACTGCTAGAAATCCGCAATTAAGAGGACAATTATTCTCTTATGCTATCCTAGGGTTCGCCTTAGCTGAAGCAACTGGATTATTCGCACTTATGATGGCTTTCTTATTATTATATTCATAATCGTTTATAATAAAAACTTAGCAAAAAAAAAAAAAATAGATAAAAAAAAATAGGGTGATAGAAACTTCGGATTCAAAAAAAGGGCCAGATTAGATAAGTTCCTTAAATTTAACCACGCCAAACCGAACCTAACCTACAAAACCAAATAACAAAAACCAACCTTAAACCCCATCTAACTGAACCAAGCCGCCCTCCTTCTCCTCCTTTTCCTTTTTTTTTTATAAAGGACAGGAGTCCTTCTCCTCCTGCCGAAGGAGTGAGAAGCAGAGAAGGGGGGAAAAACAAACCGTAGCACACCCTTAACTAAACTACACCAAATCAAACCAAACCTTACTAAATCAAACCAAACAAACTATAAAAACTATAATGAGAACTTAAAATAAGATTTAAAGGCCTTGTATTTATATTTGATTATTAAGTTAAAGGGGGTATGTCTATTAGTATTAAAACTAACCCCCTACCTATTTTTTTTTTTCCCTTCTCCTTCGGTCTCCTGCCTCCTTCGGAGTAGCAGGAAAGGAGTCCTTCGGTCCTTCGGTCCTTCGGTCCTTCGGTCCTTCGGTCCTTCGGTCCTTCGGTCCTTCGGTCCTTCGGTCCTTCGGTCCTTCGGTCCTTCGGTCCTTCGGAGGAACGTCCAGGTATGGTTATATCACTTACCTAGCCAACCCTCCTATCCCTCCTTTTTTGCGTAGCTAACTACTCCTAGTTAGCCTTAAAATTTAAGACACTTAAAAAAAAGCTTATAGTTATTGGACTTTTCTATCCTTTATTGAACCTAGTTTTCTCTGACTCCTTACAAACTAAAGGTTTAATTTAAAAAGATCGGTCCTATTAATTATAAGAAAGCGAGTAGCACTTGGTTCACTTTTACTTACTAACTATAAATAGTAGGCGGACTAACAAAACTAGAGGCTAATTGAAAATAAAGTATCTTCCTCACTTCTTTCCTATTCTTTTCTTTATTTACTTTCACACCCTTAGCCTTCCCCCACCCTACCTCTTATGAACATCTGTCCTTTTTTTAAGATACTAAAAAAAGGGGAAACCGTACTCCTTCTCTCCGAAGGATAGAGAAGGAGCCCTCCTTGCTCTACCTAACTTTTCTCCGAGGGAGTCCGAAGGAGAGAAGGACAGGGTCCGAAGGTAGAAGGAGGACCGAAGAACCGAAGGAAAGGGGAGGCGGGGAGGAGAGGGGGGGTATTACGTACTTCGGACCTCATATTACGTATAACGAAGTGTGCTCAGCGTAACCTATTCGGCTAAGAAACTTGTATAAAATAATTAATTCGAAATATAATAGACAAAAATAACAAATTAAAAATTAAGTAATAAATATTTAGATAAGGGCAGGTGATCCGATTGGTAATGGTGATTCTCTGTAAAAGAATTGGTTAATAACCGTAAAAGGTTCGATTCCTTTACTGCTCAATTAAAATATTTAACCGGTGCCTCCGAAGAACCGAAGGACTCCCTACCTTCGAAGAAAGGAGGCCGAAGGATCGAAGGACCGAAGGCCTGTCCTTTTTGAGAATACAAACATAAAAAAAAAGGTAAGGTCAAAAGGTTAAATCTAAAAACACAAACTACTGCAAGTCGTTAAGATCAAATTGGGGGGGGGGGGGGGGGGGGGGGGTTAAAAAAAACCCTTTTTTAGAGGGGGGGGGGGGGGGGGGGGGGGGGGGGGGGGGGGGGGGGGGGGGGTTAGTTTAAAGAAAGCCCTTGTCTGACTACTTTTACCCCCTAATTATTGGCTAGTCCTTAAGTTAATTTTGAATTTAAAGGCCAAGACCTTATCCTAGTCTAGCCTAAAAGGAAAATTTTAATGAGTATATGTATGTTTAAGAGGGGGCGGAGTCACTTCTAACTCTCTAACCATAAATAAAAAAAGGGGTAGGGTCTTCTATTTTTACACTCAAACCTCAACTAGGGATTCTAGTCTTTACTTTCTAGATAAGAGTCCCTCGGGGCTCTTTTAAAGTAAAGTACCTAAAACTAAAATCAGGAAACATATCTTATAGAAGTCTAAGAACTATCGAAAAAAAGGGTCAGTGCTACTAGATATAAATAGTTACTACTAAATTGTAGAACTAGCCTAGATTATATCAAACGTCCCCAATTTTTAGGTTAAATTATTACATCGATTTAAGAATATCTCTCCTTCGGCCCCTCGAAGAGGATTATTGAGCTCTCCTCTCCGTAGTTAGAAGGAGTACTTCTCCTCCTTCTTTCCATCTCCTTCCTTCTCCTTCTTCCTTCCTTCTCCTACTCCTTCTACGACTCCTTCGGAGAGAGAAGGAGAGGAGGAGGAGAGGCGAGAAGTACTCCTCCTTCGGTTGCTGCCTCCTTCCTCTCCTCCGAAGGAGGAGAAGGAGTCCTCCTTCGGAGGAGAGGAAAGCTAGAAGGAGGCGAGAGGTGTGAGAAGGGCCGAAGGAGAGTTTTAGGAGTATAGTCAAATAGAGTTAAAAAAAAAAAGAACTATATATAACAACTAGTAATAGAAAGACTAAAACAAATACAAAGCCTAATACTAAACAAAAGCTCCAAAAAAGAAAAGGTGGGGGAGGGTTGGGGCGGGGGGTGGTAGGCTTTCTTCTCCTCCAATGGTCCGAAGGAGGAGGGCCAGGGAGAATTAAAATATAATACACTATTTTTTTAAAATAAAACTTAAAGTAGGCGCTAGTGGGTCTATTTGTTTAAATATAACCGGCTTCCAGCTGTAAAGTTAAATTTTTATCTGAACTTTCGGGTCTCCACGCTTAACTAAGAATATTTAAAACTACTGCAATGGTCGGGTTTAACTTTCCTAATCCATACTAGACTAATAGCAGGATCTTTAAAATTTGGGCAGCAAGGAGTATTGTTCGCCGAAGGAGCGAAGCGCGAAGCGCGAATCTAGCCTCTCCACAAATCTCTGCAGGGTTCACGGCTAACCGTATCTCTTTCTAGGTTTTTAGATAATGACTTAAATCTCTCAAAAGGCTAATGCTCTTCTCAATTAAGTTATTTTAGGCCGAGGGCTCTGCCTGGGATACTTCAGCCCTAATTTTAAGTCTTAAGAATTCGTAAACTTAAGAAACAGGATCTCGCCGCAGTAAAAAAAAAAAGTTCTTGTAATTTTTATCTGCTAGTCCTTGCTGTATATCTTTTCAAACGTCAAATTTTTTGAACTCTCCCTCTCCTACGGTCTCCTCCTTCTAGCCCTCCTTCGGAGGGCGCAACCGAAGGAGGAGTCCTTCGGAGGAAACAAATACTGCTATTGCCTAAGGGTTTAGAGCGACAGTCGCTTCTTTCTTTGGTTTGATTCTAGTTTTTAGATCTAATCTGTTTTTATATAAATACTTATACTTAAATTTTTGCTATTCTACCTTTTTCTAGGTTAAAAAGTAGCATCCACTTAAACATAAAAAACTCCATCCTAAGCCTTACAGCCTTTTCCCTTTTTGATATTTTAACCTCTGACCCCCCCCCAGCCCTCATTAGAACCGAAGGACTCCTTTTAGCCGAAGGACTCCTCCTACGGTTGCGCCCGAAAGGCTAGAAGGAGGAGACCGTAGGCAGGAATCCTCCCCTCCTTCGGAGGGTGCGAAGCAAGGCAGTCCTTCGGAGAAGCAGAGAAGGATCGAAGGCAGGTGACCGAAGGACCCTTGGACCGTAGGATCGTAGAACCGTAGGATCGTCCTTTTTTTAAGGAAGGTTTTCCAAATAATGGCTAAGGGGGATATAATAAAATTCAAATTAAAAGTAAACATTTAAATAAGAGGGGGTTCAATAAAATAATAGAATTAAAGTATCTAAAGAAAACCCAAAATTAAAAAAGGGGTAAAATTTTTACTAAACCTAAAATTTTTAAAGGTCTAAAGTTTGAAAAAAAAAAAATAAAACTAAAGCAGCGCTACTAGTCCCTCAAAGTAGTATTAGTGCGCATTCCTAGCTCCAATCTCTGCCAGAAACCAGGTATACTCTAATCTTAAATTTTTCTATCACTCCTTCCTGTGCTTATTGACCGTAGGAGTCCTCCTGCCGTACGGATGGTAGGAGGACTCCTTCCGTCCGCAGGGGAGGTGAGTCCGACCGAAGGAGGAGTCCTGCCGAAGGAGTGCGAAGCAGAGGAGAGAGAGTCTAAAAAAAAGGGTCAGTCTAATTTAAAAGAAGTTGTGTCCAGCTTTAACTGTAATACTGAAAGCTCCTCTTTTATTTTTATTAGTATAAGTCGCTGTATCTTTAAAGTTAATTCTACCTGTAGCTGAGGCTCCTCTTCTAGAAGTTTTAACTGTTTTTCTTGGAACAATTTTATGAGTTAAAAGTCTTCCTGCCACTCTAATAGTTAAACCAGATAAAAAAGCAGGGATTAGTATACCTCTATTGCTTTTTAAACTATTAATATTTTTAATAATAGCTTTTACAAAAAATCTTCTAATAATAATTCTTAATTTTATTTTATTAATCATAATCCCTAATAAGTTCACTAAAATATTACTATCATTATACGGGTAATGTGTTCTAATTAAATCAAATTCCACAGGTTTTTTAAAAATCTTGTTTAAAATTAAAGATAAGAATTTAAATTTATTAGGGAAAACCTTAGCTAAAGAAATATTAGATAATTTTCTTAATTTAACTCTAACATTAAATTTAATTTTTCTAAACTTATTGTATTGTTTTCTAAGAGTTTTTTTTCTATTTTTATTCATCCTTTGTTTTATTCGAAGATTGATTCGTGAGATGTGATTATCTTTTCTTTTCATTCGTCTTATATTTAGTTTATTTTTTTTTTTTCAAGGTCTATCTACTGCTATTCCTTTCGCTACTTTTTTCCCCTTTCCTTCGGAGGAGGTAGTTCTTTTTCTACGCTGTAAGCCGTAAGAGGGAGGTTTACATTTAATAAATTTTTTTAATTTTAAAACATTAGGAATAAATAAGTAATAAAATAATTGTACAATCAATTTATCCGGTGTAGTTATGAAAACAGGTTTACTAATTAAACAGTACATAGATTTAAATGAAGCTTCTAATAGTTTATAAATATTTTGACCTGAAGTATAAAATTTGTTACTTTCTTTATTAAAATGAAATCCTATTAAAATACAATAAAAGATAAAAATACCTTTACTTCTCAAATTATAAATACTCATTTCTTTTAAGTAGTGACTAAGTACTGGCTTTTGCACTAGAGCTACTTTGTTTTTGCTTAAAGTCCGAAGAGTGTCTAGTGTATTATCAGTAGCCTTATCTCCTGCCGAAGGACAGGTGTACCTTAATGAAAAGGGAAGAGAAGCTAGCTTAGGTGCCTCAAATAACTCCGTTTGACTTTGCACTCTTTTTTTTAATAATAGACTATCTCTATTAAAAGCTAATACGGCTGGGGCTTCGTGGGAGTCATTCGCCTTCTCCGAAGGAGAGCTGATATTAGAAAAAGCCCCTTCTTTCCTTCGGAGTAGGAGAGTTTTACTTTCTTCTAATGCTAATGACTTTAGAGTGCTAGAAGCCTTACAATTAGGTATGTGTAGCACTCCTTCGGACAGGTTAGGTCTTTCTTTAAAATTATCTTCAATAAAACTAATAAGTTTAACTTTACCAGCTAGATCCCCAAATTGATAATTGTAAATATTTTTAATGTATTTTTTTTTTTTTTGAATTAAAAAGTTTAGATTTATAAGTACAACAATTCCTTCTTTTAATAAAGAAACTATTAATTTCTTTTGTAAAATCATTATTCTTTTTTGGTTAATTATCTTTTCAGCCATAGTCTTGTTCTCTCCGAAGGACCGAGGCATAGTAGGAGAAGGTAAGGACCGAAGGACCGAAGGTTGGAAAGGTAAAGCGGAGTCGGACTTAGGATTAAGTGTTAGCCCTTCTTCTTTATAGTTATAAGTATCAGCATCAAACTTGTAGCCTTTAGGACTAATTTTAAATTTAGGCATTAGGTCTTTAATTCTGACCACCGACGTTTTTTTTAAATTTTTCAACTTGTAATCCACTCTTACAAAGGGTTGAGCATTTAATATTCTCTTGGGCATAAAAAGTCTAACATTCCAAATAAAAGATCTTTGTTTTAAAGCTAGTATAAACTTAGTTAAAATAAAAAAATACTTATTAATTTGTAAAGTCAAGAGATAATATTCTTTTTTAGTATCAATCGTCCTTAGTTTTTTAGGACTATTTAGGTTTTTAAGACTATTTAGTGTTTCTAGCTTTCCTTCGGCAGTTTGTGATTTTTCAGATTTCTCTACGCTTTTTTTGAAAACCAATAACTCTGTAGAGAATAACCGAGGATTTTTGTGTGCATAGTCATAGACCCTACCATTAAAAACTTTAGTTAGTCGGAGTTGTCTTGAAGCTGTTGTGAGTAGGCTCTCCTTTTCGTCAAAAATATCTTTATTTTTTTTTGTTACTTTGACTTTCTTTGAATTTAAGGAAAAGTTTTCACCTTTCTCTATCATTAAACTTTCTTTTTTTACTATAGGTCCTTTCATTCTTTGAAACATTGGATTTTGATTTTTCTCCTCTATTTTAAGATGTTTTTCATTTGCCTCAAAACTTTCTCTTTCTTTTTTTAAGGCTGATCCTTTCAATTTTAAGAACTGTCCGTTAGTAGTTCCCTCCTCTTTTATAGGCTGTTTTTCGTTTTCAGCTGAACTTCCTTTTAGGTAGGCTTGGTTAGCTAGAAGAGGGAGCTTGCTTAGCTCGGGAGCCTCATTCACAAATTTAAACTTGGAGAATTCCCCATCCTTTATAGGTAGTTTCTCTACTTCATTGCCTTTAAGCGTTTCAAAATTCAGGTCTGAGATAAAGATATTAGGTTCGGTACTTGCTAGTGTTTGGTTTCCTTCTACTCTCGAAATGGCGATGGAAATATTTGCTTTTTGTTTATAGTTGTTTCAACTGGGGAGAGGTAATTGCATTAGATTTTAAAAATAGGCGACTATATAATTTTTTTTTTTTTTTTTAAAACTAAATACTGATACTTCAAAATTTTAAGAAACCCTAAAAAATACCGGTTCTAAAGATAAAGATAAAGATAAAGATAAAGATAAAGATAAAGATAAAGATAGCAGTACCCCGGCCACTAATCAGCCCCTAAATTCTAATAGTGTTAGTCCTTCGGTCCTTTCCTCCGCAGGAGTCCCCCATCCGTCCTTTCCTTCGTGTTCTCCATCCTTCTCCTCCTTCCGAAGGAGGAGGAAAGGAGAAGAAGCACAGAAGCAGGGTGGAGGGCTCACTGAGGGACACGGTGAGAAGCAGTCCTTCGGTCCTCCGAAGGAGCGAAGCAGGAGCGAAGCAAGGGGAGGGTTAAATTAAAAAAAAATCCGCATATATTTAGTTTCTCAGTTGTTCAAATTCAATTCTTCAAGCCTGGAGACTCTTACTAAAATCAATAGCTATTGTCCCGACTTAAGGTCTTGTCTTTGTCTTCTATAACAAGAAGAAATAGGGTATATACAAGTAAAGTTAAAGTTAAAGTTATTTAAGTTATTTTTAGGTTTTCCTAGTACCAACCTTTGCCCCTTATGGATCATCCTTCTCTCCTCCCTCGCCTCTCCTTCCTTCTGTCCTTCTCCGCAGGAGTTCTTCTCCTACTCCGAAGGAAAGAAGCACAGAAGCAAGAAGGGGGAGGCGAGGAGAGGCGAGGAGGAAGGAGGAAGGAGAAAACCAAAGCCTAAGATATTACTTTATTTACTTTACTTGTTTATTGCATAGGTTGAAGAAATAAAGAGGAAGTACTTGTCCTTTTTTTTAGCTAACTATCTAAAATTAAAAAAGTTAAGTTAATTTAAAGTTCAGTTAATTTACTTCGTATACTCAGACTCTTTTAGCTCAGTTTTTAACTGTAAGCCTCTTCCGCCTCTCTACCTTCGGACTGCCGAAGGATGGAGTCCGCCGAAGGACTGCTTCTCCTCTCCTCTCCGTAGGTAGAAGGAGTCCTCCTTTCCTTCTCGCCGTAGTCTCCTTCGGCAGCCGTCCGTGCGAAGCAGGAGAAGGGGAGAGAAGGATGGAGTCCTTCGGAGAAGCAGGACAGGCAAAGGAACAGGGTGCTTCGCTCCTTTCCTTCGTGTTCTCCTCCTTCTCCTACGGCGACTGCCTCCGCAGGAGTCCGAAGGAGACAAGGAGGAGTGCGAAGCAGAAGCAGAGAAGGACCGAAGGAAGGAGAGGTGAGAAGGAGGGGGGGGGGGGGGGGGGGGGGGGGGGGGGGGGGGGGGGGGGGGGGGGGGGGGGGGGGGGGGGGGGGGGGGGGGGGGGGGGGTCCGAGGGAGCGAAGCACCACTAATTATTAATAACTAAGAAATATCCCTCTTCTACTTAATAATTTAAATTTTAAGATTAAATAATAAATTTAAACTTTAACCTTTAGGTTTTTTATTTATTATATCCATAACAACAGTTTTTGCATCTTCTAAATCTTTATTATTAGCAACTTGAACTTCACTTAGAGCTTTCAAATACTCCTTTCTATCTTCAGACGATAACCATTCAAGTAACTCACCTTTAGATCTTGATTGTCCTTCTCCCCCTTCGGGCTCCGGTCCTGCCTTCTAGCCCTCCTTCGGAGGGCGCAACCGAAGGATGAAAGGACGGGTGTCCGAAGGAGGCAGGCCGCAGGAGAGATTATTACCAACTTTATTTAAACCCTCTACCCAATCTTCAGCTTTATGAAGTAAATCTAACCACTTTTGATTTTCATTTTTAGGAGGCAAAACTTTATTTAAACCTGCTCCTACCAAAGGAGCAAAGAAAGGTTCTCCTTTCCTCCTGCCGAAGGAGGACCGCAGGTGTCCTTCTCCGCAGGAGTTCTTCTCCTACTCCGAAGGAAAGAAGCACAGAAGCTAGAAGGATGGAGACCAGCATCTTTTAAAATTTGATCAGTTCCTACCATTAAACCAAGACCAATTCCAACATTAGGTGCTACATCACTCCGAAGGACCCCTTTAGCACAAACTACAACTCTCCTTCGGCCCTTCGGCCCTTCGGCCCTTCGGCCCTTCGGCCCTTCGGCCCTTCGGCCCTTCGGCCCTCAATAAGACTAGCATATCTATCTAAAGGTGAAATTTTGATATCTAGGACATTACTCTTTAATATTCTTCTAATATATATAAACCTATTAATAGTTACATACACTTGATATATAAAAAATATAATAACAAAGAACAATGCTACATACAAACCGAAAGAATTTAATTTTATATAGCTTTTACCTAAAATTGCTAACCAACTAACACCACCTAGAACTCTTATAACTCTAATTAAAGGCTTTTGTTGAAACTCTAACATACCTGACGATAAAGTTTTAGTAGTCAAACCTTTATGAACCCCTTTTCAAGTTCTCCATCCTTCTCCTTCTAGCTTCGCTCCTTCGGTCCTCCGAAGGAGCGAAGCAGGAGCGAAGCAAGAAGGAGGAGTCCTTCTCTCCTTCGGACTCCTGCCTGCCTCTCCTTCTCCTGCCGAAGGAGGAAAGTAGGAGCCCGAAGGGAGGAGTCCGAAGGAGAGAAGCACAAGGTTTTTTAAATCATTGTTATTATTCATACTTTAATAATATTATAATTAAAAGGCTATTTGTATACTGTTGTTTTTCCTTCTTTCCTTCTTTCCTGCCTCCTGTCGCCGTAGTCTCCTTCGGCAGCCGTCCGTGCGAAGCAGGAGAAGGGGAGAGAAGGAGGACTGCCTCCTTTGCTTCGCCTCCTTCGGAGAAGGAGGAGTCCTTCGGCGAAAGGATGGAGAAGGACACGAAGGCGCTTCTAGCTGTGAATTTATTATTTGTGTTTAGTATATTTTTTCCTACGGGTCCATAGTGTAGTGTAGTGGTAGGGGGTTAAATTTAGAATTTTCATTCTTTTGATTGAATATATCCAAATTATTAAGTGAAATTGCTCCTGATCCTATTTCTAATATGAATCCTATTGTTAAAACAATAAAGAAAATTATTGCGATAGAGAATCCGAAAATAGATACTTGATATAAAGTAACAGCCATAGGAAATAATAGAAGTATTTCAAGGTCGAATATTAAGAATAGAAGACCTACAATAAAAAAGTGAATTTGGAAAGTACTTCTAGTTTGTCCAGCTATGGCATTGAACCCGCATTCGTAAGCAGATACCTTAGCTTCATCTGGTCTATGAACAGCTAATAAAATATTTAAACCTAGTAAAATTAAGGCTAATAAAGGGACAAAAATAAAAAGAAAAAATAAATTATTCATTAAAAATAAAATAAAGATAAAGATAGCAGTTGTGTACTATTTAAGATTAAAGAAGTTTTAAATATAAAGAATAAAATAGATAAAGTTAAAGTAGAGATTAAAAAACTGTGGAAATTACTTACCGAAGGAGCCGCCCGTCCTCCTTCGGAGGCAAGGGGAGCCGTAGGAGCCGAAGGAGACTCCTTCCGAAGGAGTACGGATGGTAGAAGGACTCCTTCTCCTTCTCCGAAGGAAGAGGAAGGTAGGAGAAGTACTTTAATTATTTTTAAATAATAAGAAGCACTTACAACACTAACAAGTATAGCTACAAAAGCGATAAAATAGTATCCGCTTTGTATTGCTGAAGCTAAAACAAACTGTTTAGAAAAGAATCCAATTAGTGGCGGAATACCAGCCATAGAGAATAAACAAATTGATAAACTTAAACTTAGTAAGGGATTTGAGAAAAATTGACCTTTTAGTTCTGAAATATATCTTATATCTTTAATGATATTACCTTTATTTTCTTTTAAATTTAAATAGTTAGGATGAATTATATAACTTAAAGCTAAAATAATTAAAAATACATCTAAATTTGTTATTGAATATTGGATAATGTAAAATAGAAAAGATTCTATCGATTGTTCTGAGTTTATGGCTAAAGCTAATAGTACAAATCCAATGTGTGAGATAGTACTATAAGCGAATAATCTTTTAATTCGTGTTTGGGCTAATCCTACTACTGTTCCAATTATTAAAGATAATAATGAACTTATTAATAATAAATTTTTTAAAAAATCATTATGGTCTGCCTCTCCAGCCAAAGGACCGAAGGAGTGCGAAGCAGTAGAAGGAAAGGAGGAAAGAGATCCTATTATACCCATTTGAGTTTGTAATTCTAATAACAAAATTAATATAGCTATCTTAGGCATGATGGTTAACCATATTGTCACTATTGTAGGTGTTTCATCATAAACATCTGGACTCCAATTATGTAAAGGAGCCGCTGCTATTTTGAATAAAAATCCTATAATTATTAAAATTAAACCTAAACTTAATCCTTGTATTATATTATTTACTTCTCCGAAGGACCGAAGGGCTGAAATAAGCGAATAGATGGATTCAAATTGAGTTAATCCTGTAAAGGCATAAATTAATCCAGATCCTAATAAAATTAAACAAGAAGATAAACCTCCCAATAAAAAGTATTTTAATCCTGCTCTAGTGGAAGACTCTGAATCTCTATATAAAGTAGATAAGACATATAACCCAAAAGATTGTAATTCTATACTTAAATACATAGAAACTAAGTCTGAACTAGAGACTAATAAACAGGAACCAAGAGTACTGAATAAAACGATTAAACAATAATCAGGAGCTTCCCCTAACCCTTTATTACTTGAAAAAAGGTTGGCTCCGGCTCCTGTTGTGCCTCTCCGAAGGAGTAGTCCTCCTTCCGAAGGAGTACGGATGGAGGAGAAGGACTCCTTCTTGCTTTCCTCCTTCGTGGCGAAGCACCCCTGTCCTTCGGCGTAAAGAAGGGGAGACAGTCCTCCTTCCGAAGGAGTACGGATGGAGGGCAGAAGGAGAGAAAAAGGTGCGGTCCTAGAACTAGAATTTAAAGGCCAAGCTATTAAAATTAAAGATCCTATTATGAATAAAAATACTTCTATAAATTGAGATATAATTGTAACTTGGAATAATCCACTATATATACCTATACCCGATCCAATTGACTGAATATTTAGAGTATTAAATGATAAGACTCCAGCGTATAAGAGAATTAAAGCAGAGATTCTTGTAAAATAAACTGGCGATAATTGATTATTTAGTGAAGGTAGGGCCTTAGCCACTATTAATGTTAAAATTGAGATAAATACCATAGCTTCGCCTCTTTAAATTCCTTTCTTGGCCTTTTTGTCGCCTCCGCCTCCGCCTCCGCCTCCGCCTCCGCCTCCGCCACCGCCTCCGGACTGAAGGATGGCCTTATTCTACTATTTCAACCCTTGCCCCTTCCTGCCCCGCCGTCCGTCCACCCGTCCTTGACTGTCCCCCTTCGGGCCCCTGCCCTCCGTCTTGTCCTTTTTTTATAGCTAGCCGAAGGAAAAAAAGGACAGGACGGAAGGGGCAAGGGGTGCTACGCGCTACGCGCTACGCGCTACGCGCTACGCGCTACGCGCTACGCGCTACGCGCTACGCGCTACGCGCTACGCGCTACGCGCTACGCGCTACGCGCTACGCGCTGCGCAGAGAGGAGGGTAGGGCAAGGGCAAAGGATTCATTCCTACGGTCTCTGCTTCTTCTCCGTAGGAGAACACGAAGGAGGAGGGCAAAGGTTGGAGGGGGGAAAAGTCTTTTAGTCAAAAAAGAGACTCTTAATTAAATTAAAACCCGCAGCCGAACAAAGGACTTGAACCTTTTTTTTACCCACATGAGGGGTATGTTTTAACCTTTTAAACTACTTCAGCCTAAATATTAAACAATTAAATTAAGTCTTTCAATTATACCTTTTTCTCTCTCTCCTCTCCTCCTTTCCTTCGGACTCCTACGGAGGCAGGCAGGACTCCTCCCCTGCGGTCCTCCTTGCCTCCGTCCTCCTTCTCCTTCGGACTACTCCTTCGGAGAGAGGCAAGGAGGAAAGCTAGAAGGAGGCGAGGTGAGAAGGAGAAAAAGGTCTAATCCCAAATGGTTATGGTTTATAAAAGAGGGGGCACGTATCTAAAATTGACAAGTACTAGCACTATATACTTGTCCTTTTTCATTAGCGAAATCAGGAATCGAACCTAAACTCACAGATCATGAGGCTGTTGTGCAAAACCTTTACACCATATCGCTTAAATTAAATTACCCTCCTTCTCCATCCGTACTCCTTCGGTCCGAAGGAGGAGAGCCCCCCCCTCCACCTCGCCCCGCCGTCCGTCCACCCGTCCACCCGTCCACCCGTCCACCCGTCCACCCGTCCACCCGTCCTTTTTTTTATTGCTATTAAAAAAAAAAAGGACAGGAATCCAGCCTGCCGAAGGAAAGGGGGCAAGGGGTGAGGGATACACTATCGATGATACAAGATATAAAACTAAGAGATTCGAACTCTTAAATATAAGTTAACATTTTCTTTTCCTCCCCCCCTCCTTCGGCAAGCGTCCTCCTTCGGTGCTTCTCCGTAGGACACGAAGGGGAGAAGGACGGGCTCCTCGCCTCTCCTCCTACTCCTTCTCTCCTTCGGACTACTCCTACGGAGAGAGACGCACATAAAAGGGAAAATATTAAAATAGACCTCTTTTATTCTCTCCCCCATTTTCTGCTTCTCCTGCTACGCGCTCCTGCTTCGCACGGACGCGGAGGGGGGGGTTCTTCGAAGAGGGCAAGGGGTGCTTCGCCCATAAAGGGGAGGCGGGGCTTAAGAATCCTCCTTTCCTCCTGTGCTTCGCCTCCTTCGGAGAAGGACAGGAGTCCTTCGGTGAGAAGGATGGCAGGAGGGAAGAAAGGGGGGGGGGGGTAGCCAATTTTTTTTTAATTACTATTGAGAAGCTGTGTCAATCCATACTAAGAAATCAGGAGATGATACTGCTTCAACTACGATTGGCATAAATCCATGCCACACACCGCAGATCTCGGAACATTGACCGTAGAAAGTTCCAGGTCTTTCAGCTAAGAAGGATACTTGATTTAATCTTCCTGGTACACAATCTAATTTTAAACCTAAAGAAGGTACTGCGTAAGAATGGATAACATCTGCCAAGCATAAATTCTTAATTAATGTTGAGCGGCCTGCTTCGCGCTTCGCTCCTTCGGCGAATATAACATTGTAGATAAAATATGCGGTTTTACTAAATTTCTTAACTTAGGCATACTCCCTTCCCCTTGCTGCCCTACCTTCCTTTCTCTGCTTCTGCTTCGCACTCCTTCTAGCCCTCCTTCGGAGGGCGCAACCGAAGGAGTGCGAAGCAGAACACGAAGGAGTAGTCCTGCCGAAGGACAGGAGGAGTACGGATGGAGGAAAGCTAGAAGGAGGACGGAGAGTAGGAGAAGGAAAGAGGGCGGACAGCTAATATATAAATTCTAGGTTTATTGTTTTTTAATCCTTGAATTGTACAGTTGATATCGTATTTTATTTTTAATACATTCATTAATCTTACCGCTTCTTGTATTGTGAAACTATCTGTACATAAGACTAAACCTTTATTCAAAATAGCTCCTCCTTCGGTCCTTCGGCAACCCATTATCCCCCCCCCGTCCTCCTTCTTGCTTCGCTCCTTGCCTCTCCGTAGTAGCTTCTCCTCTCCGCAGGAGCGGAGGAAAGAAGGAGAAGGAGGAAGGAGAGAAGGAGAGGAAAGGGGACACGGCGAGAGGACTCCAGCCAAAGGCAGGGCAAAGGTCAGATAATAACTTACCTACTAATATTGAATAAGTATCGGTAGGTATAAATATTAATTTTTGTCCCAAGGACCCGAAGGACTGCCTTCGAAGAAAGGAGGACTCGCCTCTCCGTAGTCCGAAGGAGCGAAGCAGTCCTTCGGCGGAAAGGTGGACAGGCAGGAAAGAAGGAGAAATTTTCAATTAAAAATTTATACTTGGACTATATCTTAATCTTAGAAAGATTTCTCGCGTGTAGTCTCTGAGGATCCTACTCTAGTATTTCTATTTTTATTTAATATACTATTTGGTTTCCTGCTGATTGCTCTCCTTCGGGCTACGCAAGAAGGCGTACCATTTTAATTATTATCACCTATTTATCTTAATACCGAGGGTTAATAAGAAGCACGTCCTTGACTCCTCTCCTCCTTTCCTTCGGACTCCTACGGAGGCAGGCAGGACTCCTGTCCTTTTTTTTATATAAAAAAAAAGGAAAAGGAGTCCTTCGGTTGCGCCCTCCGAAGGAGGGCTAGAAGGAGGAAGGAGGAAGGAGGAAGGAGTGGGGATAGGTAAATTAAACATTAGAGGTTTCCAGCATATAGCGAGATTCAAATTAAATTATTATAAATTTAATAGGGGCAAGATGTTTACCTGTAACAATTAATCTGATGTGGCAATCTACGGGTATAATTAATTTATTATCCACATCTAATAATCTGAATTGACCTAATTCTAAATCGGATTCTGGAACCATGTAAGAATCGAAATCTATAGAATTCCCTTGATCAGTGATGAAATCAGAATATTCATAAGACCAATACCATTGGTGGCCTACTACTTTAATTGTTAATGTTGGAGAAATTACTTCCTTTTTCCTTCCCTTTTTATATCACTCTCTCCTCTCTCCTCTCTCCTCGCCTCTCCGTAGGACCGAAGGACCGAAGGACTCCTTTCCTGCTACTCCGAAGGAGGCAGGAGACCGAAGGACCGAAGGACTCCTTCTACCTACTACCATCCGTACGGCAGGAGAGGAGAGAAGGAAGGACTCCTTGTCCTCCACCCGTCCTTCGGTCCTCCTTCGGATGGAGGACAGGTGGACGGGTGGACGGGTGGACGGAGGAGAGAGGAATTAGTATTTATATAAGGAAATGGAACTTGGACTATATCTTCGTCCTATATATTTAAATAGGACGTTTCACGAGAAGTCTCTGAGGATCCTACTTTTGCATTTGTAATACAATTTGGTTTCCTGCTGATTATCCTATGTATTCATTGAATCTTTTGAAACGCATAATAATGATTTTCACAAACACTTATCCATATACTTAATATTTATATATATCCATCCCTCCCCTGCTTCTCCGAAGGACCGAAGGACCGAAGGACTCCTTTCCTTCGGAGGCCTGCCTCCTTCGGACACCCTGCTTCTCTCTCTCGCCTCTCCTGCCGTACGGATGGTAGAAGGAGTCCTGCGGCCGTCTCCTTCGGCAGGCCGAAGGAGGGGAGAAGGAAAGGAGTCCTTCGGCAAGGAGTCCTGCGGCCGTCTCCTTCGGCAGGCCGAAGGAGGGGAGAAGGAGGGAGAGAAGGAAAGGTCCGGAGGATGGAGAAGGAAGGAGAGAAGGAGGGCAGGGGGGAATTTAGATTTTTTATAAATTTAAGCATATTTCGGTTTGTACATTTTATCTTAGGAGTTTCCAGCATATAGTGAAATTTGCACATTGCTATTACTAGCAAAGGGGACGAAGATTTAAATGTCAGAGTGATTTTTAATTTTATACATCATTGAAGGATGAAAATATGGTTTAACTAATTTGACGAAGAGTGACATACTTTTAGTACTAATACAAATTACTGGTCGATTATCATGGTTTTGTACTGTACAGAATAAACCAAATTGATAATGTAACATACCAACTAATAAATAAACTTCGCCCTCCCTCCTTCCTACGGTCCTTCCCTCCTTCCTCCTTCTCCTTCGGACTCCTGCGGAGGAGAGGCAAGGAGAGAGGCGGGGCTAAGGTTAGGGGGGGGGGGTAGTCGGGCCAAGGGTTGAAAAGTATATCCGTTAGTATGGAGATAAAATTGTTTTTTATTTGCAGCACCATCATCCATAGCCCTCCTTTCCTTCTCTCCTACCATCCTTCTCACCGAAGGAGCGAAGCAAGAAGGGGAGGAGGGCTCTGACATTAAGGTAAAATCCATTAAGTATAATAATCTGAAAGAAGGGAATGCAATAGCAATTAAAATTAAGGCTGGAGAAATTGTCCAGATTAATTCAATTACGGTTCCATGTGTTAAATATTTATGGGCAATAGGGTTTTTTGTAGAATTATAATAATAACTAATAGAAAAGATTACCCAAAATACCGCAAAACTTATAATAATTAAATAAAATCCGATAGTGTTATGTAATGTCACCAGACCTGTGAAACCTGGAGCAGCACTATCTTGAAATCCTAATTGCCATGGTTGTGCAGCATCATTAAAAATACTATTAAAATTTGAAAAAAATATTGCCATATAATTTAACCATAATAATTCATTCTTAATTTACTTTAGTTTTAGTTTATAATACTCATTTATAATTATTATACCCCTCCTTTCCTTCGGAGGCCTGCCTCCTTTCCTTCGGCAGGAGAAGAAAGGATGGAGAAGGAGGACTCCTACCATCCTTCTCCCCTGCGGTCCTCCTTCGGCAGGAGGAAAGGAGGCAATTTAGTCTTAGTCCCATCCTTTTTGAGGAAAAGGTAAAAGGAAATTACGGAGTCTAAAAAAAAAATATGGGGGGGGCTCGTAATCGCTACTGCTTTTACCCTAGCCCTCCTTCTCCTACGGAGAAAGGAGGAGGCTGTCCTTCTCCTCCTTCTACCTGTCCGTCCTTTCCTTCTCCTACTCCTTCGGAGAGAAGCAGGCTGGAGGAGAGGCGAGGAGGGAAGGAGGGAAGGCGCAGGCCTCCTTCTCTGCTTCTCTCCGAAGGAGTAGGAGTCCTCCTTCGGACAGGAGGACTCCTGCCTCCTGTCGCCGTAGTCCGAAGGAGAGAAGGAGGAGTCCTTCGGCGAAAGGATGGAGAACTCCTACGGACCGAAGGAGGACTCCTTCTACCTACGGAGAGGCGACAGAGGTAGCTTCGCAACCGAAGGAGAAAAACAATAGCAACTTAAGATTTCTCTAGTACAATTCTTATAATAAAAATTACTACCCTTGCCCCTGACCACCCTTGCCGGGCTCTGTCCTTTTTTTTTTTTTTTTTTTGCTATCCTTTTCCTTTTTTTAGCTTTTCCCTTTTAGTCCTTCTCCTCCATTCAGCCAAAGGCGGGGCTCTCCTCGCCTCCTCCCCTCCTTCGGAGGACGGAAGGAGGAGAAGGAGGAGAAGGAGGGGAGGAGAAGCTAGGGTGGGTTTCCTTCCTGCCTTTCCTCCTTCTAGCCCTTCGGGCGCAACCGAAGGAGGAGAAGGATGGATGGAGGAGAAGCTAGGGGGGAAAATTTTAAATGTAATCTAAGGAGTAGAGGGTTCGAACCCCTGTCTGTAAAGTGTAAATTTACTGCTAAACCACTCAGCTAACCCCTTTTAATTTTTTCCATCCTTATTGGTCCTTCCTGTCCTTCGGTCCTGCCTCCTACGGTAGCCCTCCTTCGGCCGGGCGCAACCTGCCTCTCCTTCTCCTGCCGAAGGAGGAAAGCAGGAGCCCGAAGGGAGGAGTCCTTCGGCAGGGTGGATGGAGGACAAAGGGGGCTTGGTCCTTTTTTTTATTAAACCTCTTGCCAGCGAAGCGCGAAGCAGTCTCCCCTTCCTTCGGTCCTTCTCCTTCGGAAAGCACCCCTGCCGTCCTCTCCCCTTTGCCCCTCTCTGCTTCTTTCCTTCGGAGTAGGAGAAGAACTCCTACGGTCCGAAGGAGCGAAGCAAGGGAGGAGAGGAGAGAAGGAGGCAAGGAGGACGGAGAGAAAGGATGAATAAAGGGGCAAGGGGTATAAAGGAGAGGGGAAGGGGCAAGGGTTGGAAGGAAACAAAAAAAAAGCGAAATCAGGAATCGAACCTAAACTCACAGATCATGAGGCTGTTGTGCAAAACCTTTACACCATATCGCTTAAATTAAATTACCCTCCTTCTCCTCCTTCTCCTCCTTCCGTCCTCCGAAGGAGGGGAGGAGGCGAGGAGAGCCCTAAAAAAAAATCTTCGATTTTTTTAAAGTCCGCCTCCTTCTTCCTCTCTACCTTCTCCTCCTGTCCTTCGGCCGTCTCCTTCGGCAGCCCTGCCTCTCCTTCTCCTGCCGAAGGAGGAAAGCAGGAGGAAAGGGGAGAAGGGGAGGCGACTGCCGAAGGATGGACTCCACCCTGCCGAAGGACTCCTTTCCCACCTGTCCTTCGGCAGGAGGGCAGGGTGGACGGAAGGAGTCCTTCCTTCTCCTCCTTCGGTCCTTCTGAAAGGAGGACAGGAGAAGCGCTATGCGCTACGCGCTACGCGCTACGCGCTACGCAGGGGGGGGGTAAAATACAAAATATTTATTTTCCAGCGGCACTTTCCAGTACAGCTACCTTGCTATGACTTTTGAGATGTTACTTAAAAGGGTTAACTGAAACTAATTATCTTAAGAAAGGTGTTTTTTTTTTAATATTTAAATGACTAATACTTTAAACCAGAATTACTTCTAAAATTAAAGCTTAGCATAAAACTGCCCTTAAATTAAAAAATATTTAATTTAATTTATTTAATAATAAATAATAGCTGATATTATTAAATTAGGTTTGCCTTAAAAAAATAATAACTTCGCGGCAGTTTCCCCCAATTCAAGCTTCTTCCCAGCGACAGACAGTTAGTTCATCCCGAATGCATTCTTCACCGTTGCGCTAGTGATCAACGATTACTCGAAATTCCTTCTTCATGTCGCCGAATTTCAGGCGGCAATCCGTCCATATATTTGGTTATTTAACTTTCTTTAATGATTAGCTATTCCTTAAAACCCTATTATTTAAAGTCTATCTTAAATATTAACTAAAATATTGCATTAGTATAGAGGTTAGGTTTTGGCGTCACTTTGTAAAAGTTTTCGTGGCACGTCTATAGCCCAGTTCATGAGGGCCATAACGGCTTGTCTTAGCCCCAAATGAAAAATTGTCAAATTCAATAATTGTTAAGTATAAATTAACAACAGGGATTTCGTCCGTTAGTGGAGTTAACCTCACTTCTCACGGCACGGACTTACGACAGCCATGCAACACCTGTAAACGAGTTTCTTGGCCTTTTTTTACCCGGAGGCAAGGGGAGGCAAAAGAAACTACTCAATCTTTAACCTTAAATAGGACTAAATTGACATTTAGAACCACCTAACATTAAAGATTGGATATGCAAGAACTGGTAAGGTTTTACGCGTGTTCTCGTATTAAATAACATGCTTCACTTCGTTTGCTTCGAGACCGACTAATTTTTTTGGTTTCAGTTTTGCAACCGTACTCGCAAGGCGGAATGGTTATCGCGTTAGCATCGTTACTAGTTCTTATATAAACTAACAAACCACCATTCATCGTTGACAGTGAGAGGTATCTGGGTATCAAATCCTATTTCCTATTCTCACCTTCGTTTCTCAGCGTCAATCAGTCCTAGATAAATAGTTTTCACTTTTAGTATTCCACTTAGCATCTACGGATATCAACCCTACTCTAAGTATTATTTGGCTTATCCTCGTTTTGATTCTAGCTTTTATTCACCCTATCTTTACCTTAGAATTGGAGATGTTTAAATCTACGGCCTTTAAACAAATCTTCGTTATAAGAGCTTTTGAAAGATATGACTTTGAAAGCAGCCTACACACCCTTTACGCCTGATTAGGACGACTAACGTTCGCGTCTCTGGCCTTACCGAGTCTTCTGGCACCAGTTTTGGACAACACTAATAGTAAGGTAATATCATTTTTTTCCCTTACGTTATCACAATAACCAACATAAACATTGGATCATGTGATTTCAGTTAGCTAGTTCACTCTTGCGAGCATTGACTAATATTCTTGACTGCTGGTAGTTTTCACTACTTGGGGCTTTCCATTCCCAATGTGGCCATCTGCTCTATCAAACATGGCTATTGATCGTCGGCTTGGTAGGCATTTACCCCACCAACTACCTTTAAACAAAATAAATCGAATCTTATAGCAGAAAATTTCCCTTTTTTTATAAATAGCTAATTTATATTTTACTTTCCTTATTACTCTTGCCCCGTCCTTTACCCTCTACCTCTGCTTCTCCGAAGGACTCCTTTCCTTAAAAGGAGTCCTTCGGAGAAGCAGAAGCAGGTAGGGCAAATGTGAAAGAACAAGTGCAGGTCTAGAAAAAAATTTAAGGAGGACAGACTAGCTGGTGCCTCTGTGATAGTTCCCTAATAAGTATCTCTAATCATCCTCTCCCCTTCTCCTGCTTCGCACGGACGGCTGCCGAAGGAGTTGCTTCGCACTCCTCCTCTCCTTTTTTTTTGAAAAAAGGTAAGGAGGGACAAAGGTCTCCCTTCGGAGAAGCCGAAGGAGGGTGCCTCCTGCCTCCGTAGGCAGGAGGCAGGAGGGGACGATTTTTGAAATAAAATTATCTCCTAATTAAGGAGTCTATAAGGTATCTAATTTAAAATACTCACCTTTACACCTTATTCTTATTTTTTTATCTTTAATTTATATTTTTTTTTTAATTTATATAAACATAAAGATAAACTGTTAGGAACAACGATTTGCATGTCTTAAAACTACTGAAAAACGTTCAATCAGAACCAAAATTAAATTCATATCGATATTTAAACAATTTTTTAAATTGTCGTATTATATTTGCTATTTGCAATATTTATTATCCTCTTTTATGTTTTCCCGCCTTCTTATAAATCCCCCCCTGCTTTATAAATCCGTAGGATGCCTAAATCCCTGGCTGCCCTTCTCTATCATATTTATTTAGACCTTAAAAAAAATGTGTACTTGAAAAAACACAGATTCTCCTATTTTATTTTAATTTTAATTCTGAAATCATTAAAGATCATTATACTATTACTTGAAAATGAGTTTTTTTGTTTTTATTTAGACCCTTTGTACTACCTTTAACTTTAATAATAAGGTCAGAAGGATTGCCTTCCTTCTCCTGCCTCCTTTCCTTCGGCAGGAGAAGAAAGGATACGGTGAGGTGAAGATATTGTCCTTCGGCTGCGTCCTGCCGAAGGAAAGGAGCAAAGCATAAACTTTAGGTGCTAGAAATACAGCTTTCTCTCCAATCATCTCAAGTTTCATTTTTCCGAGTTCTTGCTTTGCACTTGAACTAACTAAATAATCAGGTAATGGCTTATTAATATAAATAGAATCCGTATCAGTATAAAATAACTTATAATCAGGACTATTTTTAAATTTAGACATATGAATTCTAGCATAAGCTGTAATACTAGAAGCTATTGCAATATTGATACTATGACTCTCCGAGCCATTATCTAGTATAGTATTAAGTCTATCCTTTTTAAGGTCTATCAAATAATTATTACCTAAGTCTCTGATATCTAAAATATTATCGATATTTTTATCTTCAAATTTATCATAATATTTTTTCTTAATAATTTTAATATCACCAAAATTATCGGTCATACCGAATCTACCGTATAGACTATTCATTAATATTTTAGCTATATAATTCATTGGATCAGATTTAGGGTATGATATCCTAATATTATATAAATCATTAATAATATCTTTAAAAACTAAGCCTTTATCAAAATAATAACCTCATTTTATATTAAATTTATAACCTAATCTTCTTGCATTATCCATTTCCTCACTAAATAACATAAAATTAAATTTTCCTAAAGGAGCTAAAGTACTAATACCCCCCGATTTATTTTTATCATGTATTTGAATAATAGGATGTTTTAAATCAGGAGTTTCAACTTCACAATAGAAAAATCCAAAAGCATCCGGTTTAAATTTTCTAATATTACCTTCAAAGTAAGTAGTTTGACCTATTGGAACCGGACTATCCTTCATTACACTAGGGTATAATGAATTTACATCGTAGCAATATATCAATTCTTTAGCTTCGGCTGATGGAATATACATATCAACTGCTCCTCCGGTATAAGATTCTTTTATATCACTATAGATTTTACCGGTTAAAGTAGGAATTTTCCAGTCTTTTAAATAATTTTTTCTCCATATGGCAAAACTTAAACTTGGTAAGGTTGGATATTTATGAATATTTAATCCAAATTGGTCATTTATTAATTTGCTAAACTTATCTAATATTTGATATAAAGATATACAATCATTAAAGCAATATTTAATAGCCTCACTTTTAAAATCCCAAGACTTACTCCGTATTCCTCCCTCACCTAAGTTGCCGAAGGAAAGGTTGAACAAAGAATCATAATTCTTATATTCTTCCATAGTTATCCCAGCGAAATATTTAAAACTAGGTACGGACCCAGAATATTCAATATCATTAAGTAAAACAGGGAAAGTACCCTTAATATCCAAAATATTAAAAGATTTAGATAGCTTAGCTAAAGAGGAAGGTAACAATAAATAAGAATCTTTAAAAGTTAAATGATAACTTCTATAGTTAAAAGATAAACTAATTAGATTATTATTATGAATTGTTGGCTTTAAGTGACCTAAGTTAGATAAAATGTTTATTATAAAAGTACTATCAAAGTTAGCAAAGTTATGGAAGTAAATCTTATAATTATCATATTTCTTGCAACAAATGTCTTTAAAGGCAGCTTCCACTAAAGATTCGAAATTACTATAATCTTTAATCCAATAGGATTTTTTAATGCCTTCGGCACCATCATACCAACATAATAAGTAAGGTATTAGTACCTTCGAGTCCTTCTCCGTACGGTTAGAATGACTAGTCTTTCCTCCCACTTACTTCTGCACCATCTTCCCTACCCTTATTAAGGTCTCCTTCGGCAGAAGGTAGAGGAGGTGCTTGATATGTTTCTAAGTCCATAGTAATAAATTTTTGATCTAACTCTTGATCTGATAAAATAGGTTTAATATAACCAGTCTTTTTAATAACTTCTAATAAAACTAATTCATTATTTTCATAAGTATAAACAGATTTCCCTAATGATCTCTTAAAGGTATTCTCATTCACATAAGTATCTCTTCAAGTATAAATTTCCTTATTATTTTTAAAATATTTTACAGTATTATATTTTTCTTTGATTCCTTCGGCCCCTGTCCTTCGGCAGGCCTCAGCAGAAATTTGTTCAGTACATGTGCAAACTTTATCATTTATTCTAACCCATATTACATTATTATTTTTAATCATAAGTTCCCCGTAGTCTAAAGGATTAAAAGCTACAGGTAATTTGTTATTATAATAAGTTTGATATTTGCTTCTTGCCTTCGGAGTAAGAGGGCAAGAAGGACCCCGAAATGGAGTGCTAAGCCCATCCCTAAAACCATAAGAAAATACAATAGAGAGGACAGGTAGAGTATTATAGGTATCAGATTTTAACTCCATAATAGATAATAAATAATTAATGTAAAAATCTTTATCTTTTTCGGATTTACTTAAAGTTTGCATGTCACCTAAAGTTCTATAATCGCTATCACCGTTATCAAATTGTATTCTAAATATTAACAGGATGTGGCTTTCGGCAATATCTGTTTTATTTATTATATCCTCTCAAAATTTATTTATATAATATTTTAATAATCTTTTAGTAAATAATTGTTTATTATTTAATTTATAAGGAAGATTATTCCATTTTTTCATTATTAAAATAATAAGAATTCTGGCTGCTTAACTAATTTATATTATTTCTTTCTCCTCTCCTCCTCCTTTCTCTCCTTGCCTCCGTAGGAGTCCTGCGGCCGTCTCCTTCGGCAGGCCGAAGGAGGGGAGAAGGAAAGGAGGACTCCTGCCCCTCCTTCGGACTGCCGGAGGAAAGGTAGAAGGGGGTCCGAAGGAGGAGTAGGAGTCCTTCGGAGGAGTCCTTCGTTTCCTTCTCCTACTCCTCCTTCGGACTGCCGAAGGAAAGGACTCCTTTCCTTCGGCAGGACTCCTTTCCTTCGGCAGTCCGGCCGAAGGAGGAGCGAAGCTAGAGAGAAGCAGAGTAGGATCGAAGGCAGGACGGAAAGGAGGAAAGGAAGGCCGAAGGCCGAAGGCCGAAGGCAGGACTGGGGGTATGAACCTTTTTTTTTTTTCCTTCTGCTTCTCCTTCGGACTCCTGCCGAAGGATGGAGAACTCCTTCGGCTTCGGACTCCTGTCCTGCTTCTTTCCTTCGGAGTAGGAGAAGAACTCCTCCTGTCCTTCGGCAGGAGGAAAGGAGGAGAGGCTGCCTCCCCTTCTTTACGCCGAAGGACAGGAGGAAAGGAAGGATGCTTGATATTAATTAAACGTAATTGGATGTGTTGCTATAAAATGTATACCATAAGATAAATAATACATAAAATACAATAAACTTACACCTATAAATATTATTTCTAACCCTATAATTTTTTTATTAAAAATAATATACCATCTAATATATTTATTCTTAAATAAGTTCAATAACTTATCGCTATATACATAAATTATTTGATTCATTATTAAAGCTGTTAATCCGAAGGAGATCATAATCGTTATTGATAGAATGAATAATATTATACTTATAACATATATTTGATTAGCTAACATATCAATAGGATAATCCACAGATACTGGTTCTAATATTGGTTTATATATTCTAAAAATAAATTTAATAAACTTTCTTTAAAACTTTCTAAATCAAAATCATCAGATACAAAATTTTTCTTAATATCTTTTAATTTCGCCGTAGGAGCCTGCCGTACGGATGGACCCTGCCGTACGGATGGACCCTGCCGTACGGATGGAGCCTGCCGTACGGATGGAGATAATGTTTCACTATCTTTATCCAAATTGTATATATTATCCATATAATAAGTTAAAGTATTAGACATTAAACTTAATATATCATAAAATAAAAAATAACACACACACACACACACTAAACCAAGAAGAAATAAGTAAAAAATTAAAACCAATTTCCTACTATCCGAAGGAACCATAGCACCAGAAGGAGAGAATTTATTAATAAAATATAAAAATCTAGACATAGACATTTTATAATATTTTTTTATATTTGTCATTTTTTTTTTTGTTAATTTTTTTTATAACTTTTCATTCATTCTTCTGTCAAGTCTCGGAATTTTTTACTATACTCTTCCAATTCAATTAAATTATAACTATTAAAATCATTCTTTTCATATTCTTTATCAATCTTTAATTTAAGATAATTTATTAATTTTTCTTGAGAAAAAATATCTTCTTTTAATTTAATCAACCTTTTCCCTTCATTTTCTATTACTTTTTCACCCGCTCCATCAAAGATTGATACCCCTTTTCTTCTTTTGTGAGGTTTTTTTTCAGAGTTACTTTGTAATGGTAAAGTTTTAGTTATTCTTTTAATAACCGATCTAATATCAGAAGCAATAATTTCCATACCTTCCTTTTTCATAATTGCGGTATTCAAAAATAAATCGAATTTTTTTTTAATCTCTTTTCTTAATAATACACAATATATTTTATAATTATATGATAAATATCCATTTATTATAGATTGTGAGTTATTTAATTCTTCATCATCACTTTCATAAACTGCACCTTCAGTATTCCATCCTTTACGCTTAAATAGTTCTTCATTATCTTTAAATTTCCTATAAAGGTTTAAATCAATTATATTTGATAACATTTCATTTTTATAACTATTAGAATAAAAGTTATTTATAGTATCTAAATTTAATTTAGTTTCACTACTAATTATTAATTTATTAATAAATGTTCCTAAAACGAAATCCGTAGGTTTCATAATATGTCTACTTGAAATTTTTCCACCGTTCAAATCAATATTATTTAATTTAAATGCCAACACAATATTATACCACGCATCATTTAAAAATATAAACACTCCATTTGATATAATTTTGTCTACACGATTTTTTCTACATGCTTCTAAATCCAATGTTCCCCAAAATTTAGTAGATTCAGTTGGAACTTCAAATTCATATGAGTTTGGATTTTTTAATCCGTCGTGCATAAATTTTATTAAAGTTAGCAATCCTATATATATTACATAATATTTATTTCCATATTGATCTACAGCTTCAGTATAAGACCATTTACCCTCAACATTACTTTTTATATAAAATACATATTTAACTTCATAAAAATTAATTTTATTTATATTTTTAAACCATCTTTTATGAACAAAAACAGTCGAACTAGCTAATTTAATATTTCCATCTTTTCCTTGAATATTCATTTTCATAAATGTTGACACAACACACCCTTCATATTTATAATCCATCAACCATTTATATAATTTTATCATTTCTTTTTTTTTTTTTTTTTTTCTTATTAAAAAGGATAATTTAAAATACTACTATCCTTTTATTCGCAGTATCTTTTTTTTTACCTCTCCCTCTCCTACCTCCCTTCGCCCGAAGGACTCCGAAGGAGAGACGCACTCTTCCTACCTTGCCGAAGGAGAGAGCTCCTACGCTTGAGAACCAGGAACCAGGCAACGAATAATTAACTAACTCTAAATATTATTTTAACACATAACCATATTATACTTAATAGTGATACTACTCCAAACCCACTCTCAATTAATATGCTGACAATACTTCCTAATTTATAAAACTTCCATACCTTTACAAAAATTTTAGGCCAACTATTTATTATGCTTTCATCCTTTAAATAATAATTTACAATTAAAAAAAATAATAAGTTTAAAAAAGCAATTAAACTTATAATAGACAACACCAAAACACCAAAACAAAACAAAACAATAGGTTCATTCAAACTTACTGAATTTTTTAATAAATCCATCAAATATGTAAATATCATTAATAAAACTAAAAAATTAAAAATTTCTTAAAAAGAGTAAAATTATTCTAACACCCTCCTTTAAAGTGTTAGTGAATTAATACTATCCTCCTTTCCTTCGCCAGGCCGCCGTGTTACATTCCTCCTGTCCGAAGGAGGCAGGCTTAGTATAACTTAATTATATTTTTAACACATCCTATCACTTAAAACACAATTCCTTTTATATTTATCTTTAACCTCTCCCTCCTTCGCACTACTCCTTCGCTTGCGCCCGAAGGGCTAGAGGGCGGACACAATCCTCCGAAGGACTGCTTCAATCTTAATCTTCATTTTAGATTAAATTTATAAAAAAGCTATGCTTACTATAATATTCAAATGTTAAAAATTATAATTCGAAATAATTTCATAACAGCTTCTCCGTAGGACTCCTCCCTCTCCCATCTCTACCTCTAACAAAGCAGCGAAGCAGTCCTGCCGAAGGAGGACTCCTTCGGAGAAGCAGCAGAAGAACTCCTCCTTTTTCTTTATATAAAAGAACTCCTCTCCTCCTGTCCTTCGGCAGGAGGCAATCTACCTCTCCTACGCTCCATCGACAGGAGAGAGGCAATAAAGACTCGTCAAAACTAACATTATTTCTCTTGTCCGATCCAATAGACTCAAAAACAAATTCTCTCCCTTGCTTCGCACACCTCCAGAAGAAGGACTCCTGCGGAGGACTCTCCTTCTGGCCGAAGGAAGGAGAGGCAATAAACCATTATCCATCAAATTTATATGGCTTTGAATCAGATCTAAACAACCTTATATCATATATTACTAGTTGTCTATTACTTGCTCAAGACTTCTATCTCAGTACTCTTTACAATCCATCTCCCATATACCCCCCCCTAACCTTTGCCCCTCCGTCCGTAAAAGACTCTCCGAAGGAGCCTACGGTTAGGGGAGGGGGGGGGGGTTCTTCTCTTCCTTCTCCTACTCCTTCTACCTTCGGACCCTGTCCTCCGTAGGAGGAAGGAGAGGAGAGAAGCAGCCCGAAGGGGAGAAGGGGACACCTTGTCTAGCTATTGACCATCTTAAATCATTTACTCCTGTCGCCTCTCCTGCTTCTCCTACGGAGAAGAAACAGGTAGAAGGAGTCCTTCGTGTTCTCCGAAGAAGCAGAGCCCTCCTTTCCTCCTGCCGAAGGACAGGAGGAGTACGGATGGTAGGGGAGGAAGGATTGTATATTCATTTGTTCGATAGCGTAAGGTAGCCGTAGGAGCCCTTCGGGGCCGAAGGCTTGACCTAGTATTATTCAAGTTTTTCCTTCGGCTTATATTAAATTTAGTTCAGTTTAATTAAATGTACCTGTTAATGCAGGTGAACTGCGTCTTTTAAGTAAGAGCAAACTAATAATGTGAATACAAAAGCTTGAATTAATGAAACAGCTATTTCTAATCCAACTAAAGCTAAGAATATAGCAAAAGGGATTAAAGTAAGTACTGCTATTAATGCGCTTCCAGAGAATAATTTGTATAAATATGTAGATAAGATTTTCAATAGTGTATGCCCGGCCACTAAATTAGCAAATAATCGAACACCTAATGAAACTGCTCTAGCTAAGTATGAGACTAACTCAATTAACACTAATAAAGGTACTAAAGCTAAAGGAGTTCCAGCTGGTATAAAGAAAGAGAAAAAGCTTAAACCATGTAGAAATAAAGCTAAAATAGTCACCCCTATAAAGATTGTAACACTTAGCCCTAAAGAAACAACTCCACTAGCTGTAACAGCAAAAGAATAAGGAACATTAGAAATTAAATTACCAAATAAAATAAAAAAAAATAAAGAGTAGATAAAAGGTAAATATATTTCACTTAGAGCCCCTATTTGTTCTCTTACCATTGAGCTAAGACTAGCAAAAGAAGACTCTAATGAAATAGACCAATTATTGGGTATTAATTTTGAATCATTATTTCCATATAAATGATAGCCCAAGACTATGATTAAAATAAAAGAGGCGTACAAAGCTAAGTTTGTAACAGTAATATTTAAATACCCTAGAATAGGTGCGCTTAATCCAATTAGGCCCGTTACTTCAAACTGACTTAATGGAGATAGTATTATAAATTCATACATTAGTTGTATTATAATTAAAAGGCTATTTGTATACTGTTGTTTTTCCTTCTTTCCTGCCTTTCCTCCTCCCCTTTCCTTCTCTCGCCTCTCCTCTCCTTCTGTGCTTCTCCGTAGGACACGAAGGAAAGCAGGAGTAGCTTCTTCTCCTTCGGCAGAAAAGAAGGAGAAGGAGAACACGAAGGAAAGGTAGAGGGTTGGTAGGCCATAGGGTTTATAAGCCAGGGGCTCCCTTTTAAATAATTCCCTCTCCTTTTTATACCAATACCAATACCAATACCAATACCAATACCAATAACAATACCAATACCAATACCAATACCAATACCAAAAAAAGGAGGGAGAGAAGGCTTTTGGATAACCCGGAAGAGTTAGAATAATAATCTATAGGACTAATTTTGTAAAAACTGGCTTTTATTAATCCTGCCCCCTTTATGATTCCTTTGCCTTATAAATCCTACCCTCCTTCTCCTTCGTTTCCTTCTCCATCCTCTGCTTCTTTCCTTCGGAGTAGGAGGAGAACACGAAGGAGTAGTCCTGCCGAAGGAAAGAAGCAGGGAAGGAGAAGCGAGGACGGCGGTCGGCAGAGGGAAGGAGGAAAAAGGAAAGGAAGGAGGGAAAAAATTTATAAAATATTAAGTATAAATTAATATTAATATAATACTAGTTGCCGCCCGAAGGGGAGCCGCCCGAAGGGGAGCCGCCCGAAGGGGAGCCGAAGGACTGAGTTAAATCTAAAAATTAATAAGTCTAATATAGGTAATTTATTTTTTAATAACTTCCTATTCTCTCTCCTCCTCCTTCCTGTCCTTTTTTTTTATATAAAAAAAAGGAAAAGGAGGAGTCCTGCCTGCCTCCGTAGGAGGAAAGGAGGAGTCCTGCCTGCCTCCGTAGGAGGAAAGGAGGAGTCCTGCCTGCCTCCGTAGGAGGAAAGGAGGAGAGGAGAGGCGAGAGGAGGAGACCGAAGGCATCCTGTTTTATACCTTCCTTTATTTTTCTAGGCAAAGGCTAAACAATAAAAGTTAAAGTAAAGTTTAAAGTTAGAATTTTCCATTTAAAATTTACCACAAAATTATTTTTGTTCTAAAAGATATATTTTTTAATGACCTAGAACCTTAACTTAATTCCCTTTTTCTATTATCTCTCTCCTTCGGCAACCTTGCCTCCTCCCTTCGGGCTCCTTCCTTCGGCCAGGAGGAGTACGGATGGAGGAAGGACGGTTGGACGGTTGGACGGGTGGAGGGGAGAAATAAAATTAAAAATAACAGTTTTAGATTTCTTAACTCTTCTTTTAATCTAAACTATCTATAGTGAAAAGCTATAAAAAAGGAAAAGGGGAGGGCAGGGACGGATGTCCGAAGGAGTCATACTTTTGACTATTTAAAATTTAGGGTAAAATCAGAGACTTGAACTCTGATCTTCGTCGCCACAAGACGTAATTTTGCCAATTAAACTAATTTTACCTTTAATCAAATTTAACTATTTATTTTTAATTTTTTAATGTTTGGAATCCTTGATCCTTCGGTCTCCCCCTACCATCCTTCTCTCCTACCATCCTTCGGCAGGAGGACTCCATCCGTCCACTCTGCTTCTCTCCGAAGGAGTCCTGCGGCCTACCGAAGGACCGAAGGGGAGAAGGAGGGAGAGAAGGAAAGGACGGGTGGAGGCCGGGCTCACCTCCCCTGCGGTCCTCCTGCGGAGGCAGGAAGGACTCCTCCTTTCCTCCTGCCGAAGGACAGGAGGAGTACGGATGGTAGGAGGAGTCCTTCGGTCTCTCCGAAGGAGTAGGATAAGGAGTCCTTCGGTCCTTCGGTCCTTCGGTCCTTCGGTCCTTCGGTCCTTCGGTCCTTCGGTCCTTCGGTCCTTCGGTCCTTCGGTCCTTCGGTCCTTCGCTCCTTCGGCGAAAGGAGAGACATATAATTATTTGATGTCGAAAACTGGAATTGAACCAATATTTAAATCTTACAAGGAATTCGTTTTACCAATTAAACTATTTCGACTCATTTTATTTAAATTCGGTTTTTTTATTCTCCTTCTTTTAGCCCTTGGATTATAAAGCCTTTTCCTTTTTTTTTAGCTATAGCCCCCTTTCCTGCTTCTCACCGTGTCCTTCGGTGAGAAGAAGAGAAGGACCGAAGGACCGTAGGGAGAAGGAAGAGAAGGAGGGATTAGCATTCTACAGATTTATGCTGCAGAGGGGGGGAGTAGGACTGAAGGAAAAGGCGAGGAGGAGACCGTAGGTGGATACGGAGACAGACATTTCTAATACAATTTTTATAATTATTCCCTTGACTCTTGGAACTTGCCTCGGGAGAGAATTGAACTCCCATCTCAATTTCTTCAGAATCGCGCTTGGACCACTAAGCAACCGAGGCTCTAATTTTGACTATGTATTTTTTACTCTCCCCCTAGCCTCCGAAGGACCGTAGGAGCCCTCCTTTCCTCCTCCCCTCCTTTCCTTCGTGTTCTCCATCCTGCTTCTTTCCTTCGGAGTAGGAGAAGAACTCCTTCGGAAAGTCCGAAGGTAGAAGAAGCAGAGAAGGACGGAGGGTTCTCCATCCTTCGGCAGTCCGAAGGAGAGAAGAAGCAAGGCAGTCCTCCTTTGCTTCGCCTCCTTCGGAGAAGGAGGACTCACCGAAGGACACGGTGAGAAGCAGAGAAGGACAGAAGGATAGCAATAAAAAAAAGGAAAAGGAAGTAAAGGAGGGCCAATAAACTAAAATTATTTTAAGTCAGTCCTTCTCCTACTCCTTTCCTTCGGCAGGAGTCCTTCGGAGAAGCAGAAGGGTTAAATGGAGAAAGATAGATTTGAACTATCATATTTGTAATGCAAATACAACTGATTACCATTATCAGATTCCCCCTTTTTATATATTATATTTTTCCCCTGCCTACGGTCCCTCGGTCTCCTGCCTTCGGTCCTTCAGTCCTTCGGATTGTTGTTTCGTTTTTAAATGCTTTTTTTCTTTTTTAACAATCCTTTTTCTCCTAGTTTCTTTATAAATTAGTACTGCTAAACTAAGTATTTTACAATATGTTATATTTGCAGCCTATCTAGAAATGTTCTATTTCTTAATTAATGATATTACATCTAAATTATACTAGGCCTCTCTCCTTCGGAGTCCTGTCCTTTTTTTTTATATAAAAAAAAAGGAAAAGGAGTGCGGCCGAAGGAGCGTAGGATTGTAATAAAGATAAATCCTCATTTTTAAAGTATCTAGGGGTTAGATTCTTGCTTTATAGACATTCAGCACTTATCTATTATGTTTGTGGCTACCCAACTATGCGTTCCCATTTTGTGACCTTTTATCATAACCTTTTTAAAGGTATTTAAATTAAAGAACTTTTAGCTTAAAGTCCAAAAGGATTTTACCCTTTTATCTGTTTTAAGAGATAAAGGGTCTTAAACAAAATAGTACCAACAATTGGTACACTAGAGAAACACAGCCTATTGATCCTTTCGTACTAGAAGGTCTGCCCCTTTTTACTAATTATCCCTCCAGAAGATAGGGACCATACTGACTCACGTCGTATTAAACCCAACTCACGTACCCTTTTAATCGGCGAACAGCCGAACCCTTCCAAGCTTCTTCCCCCGGAGGATAGGATGAGTCGACATCGCATTATGTATTAGTCTTTAGTCTTTTTTTAATTAATAAACTAATAAACTAACACTCTTAACCTTTCAGTTAAGTTTAGATCATATCTTCATCCAGTACCAAGAGTAATTGGTAAAGCTCTGGATGTTGGCGTGTGATCGTTGAGGGGTTAAAAATTCTACAATTGCTTAAATCTAAAATTAGAAACTTCCCTGCTGATTGCCCAATCTTTCAACTTTAAAAATTTTGTCCGAAGGGTCCTGCCTGCCTCCTTCTTGCGAAGCTACAGGAGGAGAGGGACTATTAATCTTTATTTAATTTTTTTTAATTGAAAGCTCTAAGGGGGTTCCAGCATATAGCCAACTTCTAAATTAATATTTCTATTAAGATCCCCCGATGTCGAATATATCTATAATTTCCCCGTTATCACTTACTATTTCTGGTGCGAAGCAAGAATCTTGTTTTATTTTTATTTCTTCCTCCTGGTCTTCTAGCTTTCCTCCTGCTTTCCTCCTTCGGCAGGAGAAGGAGAGGCAGTCCTCCGAAGGAGAACCGAAGGGGACCTAGTCCAGGGGCGCCGAAGGGGACATTTATTTTATATAACATAGATTCATGCATGTGAGAGATTAAAGAAGGTTTAAATTCTTCAAAATCGTCTTTTTTAATGTAAATTCTTTCATATAAAGCATCATTAGGACCTTTTTTATTATGAATAGTGGTTTCTAAATTAAAATTCTTTCTAAGAGCTTCTCTAAGGATATTTACTTCTTCCTTATTATAACTATCAGTGCACAAAGTAACACCGCCTCTATTTACCCGTTGACCATCATCCATTATCCAAAAAGCTAAACTTCTAGGTGTTAAATGATCAGCAATATTAGTAGGTACTACTTTTTTACCTTCTTCATTTAAAAATAAATCTGCCATAGGTTTTAGTTCTTCAAGTGATTGAGTTCTAAAATATAACGACTTATTCATACTTTGATATCTTGAATCTCCTCTTAAATATTCTTTTAAATTTTCCTCCATTAAAGGTAATCTTCCTTCTTCTTTAATTAATTTATGTAAAAAATTAATATAATCTATTTTTTTAGAAGATTGTTCAAAAGAAATAAAAGCTTTATTTAAACCAGTTCTTCTAATATGGGCATCTCCTAATAGAGTTCCAATTAGCATTTCTATGATTGTTTTGTTCATGTGTCATATAGTTTTATTTTTGTGGCTCTAAGATTTTTTATAAAAGAGCAGTCTCTGCAAAATAAATTGCTTTTATAAATATATAAAAAATATTTATAATATTAATGAGACTTTGAGGGTATCTTATTTATTAAATAATTTAAAAAATAGTGCCCCGCTGCGTAGCGCGTAGCAGTTTTTTTATTATTTAATAAATAGAAAATTTTCTATATTGTTATTCTGTTATGTGTTATTTAATTATGTATGTGCATAATTAGCTTAACACACTTTTCATTTTGTAAAAAAGGTGCCAAACAGCCGAGACAATGTGTACTCTCGTCGGCTATCAGCCTGTTATCCCTAGCGTAACTTTTATCAATTGATCCCCGTCTATCCCATTTTATAGCGAGGGGTCACTATGCCCTACTTACGTATCTGTGCGACTTTTGGGTCTTTCAGTTAAGCATGCTTACCGCCATTGAACTCTGCGCAACCCTTCACTGGTTGATTGATCTCCATTCAATTTCTAGCTATGCCTTTATAAAAATTTTAATGTGTTATTGTTTTTTTTCCTTCGGACTAACTCTTTATCCTCCTTTTCTTTTTATAGCTTTAGTTAAAAAAAGGGGCAGGAGGAGTAGAGAAAGTTTTGATTTATTTAATGAGGATATAGTTATTTGTTTTAAAATCTCTTCCTTATAACTTATAAAGCTAAAGAAAAATAAATTTACTTACCTGCTTTCCTTCCCTGCTTCTCACCTGCCTTCGAAGAACGGATGGAGAAGGTAGAAGAAGTCCTTCGATCCTTTCCTTCGGTTGCGCCCTCCGAAGGAGGGCTAGGGGAGTGTTAGGGAGGGCGAGGTAGTGTGTTTCCTTTCGGAGAAAAATATTTGGATGTACTTTGCTACTCTATTAAAGACGACCGCCCCAGTCAAACTGCCAATTAGTCAACTCTCCCTTTTCTTTCTAATTTTAAGGTAAACATAAACCCAATCTCTATTTTAAGGTTTCCAGTATTTGTCTATCGACTTCCCTATTTACTATTAATTAAGATTGTTCTAGATTCATGTGATAACTAACTACAGTAAAGCTGCATAGGGTCTTCCCGTCCCCCTGGAGGCAACGCGCATCTGCACGCGTAATTCAATTTCACTGAGCAAGTTGTAGAGACAGTGAGGCCATCGTTACATTATTGATACCGGACCACATTTAATGGCCAACTTATTTTGCTACCTTAGGATCCTCATAGTTAAGACCGCTATTAACCAGATTTTCGATTAGTCACAGTTCCCTATGACCTCTCTTATATTAATGGCATCGGGCAAATTTCACACAGTATACTATCATATTAATGATTGCACTGTGTTGTGTTTTTAGTAAACAGTCGGGGCCTCCGATTCTGTGCCACCGCCTTATGTTTAATGAATTAAAAAAATAATCCTCTATTCCTTAAAAAAAATAAATGAATTATTACTAATAATAAAAACAATATGCGGTACCTCTTTTCGTCAAACTTATGAGGTGAATTTGCCGAGTTCCTTAACAACTTTTAGCTCTACGCCTTAGTATTCTCTACCTACGAACCTGTGTCGGTTTAGGGTACGGTAGTTTATTTTTGTATTTTTAATAAAAAAAAATAACCCTTTTTTTAAGTTAACTATTTTTTAGCCACAGCACCCGCCTTACTTCATTTATGATTCCTGCCTGTCCTTCTCTCTCCTTCGGACTCCTCCTTCGTTTCCTCCTTCGGCTCCGAAGGAGCGAAGCAGAAGCACAGAAGGATGGATGGAGGAGAGGGTGGAGACAAGATCTTAAAGGGTAAAGAAAGGAGTGACTATTTATATAAAAATACAAAATTAAGTAATAAATCTTAACTTCTAATCTCTCCTCCTCTCCTTCTTTCCTCCGCTCCTGCGGAGAGGAGAAGCTACACCTTCGGACTCCTACTCCTTCGGTCCTGCCGAAGGAGTAGAGTCCGAAGGGCAGCCGTCCGTGCGAAGCAGGAGAAGGGGAGGGGAGAATTTATACGGTAAAATGTTATTACTTATAATATTCATTTCCTGGTCCACTAAAAAAATGGACTTTCTATTATATACTCATCAGCCAAAACTTTGGTTTTGGTCCTTAGAGGCCGCATTCAAACAAAACGGATTAACCTTTCCTATTTGCAACCCTTTCGTATTCGGCGAGAAGTATTATAACTTCTTTTTACGTTACTCATGTCAGCATTCTCTCTTCAGTAACCTAAAAAATAATGAAACACTATTTTATGATGGGTTTGACTGAATGTTCTACTACCTAGGTTTATTTTTTTGTTAAAAGTCTTAATGTAATTTATTAATCAGCTTAAAACTCTAAACCAACACGATATCGGTTGATTGTTTAAGACCCGTTAAATTTTCGGCGCTACTATCTAGACTGCTGATGCGTTGTTACATACGATCATTAAAAGTAGCGACTACCAAGCTCACTTCACAGCTGTATACGATATTGCTACGTCCTTAATTTCACTTAACAATCATTTGGGACCTTGATCAGTGTTCTCGGCTGTTTCCGTCTTGACTACCCAACTTAGCATGAGTAGTCTGAATATCTACCATCAATTTATGTAATTCCGAGATTCGCTTCCAAAGGTAAGATTTTCGAGGTCCCCGCAACCTAAACGCCTAAAAGGCTGATGTGTTAAAAACACAACCCTTAAACTTGTTGGGAATTGCCTTGCTGTACCTCCATAAATTTTGTGTAGACGTCATACTTAAATATGTTTCGGTAGAAAACCAGCTAGCACCAGGTCAGATTGGCATTTCACCGCTTACCAAAACTCATCGGAGAATTATGCAACATTCACCCGTTCGATCCATTATAATCTGGTCTTGGTAAGATCACCTGGCTTCGGGTCTAATAGAAGTAACTGACCCATCACTATGTGTACTTATAATACAAAAATTTTTTTTTTCTTGTATTTTTTAAATTATAGTCCAGTCGCTTTCGCTAGGGCTTTAAACCTTGCTACTCCTATTAACTTGCTGACCCATTATGCAAAAGGTACGCCGTCATTCATGAATCTTTTACTAAAGTAGAATTTCGACTGCTTATAGAGTTACTAATTCAAGATCTATTTCACCAATTCATTTCTAAATGTTCATATTTTTCCCTACCCCCCCCCCCCTTTTTGGTCCCTCCTTTATGATTCTCCCCTTCGGCGCCCCTCACAGTTAAGGAAGGGGCGCCGAAGGAGGGTTAAAAGGGAAAGGGGGGGGGAAGCAGCCTTTTTTTGGTCCTCACCTCCCACAGACCCAAAATTTTTTAGCTTTTAGGAATCCTACCTGTCCTTTTTTTATAAAATAAAGTCTTATAAAGTCTTATAATTTATAAGAAAGGGGTGGAGGAGAGAAGGGGAAAGGAACGAATCCTATGGAATAATACTCACTATTTTAAAAATTCATTTTTTTGTATACCACTTGCTTTTCAAACTTTTCCTTTACAGTACTTATTCACTATCGCTAAATTTATAATACTTAGCCTTAGAGGATGGTACCCCTATATTCCGACAAGTTTTCTCTCATCGTACTTTATTTAGATAAATTTAGAATCTTGATCCCTTCGTAGAACCCCCGACTAAATAAAAAATCAAAGATTTTTTTAAACCCTTGCCCTGTCCTTGACTCAGAAGGCCACCTTTTTTATGTCCTACCTGCTTCTCGTACTTCTCCTCTCCGAAGGAGTCCTTCGGACAGGAGAGAAGGACTATAAGCAGGCAGGGGAAAAAAGGATGCCTTCGGAGGGCTAGGGCAGGGGTCCGAAGGAGTGGAGGGCCGAGGGGTAAATATTCTTTTATCTTATTCTAATATTAATTAATAAACCTACAGGTCTTATAGTTTTTCACCTTCTTTAGAGTAATTCTTATATATAACTATATAATGTTAAACACTACTTGTTTTTATTAAAGTATTACTAACTAATATATTTTTGCATCCCGCTCCTTGTCTTTTGTACCAACCTTTCCCCCGCTTTGGACTTATTCCTTTTGTTTCTCTAGCTCTCCTTCTTGCCCTTCGGGCGCACCAGCAGGAGCAACCGAAGGAGGAAAAATAAAAAAGGGCCCGGCAGGAGAGGGAAAAGAGAAAAAGAAAAAGGAACCTAAGGCCAGAAGGAGAGAGAATTCTTTCCTATATTAGATTCCTGGCCCCCCTCCGTAGGAGGAATAAGTCCCTAATAAAAGGGGTACTCACTCTACGGTAGGAGGCAAAGGTTAAATAATAAAGATGAACTTTTCTTCCTTCGTTGCTAAATACTTAAGTTTTTCAATTTATTAATTAATTAGGCTAATCCGATTTCACTCACCATTACTTTCGGAGTCTCGGTTGATTTCCTTTCCTTTCCCTAATAAAATGTTTTACTTCAGGAAGTAATTGATTAATAAGGTTTACCTTAGGAGCGCTTACTTAAGACTTTATTGTTAGTAAGCTTTTGGTATTAGACCTCCTTTTTTTATAAATTTGCCTTAGTTTTCCTTAATAACCCCTTTGAATTACTTTATATTATATAATATATTTTGAGATGTTTTAACAATATTGTCATCGATACTTTTATCTTATTTTATATTTTATCTTTTTACACCACCCCCCCTCCTCCTCGCCTCCTGCCGAAGGACAGGAGTCCTTCGGTGAGAAGGAAGGAAGGACCGAAGTACCCCTGGCCCCCCCCCCTCCGAAGGAGGCCCGAAGGACTCCTTTCCTTCTCCTACTCCTTTCCTTCTCCTACTCCTTTCCTTCTCTCCTACCATCCGTACTCCTTCGGAAGGAGGACTACTCCTTTCCTCCTGCGGAGGCAGGAGTCTCCTTCGGCAGCCGTCCGTGCGAAGCAGGAGAAGGGGAGAAGCAGGCAGGAAAAATAAAATTTAAAATTAGATAAAAGAGTATAACCTCCTCTCATTAAGATAATTTTATTTAGGTTAGATTTAATTAAATTTAAATAAGAAGCCAACGTTATAATTCTTATTACTTAACTAATTAAAAACACCCTCCTCCCTAATACCCCCTCTCCTCCCGGTCTCTCCTTCTCTCTCTCCTCCTTCTCCTTCTTTCCTCCGCTCCTGCGGAGAGGAGAAGCTACTACGGAGAGGGGAGTCCGAAGGAAAGGAGGAGAGAGAAGAGGGCACAAACATTAAATATTTAAAGAACTATCCGCCGAAGGACTGCTTGCCTCCGTAGGAGGACTCCTCTCCTCCGAAGGAATCCTTCTCCCTCCTTCGGAGGAGAGCCCTCCCCCTTCGGGCCCCTGTCCTCCGTAGGAGTCCGAAGGAGGACTGCCTCCTTCGGACACCCGTCCTTTCCTTCTCTCCTACCGTCCTTCGGTGAGAAGGATGGTAGGGGAGCCCTGCAACATATTACTAAAATTTTTTATTTGCAAAGTTGTAGATGGAGTCAGTTCTATTATTTAATTATATTATAATTTAAATTCAAAATGCTTACTCTATTAATTTTAATTCCCATCTTGGGAGTCTTTTGCTTATTGCCCATCCATTCTGCCCCTATCTCTTTCTCTCCTTCCTATGCTTCTTCTCCTTCGGCCCTTTCCTCCGTAGCCTCCGTAGAAGCAAGGCAGGAGTCCTTCGGCAAGATAGAGGAGGAGAGTAATAAAAAGATGAAAAAAATAGCTCTAACCACATCACTAATTAATTTATTTGTATCTTTATTTATATGGTTTGAGTTCGATTCTAGTACTACTCAGTTTCAATTTGTTTCTGAGTTCAATCAATTAAATTTTTGTCATTTAAATTTTGGGATAGATGGTGTTTCTCTTTTTTTTGTCTTATTAACTACTTTTGTAACTCCTATTGCTTTACTTTCTAATTATATAAATTTAAACAAAAACCTTAAACTATTTTTAATTTCATTATTACTACTAGAAAGTTTACAAATTTGTGCTTTTGTGTCTTTAGATTTATTGTTATTCTATATCTTTTTTGAAAGCGTTTTACCTTTATTATTCATTGTTATATTGATATTTGGTCACGGAAAAGATAAAGTGAGATCTGCCCAGTTATTATTTTTATACACTTTAGCCGGTAGTTTACCTATGTTATTATGTATTTTAGGTTTATTTAGTTATATTGGTTCTACTGATTTTCAATTAATTTCTTTATACGGTATTAAATTGGACTCTCAAATTTGGCTCTGGTTAGGTTTCTTCCTTGCTTTTGCGGTGAAAACTCCTTTATTCCCTTTTATTATTTGGCTTCCTAAAGCTCATAGTGACTCGCCTTTAGCGGGTTCTATTTTATTAGCGGCGACTATTTTAAAATTAGCCACTTATGGTTATTTCAGAGTTCTTATTAATTATTTCCCGGATGCTACTTATTTCTTAAGTCCTTTAATTATGACCATTGGAGCTATTTCTTTAATTTATGCTTCTTTGAC